TTATCCGTCTATAGAAATAGCTTCAACAGCAGCTAGATCTAGAGGAAAGTTGTGAGCATTACGTTCGTGCATAACTTCCATACCAAGGTTAGCACGATTAATAATATCGGCCCAAGTGTTAATGACACGACCTTGACTGTCAACTACGGATTGGTTGAAATTGAATCCATTTAAGTTGAATGCCATAGTGCTGATACCTAGAGCAGTGAACCAGATACCTACTACAGGCCAAGCAGCTAAAAAGAAATGTAAAGAACGGGAGTTGTTGAAACTAGCATATTGGAAGATCAATCGGCCGAAATAACCGTGCGCAGCTACAATATTGTAGGTTTCTCCTTCCTGACCGAATTTGTAACCTGCATTAGCAGACTCATTCTCGGTAGTTTCCCTGATCAAACTCGAAGTTACCAAGGAACCATGCATAGCACTAAATAGAGAACCGCCGAACACGCCAGCTACACCTAACATATGAAAAGGGTGCATAAGAATATTGTGCTCAGCCTGAAATACGATCATGAAATTGAAAGTACCAGATATTCCTAGAGGCATACCGTCAGAGAAGCTTCCTTGGCCGATGGGGTAGATCAAGAAAACGGCAGTAGCCGCTGCAACTGGAGCTGAGTATGCAACAGCAATCCAAGGACGCATACCTAGACGGAAGCTAAGCTCCCACTCACGACCCATATAGCAAGCTACACCAAGTAGGAAGTGTAGAACGATTAACTCATAGGGACCACCATTGTATAGCCATTCATCAACGGAAGCTGCTTCCCAGATAGGATAGAAATGCAAACCAATAGCTGCAGAGGTGGGAATAATAGCACCGGAGATAATATTGTTTCCATAAAGAAGAGAACCGGAAACAGGCTCACGAATACCATCAATATCTACTGGAGGAGCTGCAATGAAAGCAATAATGAATACAGAGGTTGCAGTCAATAGGGTAGGAATCATCAAAACACCAAACCATCCAATGTAAAGACGGTTTTCAGTGCTAGTGATCCAGTCGCAAAAACGACTCCATAGACTTGCGCTTTCGCGTCTTTCTAGAATTGCGGTCATGATTAGAACTTGGTTTATTTAATCAATAGAGGCTCCCAAGCATACATACATATATGTTAAGCTTGTTACTTAACAGTATAACATAATTGTTATATCCATGTCAACCTATCTTCCTGGATCTTTCATAAAAAGAAAGCATGGGGGTTATGTATACTTTATAGATAGTGATCTATCTACATAGATAGATCGATAGTTACATCGTAACTATACTTATGATACTCTATATAATCCTTCCATTACATTATATATTTTTATGGTTCTAGAAATAAAAAAAAAAATAGTTTTTAATAATCAATTTTATTAAATGTAGAAAATTTTAATTCGGGAATAAAGCGCACTATTTTTACCAGTAATTCATCGTGACTTATAAAAATGCCACGATGAACACTGCATAGTGCGATATCCTTTTCTTTTTGTTGCTTGTGAATAGCAAGCAATATGCATCAAGTTATTTTGATTGGATCTTGAGGAATAGATATACAGAGCTAGCTATGACGGGATTAGGTCTATTTTATCTGGGTTGCCCGGGACTCGAACCCGGAGCTCGTCGGATGGAGTGGATTATCCGCTCCTTCCAAAAGAGCGAGAAATCTCTCCCCAAACCGTGCTTGCAATTTTCATTGCACACGGCTTTCTCCATGTATTGATTTTTTCATAATTGGCGTTCCCGGATGGAAAAAAAGGAAATAGGATCGCATAATTATATTCTGGCAATTCCTCAATAGGCATTTCATTGGTCCATCAGTTTTTTTATTTATCAATTACGTATCTTTTGCCAGGAATTAGCTAGGGAATTCATCTCGAAAAGATCTAGATGCCAAAATCGTTCTCTCTGCGAACGAGTCTTTGATAACACTGGAGAAAGGAATTCTCGTTTTTTTGAAAACGCTTTTGTGAAGAGTTCCGACCCTAATTCCTCCCGAACTACACGTATCGTACTTTTATGTTTACAGGCTAGAGTTTTAGCGCATGAAAGTATAAGTATATACTTTATACTATATAAACCATCTTGATTGAAAGATCCACTGTAGTAATCGAAAAAATTACTCCAAATTCGATCGAATCGATCGAGGATATCGTCATCTGTCAGACTGGCCCAGCCAAATTTACTAATTGGCCGACCAAAGATGTCACAGAACCTTTCTTTAGCCAAGAAAGAAATGATTGATCTAATTGGGGCTATTGGATGAATTTCATTGGTAATGAGGTCAGTAATGAATGAATCATCTAGCATTTTGGTTCTAACCGCGAGATATTTCATTTTTATACTCAGAGATAACCCAAGAAAAGAAAAAGAATTCTTGGGTAATTCGAGAATCCATACCCTATACGGTTGGGGCCAAAGATGGGAATAACGTAACCAAAAGTGAATAAGATGGTATCTCCATTTTTTCACTTGAAGTGCACTACCCTTCAGTGCTACAAGGGATCTTTCGCGATATCTCACATAGTGAAAGAAAGGATCCTTTAAGAACCAGATCCTTTTCGTTGAAATTGTACAAGGAAATATGAGAATATTTTTGATTTTTCGATCAAAATGATTTCGTTCGGGAAGAGATCCATAGGACAACAATTGTGAATGAGAAAATCGCTTCAGAAGGGGAACTAGAATGGATTCACACTCTAAAACATAAGAATTCCACAAGAAAAGATAGAATCTTTTATTCTGTTTCAGGCTAACCAAAATTGCTTTCTGCGAATTTTTCGCACTAGAACTATTTCTACATTCATAGAGAATGCATCGCAATAGATGCAAAGAAGGAGCGTCTCGGATCCAACGACGAAAGATTCGAACCAAAATCTCTGGATGAATAGCGTAAGATAGCCGTATATCTGCTATATAATTTGCATGTGGGAATTTATCTTCTATAAGGGGGAATAGACAATGGATGGATCGGAAACTTTTCCATCCATCCATACATTTAGAATATTTGGCTCGCATTGAGAATGAAACTTCCAAGACCACAGTAAAGCCTTCTAATATCAATTCAGAATAAGAACTCCTATTGTGATTCATCCATTGAATCGGATGGAAATTCCGAAATAAAAAAATTGAATCCTTCAATTGACGTATGCGATTAATTGAACGTTTTACAGTTAGAAAACTAAACTCATTGGAAATACTAAATTCCGGCGGTTCGTAACAATTTGATCTATCCGAATGATAATCATAAGCAATTGCATAAAGATCTTGCTGAAAAAAGAGTGGGTATAAAAAATATTGCTGCCAAGATCTATGCTTGCTCCCGTCTCTTCGGAATTTATCCATTTCAGGGTTACCTCGCCTATGTAGAAAAACTTCTTGGATTAGAAAATGTTACATGGTGCGATCTAGTTGGAACAGAATAGCAAATCTCAATCTGAGATCTTCTATCCAAAGATCTCATTCGTCATAATGAAGAATGAAATTCTTTTATCTTGGCAGCCCAATCGCTCTTCTGACTCATGGAATAAATTTATCTAGTCAGTACACTATTTCTCTTACACATTTGTACTCGAGTAATTAGGACTCATTGCGGGCGCATAAATTCCTGATTTACTCAAGGAAAAACTTCCCCTTATCGGTTACTAAAAAGCTCTTAACTTCTTATTAGTAAAGAGAATTCCTCATTGAAATGAGGAACAGAAGCTCGTTCCTCTGGTTTTACTTATGATTCAAGCATCCTGCTTTCTCCATTGACCCGCTGACTCAACCCGCGAATTGATTCGATCTTACTCCGCAATTATCACATTTGTTTGAACAAATGCATATATTAAACATCTATTTGTTTAATCCGGTTCTAATCAAATAGTACTTGAATCAAGTCTCATCAAGTCGAGGCTGTTAGAACGACATGCTACTTTTTCCATTCATTTCGCTTTCAGGATCAGTCGTAGTCTTACCAACTCTACCGGGGGTATGGACGAATTTTTTATTTCATCCAAACGTGTAAAAGACCTTAGTCGCACTTAAAAGCCGAGTACTCTACCATTGAGTTAGCAACCCATAAAAAGAGTACTACACGATATTGTATAACTATACAATAACGTGTAGTAATTGTATCGGCACAATACATTATTGTCAACCTCTCTCTTAGAGATTTCAATTCATTGTGCCAGCTTTTTCGCATAAAAAAGAAATAGGCTAAGTTTCTAGTATTATATCTTGGATATAAAGATACATCATCTATTTATCATTGAATCAATAAATTTAAAAAATGAAAAGCTTCTTATTTTTAAGAAACTTGATTAAAAAATATATAATCAGGACAGCAAGAATTATAAAAATATAGTATGCGTAAAAGGCACACAGATGATTCGATAGAGAATTATACAATTCTCTCAAGTACAAAAATATTTTCCGGAATTTATTTACCACAATCTTTTTGCTTCCCCTGTGCCACACCTTTTTAATTATGTATTTTTTTTCGCATATTCTATCGAGTAAGTTCCTTGTTCTCCTTCTGGGGTAAACATAAGACCACCACCGCCACACTATATTGCGCAATTTTCGATATAGTTTTCTGAATAGAAACCTCAATAGTTTTGATAATCTGCGGATTCTAATCCGTGTTATATTTCTGTTACGTATATAGTAGTTTATTAGATCTGCCAGATTTTGGCATAGCTCCCGCGTCTCCGCCCTAAGTACAACTAGTGGTCTCATAAGCAATTCCCTCCCCCCTCCTAAGGGTAAAAACAAAATTTAGGTTATAGATACCTTATATACCTAATATACAAGGTATTGGTAAAAAGAAAATTAGGTAATATAGGTATCTATATACCTCATATAAAAATACGAGTATCGTATATACCTCATAAAAAAATCTGGGGACAACCAAAATTTGGTATAATGTATTTTTTTACAATACATTACAGTGTTATACTATAATTTCATTAGTGATTAATCGTAAAAGTACAGTGTTATACTATAATAGTATTTCTAGGTGCCAAACGCTTCTTTAGCTGCATACATTACTCCAACCGTAATGGTTCGTATACCCTTCTGTCGTGCAAATGTCTCAGTTTTTTTTTCCACCTTTTCTCTGACAAAACGTGGAATTTTACTCAATTCCAATCGACTGTCAGGATTCCAAATTAATCCTTTATTCGTGGATAAAGATTTATCCATGATTTCTTTAGTATCATGACCACCAAAAATATCTATAAGATGGTCCTCCATACCCAGAGCAAATGAGTTATAAACTAAATCCGCTATTTGATTGGTACCTTCGTAACCCAGAAAGGGTCGGTATCCCAAGGTAAAATTTTGTATATGAACCGGGGCGGAAATAACTCCACAAGGAATATCCAGACGTTTGCCAATATGGCGTTCCATTTGAGTGCCAAAAATGGCAGATGGTTCGACGCTAGCGATCATATCTCCTACTTCAGCATGATCGTCTGTGATCAGTATTTTATCGCAGAAACCTTGAATTTGCTCTTTGAACCATTCTGCATCATGTTTACAAAATGTACCTGCACAGCTCACATGAATTCCCATCTCTCGAGCAAGTATCTTGGTAATTGAAGCAGCATGAGTTGCATCACCGAAAACAACTGTGTTTTTTCCCGTTAAATTCTGACAATCAATAGATCTTGAAAACCAAGCAGCTTGGGAAACAAATCGAGTTTGTGCATCGATAAAGGGTTCACAATCAACCCTTCTTTTGTTTGATGAGCCAGAAGCCAAGATATCAATTTTTTTGTGTATCTGTCGAATACATTCTGCTATATCCACAGCCCCCATGGGAGTTGTAGATATGTAAGGCATTGCGTATTCTTTATTCAAATACATGGCTGTCATTAAGCCAACTTCGCGATAAGGGATTAAATTCAACCAAGCTTTTGGTAGCTCTTTCAGATCCTCTACAGCTCCTCCTTCAGGAATTATTTGATTAATTCCAATGTTCAGATCTCGCAATAAACGTCTCAACTCACGACAATCGTGTTGATTATGAAAACCTAATGTAAAAATACCAATTATATTGACAGAAGGTACACCCGTCACGAATTGATCTAATGCTTCTTGTGTATGGCTTCTATCCAAATAATATCGAACTACCTGCTCCAAAGTTCTATCCGCCGCCTGAATTTCATTCACTTGATAATGATCAACATCCGCAAAAATGACGCTGGAATTAGAAATGATAGAAGCCCTCTCTACAAAATTTTGTAGATCTTCTTGCAAGATACTAGAGGTACATGTAGGTGTCAATATGATAAGATCGGGACGCTCCTCATGATCTTTACGTAAAATATTATCCACAACTCTTTTTTGTGATCCACGTGCTAGTACGTGGCGATCTACTATACTAGCAGTAGCGGCAGTAAAATCTCTTTCGCGTTCTAACATAGAACGCATTACGTTCATGTAATCATCTCCTAGAGGAGCATGCATAATGGCATGCACATTTTTGAAGGAACTAGCTACTCGTAATGTCCCAATGTGAGCAGGACCAGCATACATCCAATAGGCTAATTTCATAAACGCCTTTTTAGCAAAAATATGTATTCCCATCCTATACCAGAGAAATATCCCTTGTCTTATATATATCTATACCTATTTGATATCACATTCCCTTTCACTAACTATAGTTAGTGAAAGACTATTTGTTAGTCTAACAAATAGTCTCCCTTTCACTAACTATAGTATTGAAAAAGAGACTATTTGTTGGTCTAACAAATAGTCTGGGACGGAAGGATTCGAACCTTCGCAATAACAGGACCAAAACCTGTTGCCTTACCGCTTGGCCACGCCCCATGTTCATTAATTATTATAACATGAAATAATCGTTCTGTCAAGTCATTTTAGAAAAATTACCGATAATTATTATAACATGAAATAATCGTTCTGTCAAGTCATGTTATAATAATTACCGATAATTATTATAACATGAAATAATCGTTCTGTCAAGTCATTTTAGAAAAATTACCGATTCATTCTTGGGATCTGGCATCATCTAAAACTGGAAAGATTCATATTCTTGAAAGAATTGGGCATACATTGATTCCGAGGCAGGGGGGCATAGATAGAAACCGGAATATCTATTCAATTCATTGGTCATTTTTTATTAGATCGGGTAAAATATTGTATGAAGAAATGATCCCTCCCAATCCGAAGACTAAAAGTCTAAGCTTTCCAAAAGCTTCTGATTGGTAAAATACTTTTGGTGCTTTACACCTCTTTCATTCATCGGAGAATCAAAATGCCAGTTATCCTTAATATTCTTTTAGACGATGCCACGCTTTATTTTAATAATCCCTTTTTTGCCAAATTACCCGAAGCTTATGCGATTTCCGATCCAATTGTTAATGTAATGCCAGTTATTCCCGTGTTATTTTTTCTATTAGCCTTTGCTTGGCAAGCTGCCGTAAGTTTTCGGTAATCCTAAGAAAGGTGTTATCCTTTTTCCACAAAAAGAAAAAATCACTTGATGCAAAAGCTTTTATGCAATGGTGCAAGATAGATATTTATCTTGCACCGCTGCAATGCACTTTATTCTGTTGCGAATCAAAAATCCTTATAAATAGAGGTTATATTCGATTCTAAGATTTCTAGAAAGAACAGTAGGGGGGGGGTATTTTCTATCTATTCCTTTTTATTCTTCTTTCTTCACTCCAATTGTTGGATTGCACTATACTTGCTTAGAACTGTACCCTATTAGCTGAATGAACTAGGATTGGGATGAATCGAAATTCCTATTCATCCATTCAATTCCGAGCGGAATGGGAGAAGAAAAAAAGAGATCTCGGGAAGAGATCAAATTGAAATCCTCTGAAGGTCCCCATACATAATGTATGTGGGATCCTAATTGTTTCAGTATTCATAGAACGCATACTATTGCTGGGTATCGAAACACCCATATGTTATACAAAGATTAATAATCTATTCCGTTGTAATTCTAATAAGGATCCCGGAGATTACGTAATGTTTACTCTTAAGTTGTTCGTTTATACAGTAGTAATATTGTTTGTTTCTCTTTTTATCTTTGGATTTCTATCGAACGATCCAGGGCGTAATCCCGGACGTAAAGGATAGTGAAAAAAGATATTTTGGCCAAAAAATGCGGGATCTCTTGCATAAGAAGATCAAGAGGCTATCATATCTGTTTTGAAGATTCATTTTGAACTTAATGAACGGAGAGAGAGGGATTCGAACCCTCGGTACAGATAGCCTGTACAACGGATTAGCAATCCGCCGCTTTGGTCCGCTCAGCCATCTCTCCGAGATCGGATATATTGAATTAATATAGCTTTTGTTCGGGTAAAGAACAACATTTGCGAGGAAACAATCATTCTGCTTCAGCCCATTCCATTTTTTTCTTTGGTTTCCCTAGCCCGGCCACCGGCCAGGCCTTTTATCTTTTAGATGGGAAAAAAGTCCAGCAAACAAATAATTTCTATAATTAATAGAGCGCTTTACCTAATCTTAAAGCTAAAATAACTGTTATGAAAGCAGCAACAAGAGCTATAAAAATTTGACCCTCTGATATCATCTCTTTATTTCCTCTCCCACTTTTTTATTAATTTTTTCAATATATACATGAAAAAGCCGTTATTAATTATTGTAATAGTTACAGCTGCTCTGGGCTAGAGCATACATAGAGGGGGTGATCCTAATTGAAACTGGACAGATCAGATTGTAGTAGTAAAAAAAAGGTATTTAAACTAATAAAAACAATAAAATAAATAGAAAATAGTGTATGCGAAGCTTTCGTTTTATGAAAGCTTCGCATTACGCCCAAAACGGTTCCATATTCATCAACACGTTCAATACATACATATATATGTATATGTCTTCAATCAATAAAAATTATTGATCGCGTAGAAATGCTAGTACATAGGTCTACCTGCAATTTCTGCAATTATTTGACTAGTTGAAAGCAACTAGTCCTCCCTTTCGAGAAATCCATCAAGTAATTACAAGGAATAATTAGCTCGACGCAGAATGAGTTGAACTAATTAACCCAACCAATTGAGCTTTTGGAGTGTAATCCAAACTTTTAAGTACTTCAGACTGTTCTCTCCTTGTTTTCCGGACTACTATGTCCAGACTCTTGGATATGTCTCTCCTTCTTGGTTTTTGGTAATTTTGCATCAATCGAAAAATGTTTTTTAAGGACAAAAGAAGGCTTTTGAAGTAACCAAATGTTTCAAGTGAGTGCTTGAACAAAAAGCATCTCCCCAAGTAGGGTTTGAACCTACGACTAATCGGTTAACAGCCGACCGCTCTACCACTGAGCTACTGAGGAACAACGGGGAGGGAAATATCATATAAGAATACTCTTGTCTTTTAAAGACACCTATGAAGAATACATGAACCATTGAGGAACTCAACAGAAATAAGAAATGTTGTCGAAATGATTCTTGACAACATCGATTATATTGATATATAATCAATTTGTTTAGTATTCACGAAACAAAAAAGGGGATAATCCACAAGAATAGAATCTTGTGGATAAGAGCATCCCCTTCTTCGGTAAATAGTATACCTATTTACGCTTTAGTTTGGCAACGCAAAAAAAGCGGGTATAGTTTAGTGGTAAAAGTGTGATTCGTTCCATCAGGAATTTGCATAGGCGAACTTTCTTTCATGCACTCATGCTACAATAGAAACTATATTTCTATATAGGTTCAGAACCTCTCCTATGAATACCATGGTTTAAGGAGTTGTATAAATTCTCGTAATTTAGATTTGGAATGATAAAAAGAAAAACATCTTTCAATTCCATCGAGATGGCGAAACAGAATGTTCTTAAGGTTAGATTAATATTTCCAACCATGAAATATCAATCAAAGATCCATGGATAACATAACATGAAGTTATTCTTATTTTTTTATTTTCATCGTAACTAAATCTTCAACTTCTGTAAAAAGAAAAGTTGGAGTCGAATAGCTAGAGAACGGTGACTTTAGTTTACTTGGGTCACCGGAATTTCGTTCGAGCTCGGTGGAATTTGTTTTTCCTGTAGGATTGGAGTCTATAGAAATAGGGAACGAACTAACTAGAAAGATTAGTTATTCAAATTTTGAGATTCATCATTTTTATCATTTGATCTTTCTATAAGGATCATCTATAAAGTTAGTAGGTATTATTGAAGGTCCCTAACGGGGAGGAAAAAGGAGATAAGAAACAAAACAAACTAACATAGATGTTATGGGACCAAAATTGAATTGATAATCAAAATCAAGGAGGAAAAAGAGAGGGTAAAAAAGAGGAGAGGAGGATTGAATACCCTTCCCCCTTCTTCACACCCCCTTATATCTCTCCCATGGAGGAGCCGAATGAAATGAAATTTTTATGTTCGGTTCTGGATTAGAGGCGTTAATCCGCGTCGACTATAACCCCTAGCCTTCCAAGCTAACGATGCGGGTTCGATTCCCGCTACCCGCTCATATTGCTTATATGAAATCTACATTTCATGTGAATATATCATGAGAAATGAATATCTTGATTTCCATAGAACTTCTGTTCTATTCTTTCTTCGTCAAAACTCATCTTGGATAGATAAAAGAATGAGTTGTCCCCGAGAATCCCAGTGAATAATGGAGAAAAGAAAGAGCGTCCATCGTCTAATGGATAGGACAGAGGTCTTCTAAACCTTAGGTATAGGTTCGAATCCTATTGGACGTAATACTATTGCATCAATTGCAATTTTTAAAAAATTTTTTGCGCTCAATGAGGTTTAAACTCAACCTCCCCTTTGAACGATTGATCCAATCGATAAATACTCATTTTTTTTGTTCTCGAAGTAGAAACAGTTCGGTATTTTCCTGAATAGCTTCTTTCAAAAGAGCTTCTGCTTGTTCCGTGAATGCTCCAGTAGAACGTATAATTTCCCCAAATTGGGGTTTATATTTTAATAAATAGCTGCGTAACTCACCAATAAATTTTCTAACTTGTGTTATCTCTAATACATCCAAATATCCATTTGTTCCAGTATAAATCATAGCTATTTGTTCTTCCACTGTCAAAGGATCTGATTGAGATTGTTTGAGCAACTCGCGTAAGCGTTGGCCTCTTGCCAATTGATCTTGAGTAGCTTTATCAAGATCAGAAGCAAATTGTGCAAAGGCTTCTAATTCTGCGAGTTGGGCTAACTCCAATTTCAATTTTCCAGCTACTTTTTTCATTGCTTTCTTTTGAGCTGCAGATCCTACTCTAGATACGGAAATGCCTACATTAATAGCAGGTTTTATTCCTGCATTGAATAGATCAGCCGATAAGAAGATTTGTCCATCAGTAATGGAAATTACATTAGTGGGAATATATGCTGAAACATCTCCAGCTTGAGTCTCCACTATTGGTAGAGCAGTTAAACTACCCCCACCTAGCTGAGAATTTAATTTAGCTGCCCTTTCCAAGAGACGGGAATGCAAGTAAAAAACATCTCCCGGATAAGCTTCCCGGCCAGGCGGTCTCCTTAATAAAAGAGACATTTGGCGATAAGCTTGTGCTTGTTTGGAGAGATCATCATAAATTATTGATGTATGTTGTTCTTTATACATGAAGTATTCGGCTAAAGCTGCTCCTGTGTAAGGAGCAAGATATTGTAACGTCGCGGGAGAATCTGCAGTTTCCGCTACTACAATTGTATATTCCATTGCGCCACATTCTCGGAAAGTATTAACTACCTGAGCCACGGAAGAAGCTTTTTGACCAATAGCTACATAAACACATATGACATTTTGACCCTTTTGATTGATAATCGTATCTGTAGCTACTGCCGTTTTGCCGGTCTGCCTGTCTCCAATAATTAATTCTCGTTGACCGCGTCCTATAGGGATCATGGAATCAATAGCAATAAGACCCGTTTGAAGAGGTTCATATACAGAACGTCTCGAAATAATACCTGGAGCGGGAGATTCGATCAATCGAAATTCGGAAGCTGAAATTTTATCCTTACCATCAATAGGTTGGGCTAGCGCATTTACAACACGACCCAAATAAGCTTCACTTACTGGTATCTGAGCAATTTTTCCTGTTGCTTTCACGGAACTGCCTTCCTGTATCATCAAGCCATCACCCATTAATACAGCTCCAACATTAGTTGATTCTAGATTCAGAGCAATCCCTACTGTACCATCTACAAATTCGACTAATTCCCCCGCCATTATTTTATCAAGACCATGAATACGAGCAATCCCATCTCCTACTTGAAGTACAGTGCCAATATTAACGACTTTGACTTCGTTATTATATTGCTCGATTTGTTTCCGTATCATATTACTAATTTCATCGGGGCGAATAGTTACCATTAAATTAACACTAGTTCATTCTCTTTTTAAAAATAAGACCTATACGTATAGATATATAATATAAAGCTTATATAGATAAGCTTATCTTTCTATTCATGAGCATATATATTACATAAGCTCATCTGTTATATTTTTCATGGCTCTAAGCAGGCCGATATGATGATCGATCGTACGTAAATGTAACTCGCTATTCAAACAACTATTCAGAGTTCGCAGAGCTCTTTGGACAGCTTGGCGAGAAACTTGTTGTTGGACTTGTTCAATTACTCTTTGTTGTTCCAAGCGAATGGTCTCATTCTTGGAATCTTCTAATTGTTCCAAATTTGCAGAAGTAGCATTGATGAAGTCCTCTTTTTCCCGTTTTATTTGGGAGTATCCATTTATCCGGATTTCCCCCGCTCTCTTCTCTACTTCTCGTAAACGAACCCGAGCTTGTTCGAGCTGATTAGTAGCTGATTCACATAGTTCTTCCGAATTCCGAATAGTAGTCAATATTATATCTTTACGATTATCTAATATATTACTTAATGAAAGTAGATTATTTATTCAATAATTGAACCATTTTCTAATCTCTTCCCAAACCGAACACGAACCTTTCAATTCATTCGGCTTTCCTGCTCAGAGGTTTTATGGGAGCACGTATAAATCCCTTTTTTTCACCAAGCCTGCCCTTTCTCTTCATATTACGTAAAAATAGGATCAATCCATCAAAGACCGAAATCTCCGAAGGGCTCTTTCGCCAAAAGGGATTTTTAATTATCGACAAAGTTGTTCTTGTGTGTGTTCCTTCTTCGCGTGACCTTTCCCTCTTTCCCCTTTTTTATTTTCATTCGTGTTTACTCTTTACTCTTTTTTGAATAATTTACCTTCTGTGTAGGTCGTCGGGTCAGCATTTAAACCAACAAAAAAATTGGATGGGAGATTAGGATTTTTTCAGTCCATAGATCAATTCATTCCAGTGATATGAATGTTATATATCGGATCAATCTCCAACTATGCCTTTGGTTTGGACCCTGGCACAGCGGCGGAAAGAGTACCCAATTGTGCTTGGACTTCAAGCAATTCAGCTTTAACCATTCTAATGGTATCCTCTTATTGGTTGATACAACAGGTGATATCCCAATCAATTACGAAATGCTATAGTTCTTCCATACTCATTTCCCGTTAGAAGTAATTCGTTTAGATCATGCACTTTATAGATAGAAAAGTGCAGCTGGTTGGACCCAGCCATATTATTCAATATGTACAACTCGCACACACTCCCTTTCCAAAATAGATCAGTACACCAAGCACCACGCTTAGATTTATTATATTTGTTTCTAAAATATTGGTATTTAATTCTAAACCCCCAGCAGAGGGCCAATAAATCAGGGAAATCCAAGAATAAGTTACATTTTTCATACGCTCTCCCCTCATAGATAAGGATATTGAAGTTTTACAAACAAAGTTTTTTCTCTGACTTGACCCTACTATTTGAGGTCCATAAAAATAGATTTTGGACCTTTAGTCAGTCTTGGGGCCCGTGTCTATAAGTTAAGTAAGGACGCTTTTTAAAACAAAAAAATGTTTTGGCACATTCGATCGTTTAAGTGTAACGAATCTTTCTGATCGGAAAAGTGAAGTATAGGAAAAGAGCCCATCATTTGCTGATCATTTGGACCAGCACCCCCCCCTTATTGGCTGAACAAGGAAATTATTAGAGAAAGGTACTAATCATCATGAGGGGTACGGATCTTTGTTTTTGAGATCAAACAAAGGGATTTGCAAATAAAAGTGCTAGAGCTACAACTAACCCATAAATAGTTAAAGCTTCCATAAAAGCTAAACTTAGCAGTAAGGTACCTCGTATCTTACCCTCTGCTTCTGGTTGTCTCGCAATACCTTCAACAGCTTGACCCGCAGCAGTGCCTTGGCCAATGCCAGGTCCAATAGAAGCGAGGCCCACGGATAATCCGGCAGCAATAACGGAAGCAGCAGAAATCAAGGGATTCATGGTAATCTCCTCTTACTAAGGTTGATAAATGTTTGATAATACAACAATTTTTTCTATTGATTTGATTGTTCACCAATGATTCGATTAATGAACCCTTTTTTTTTGTTTTTTTTTTTTAGAACAACTAAAACCCTAAAACCCAACGATATCTTATTCTGATATTGGAGGTGATAATATTACCAAATTAAGGTAACTCGCTACTGTTATAGAGATACTTTTCCTTTGCAGTATCCGAAGAATATACGCAGATTTTGATTCATTTAAGACATGGGGGATCACCTGCGTAATACCCCCATTTTTTATAGGTATTATATAAGTAAATCTATTTATATATTAATATATTTGGGTCATATATGCATATACATATATTGCATAACGCAAACTATGCACATGAGATTCTACATTTAGAACAAATTCATTGTTCTACACCCGGGTACATATTTGACTCAACCACCTCCCCTTAGGGAATCTGTTCTGTTTCCTCTTAGTTCAATAGATTTCTATAAATCTACAAATAGATAAATCTGATCTATTCTATTTAGTAATTTTATCGACGGGATGAGTAGTTTGCTCATCCTAAATAATTCCTAGTACTAGATTAGTAGATTAATTATTGAATCCTTGATTTGGTACAGGTACAATCGAAACAAAAAAAATAGCCCGGCCATACATATCAAATTCTTTAGAAAATTGATAAAAAAAAAATACTTAAAAAAGATTATGTGCAATCAATTGATTAATGATGACCCTCCATGGATTCACCTATATAAGCTGCGGCTAAAGTTGCAAAGATCAGAGCTTGAATACCGCTTGTAAATATACCTAATAACATTACAGGTATAGGAACTACTAAAGGTACCAGAGAAACAGGAACGGCAACTACCAATTCGTCAGCTAATATATTCCCAAAAAGTCGAAAACTAAGTGATAAAGGTTTTGTAAAATCCTCTAATATATTAATTGGTAAAAGTATTGGGGTTGGTTGAATATATCTACCAAAATACCCTAAACCCTTTTTTGTAAGACCTGCATAAAAATATGCTATTGATGTGAGTAAAGCTAAAGCAACTGTAGTATTAATATCATTTGTAGGCGCGGCTAACTCTCCATGAGGTAATTTGATTATTCCCCAAGGGAGAAGGGCGCCTGACCAGTTAGAAACAAAGATAAATAGGAACATAGTTCCTATAAAAGGAACCCAAGAACCATATTCTTCTTCGCCAATTTGAGTTTTAGTCAAGTCTCTAATAAATTCGAGAACATATTCAACAAAATTCTGACCACCGGTCGGAATGGTTTGTAGATCTCTAACGGCTATGGTAGCCGAACCCAATAGGACAGCAATGACAACCCAGGAGGTAATAAGTACCTGCGCATGAACTTGAAAACTGCCTATTTGCCAATATAAATGTTGGCCTACCTCCACACTAGATATCTGGGAGATATGATTCAATGTGCTAATAGTAGAAGATTGTATAATATACATATAACTCTTTGCGACACAAAAAGGAACTTGAATCAAAAAGAATTTCTTTTGGTTGAATGACCGATTCCTCCATTATTTAACCCTAATCAGAGATTTTGGCCACAAAATTGTATAACGGAATGGTTATTTACTCAAGAAGATTTCTTGATTCCAAATTGAAAAAAATTTATGGTTATTTTAACCTATTCTCTTCAATTTGGAAATAGTGGTCCACCCAATAAATTTAATCTTACAATATCTTGGAAGAGTAGACAACTCAGATCTAAGCCTACCGTTTTTCTGTTTCCATTTTCCCTTTCACATAGTTATAGTAACCTACCTTCACAAATTGCTGAAGTTAATTCTCTGAGGATCCATCTAATTGAAGTTATAGAATCGTCATTGGCTGGAATTGGAATATCCACAACATCTGGATCACAATCTGTATCCACTAAGCAAATTGTGGGAATACCCAAAGCTATACATTCCTTGATAGCTTTGTATTGTTTTTTCTGATCAACAATTATGACAATATCAGGCAACCTTGTCATGTATCTAAGCCCGCCTAAATATTTCTGCAATTGGTCCAATTGTCTCTTAAGCCTTGCTGCTTCTTTCTTCGTAAATCGACGGAATCCCCCTGTATCTTGCTTTTTCTTCAAATATTTCAACCTTCGAAGTTTCATTTTTGTAGTGGACCAATTAGTTAACATACCACCGAGCCATTTTTGGTTAACATAATGACATCGAGCTCTTAAAGCGGCTGACTTAGTAGCAGCAGCTGCTGGATTTTTTGTACCAACTATCAGAAATTGTTTTCCTTTACCTGCTGCATCAAACACCAAATCACATGCTTCTGATAAAAAACGAGCGGTTTGAGTCAGATTGATAATATGAAGCTTTCTGCGCTCTGTAAAAATGTAAGGTGCCATTTTAGGATTCCATTTTTTAGTTTTATGACCGAGATGAACTCCTGCTTTCATCATCCTTCCCAATTTGGTGTTCCAAGAATGTTTCATCATTCCTTTTTCTCTTCTTGATTTCCATTTTTCGAAATAACGAAATACCATGAACTGGAATATCTAACTATTAATTCCAACGGAATCAATTACATCTCAAAGATTGCCTGCCCGTATCATACGTGGTACGAGCGATCTATTTTCTTCGATATCCTTATTATAGGATAGATCTAACAAAAAATTCATCCATTTATAAAAACTACTTTTTTTGTTTACTAGTTAGTTGGCTCCATTGTTTCGTGATAATAGTGCATGTTCTCAATGGGAAAAGCAGATATTTGTTTATGATGAGATAAAACATCTTTCACTTTGTTGCTAAATAACTTGCAATTTCCCGTTTTCGGATCATTTTTGATCCGTCTCCTTCTTAAACGGTTGAATCCAGTACCCACAGGTATTACCCCCCCGAGAATAACATTTTCCTTCAAGCCTTTCACCCAATCAATACGACCTTGAAGAGCAGCTTTAGCTAAGACCCGAGCAGTTTCCTGAAAACTCGCTTCTGATAGAAAACTTTGAGTATTCAAAGATGCCCTTGTTATTCCCAACAACATGATTCGATAGTCTATTGCTTCCTCTAAAGCACGATTCATTCGTTGTGCTCGTGATAATCCAATGAGTTCCCCGGGTAAAAAAACATTACCCATTACATATTCAAAATTTTTAATTCCCGAATTTTCCTCAATTAAAACTTTTGATGTCATTTGGCGTACAATAATCTCTATATGCTTATCAGAAATTTGTACTCCTTGAGATCGGTAAACCCTTTGAATCTGATTGACTAACTGAATCTGAGTTTGCTCCATGGTTATCCGAGCACTGATGAATGAACCCCAAAGTCTTCCAAGAATTTGTGGCATGTCTCTGTTCCAATTTTTAACATTTTTTTTTAGATTTTTGGATATTGAATTAGTTGAGCGGGCTTCTGACAATTGTTCAATTTTAGGAAGACCTTGAATTATATCATCGGTTGTTAATCTTTCATATAACAACGTTATCAATGTATCTCCTTCGTAAATAATTTCCCCATAATGCCTATGAACGGTTGCTCCTCCAGTACCCAAATAGGGTTTAGCCAATCTTATTACTAAAGATTCCTCATAAATGGCTATAATTTGCCCAGATTTGGGAAATGGTTCATTTTCGGATATATATTCACTTTCACAAATCAATTGTCCAAGGCTAATTACTGGAAATGCTTTTTCGGGAAAATTGGATAAGGGGGAGCACCAATCAGAATTAAAGGAATCGTAAATGATGTTCCTACATGGATCGAATTTAGAAATTCCCGTATTTTCATCCATAAAATAGCATTTTGGTACTTGGAAAGTTTTAGAGTAGTTCTCATAGATTGAACGTTTCTTTAGCAACACTTTATTATAAGTTATGAAATGGGAGTATGAAAAACGGTTAGCAATAATATGTAAGTGACCCAAGAGACCCAATGATTCATTGATTTGTATAATCGGATCCTCGCGAATTGATTTATTTACCCTATTGAAACATTTTTTTTCATTGAATAGAACGATTTTAAAATAGTCAGACGGCGACAAAACGAAAAAGGATTTATCCTTTTTCTTCTGATTGGGTAATGAGTGAATAGTGCCTTGATTTTTATTAAGTAATTTCTTTTTCTCATCAGAAGAAAAAGGATTAGTGTGATCTAATCTGTTATGAAACATAACATCGGAACTTGTTGTATTGTTTTTTTCTGCCCTATCCAAAAGGGGGTATTTCTTCAAGCTAATTCGAAGCATATTGATAACCTTCTTATTTGTTCTTACTGAAATAAGAGAAGCATAAGCCCTTTTTTTTTTATTTTCATAAGAATTTGAATTTTCCCCAATTGAATTACCCCCGGAGGTACCCTCATATTTGGAACCTTCTAAACTGTCAATTCTGTATTGAGGGTTATTCAATACAGCAAAAATTTTATTTCTCTGTAGAATGCCTTTTATGGGTATTCTAAGAATGAAATCAGGATAAGATATTGTTCGCTTTCCCCATTCTTTATCACACTGCAACGGGACAATTAATTGATTTGTTTCCTTTTTTCGTTTTACTCTGATCGTTTTGTTTTTCACCGCCACTCCATAATTATCAGAAAAAAGGCTGGGATAGATAGAGTCCCAATGTTTGGGGAATACGATTCGATCAGTCTGGGGATAACTTAAGATTTTTTCTTTTTTTTCTTCCTCGGAGCAGTTTGAGTCAACTGATTTGTTGATCACTTGATCCACCGAACAATTTGGAAGTGATTGATGTTTGTCAAAAAGAAGTTGAACATTCACTTGATCTTGATCTTTATGAAATGAGAAAGGTACTTCAACAGATCCATACATACCTCCTGATAATATCCAGAAATGGGTTGTCTTGAGTATGAAATGAACATCACTATAATTTATGTGGGCATGACAGACATGGGTACTCCAATGCATTTCTCCCTTTAGGTCAGAATATATATGTTTCTGAACTGTTTCTTTGAAAGGAGAGGTTCTAGCACGAACCTCGGCAATAACCTGTTCCGATTCCACATATTGATCATTTTGAACCAAAAGTAAACTTTGTGATGGAATGGGCAATTTTTGTATTTTATCGTGACCATCGACAAGAGTCACGATAAAGTTATTGTAACATATATAAGCAGGATGCCCATGACGCGTACGTGTAGGAAAAATAAAATTTTCATGAAATTTTATTTTTCCGTTGAAAGGGGCTCGTACTTGTTCTGTAATATCACCTGTAAATACCCCACCGGTATGAAAAGTCCTTAGTGTTAGTTGGGTCCCTGGTTCCCCAATTGATTGACCTGCAATAATACCAACTGCTTCCCCTAATTCAATTAAGTTATCGTGAGTGGTACTCCGACCATAACATAATTGACAAATCCAGGATATACCCTTACAAGTAAAAAGGGTTCGTATATATATTGGTTGTGCTTGCAGATTGTGTAGTTGATTGGCAAGTCTAGTCCCAATACCCTGATTACGCGTGGCAATGCATCTTCCATTCATATATACATCGTCTGCTAACACACGGCCAATCAGTGTTTGTGTTTGTAGAACAATTTTATTTTTTATCCTTTCTCGACCTCGACTGAGACTTACAAAACTACCTTGGATAGTGCCACAATCCACTCTACGTACAACGATGTGTTGAACTACTTCTACAAGTCTACGTGTTAGGTATCCAGCATCTGCTGTTCGCACGGCAGTATCCACAACTCCTTTACGAGCGCCATAACAGGAAATAATATATTCTGTTAAAGAGAGTCCTTCACGAAAATTCCTTTGAATGGGTAAATCAATTATTTTACCTTGAGGATCTGACACTAATCCTCTCATACCTACTAATTGGTGAACCTGAGATGTACTTCCTCTGGATCCTGAAAAGGACATCATATGTACGGGATTGAAAGGGTCAGTCCTCCTAAAATTTGGATTCATTTCTTGTCTCAAATATTCACTTGTAGCATGCCATATCTCGATCAATTGACGTAGTTTTTCCACTGCGTGTACATTCCCGTAATAATGATCTTTTTCCGAAACAAAATCCTGTTGCTCTGCATCTTGCACAAGCCATCCTTTGGATGGTGCTGTTAAAAGATCATCAATTCCTAGTGAAATAGCTGCATCAGTAGCTTGTTGGAAACCCGAAGTCTTAAGTTGGTCCAATATATGTGATGTATATGTCATTCCAAAATGATTTATGAATCTTCTAATAAGCTGTTTCATGGCAGTTCTATCCATCACTTTATTATAAAAAGGCACTTCGAACAAAGGGGTTTTCATAAGAAAAAACCTCCCATTTTTTTTGGGGGGGGGGGGTCAGCAATGGGTTCAAGCCGGAACGGAAGGCTTCCTCGATCTTTATCTTTGCATGAATGAAAGGATCATAAAACTAACAATATAATATTCTGATAACTTATAACGACATTTCTCGGCTAACATAAGCCCACAAGCCTTTCATGGCTTCTTCTATTTCTCGATTAAAACGAGTACGCCCAACAGTTGTTCGAATGTATTTATTGACAATTTCTCCCACTCTACATTTTCTTATTTGAAAATCTTCATATATTTCGTAGAAAGTACCCAAAGGTTCATATTGAACCTCGATAGGAGCTTCCCGGTTGACTGAGTTAATAATAGGGATACCTGTCCCCAGATCTGGGCCCCTCCCCCACCGGAGCCATAAAGGGCTATCTAAGTCAATTCGTTTATGTTGATACGCCCCGAGCGCATCCTCATAATTGGAAAACGAAGGTGAAATGATCTTATTCTTTGAGTTATATGGATGGCATTTATTTTCATAAATGCCTTGATTATTCCCAAGGGTAGATCTATAAAGTCCGAGAAGCATATCTTGAGTTGGTACACAAAGAGAATCCCCAGTAGCAGGAGATAAGAGATTTATGTGAGAAAACATAAGTAAACGAGCTTCCGCTTGAGCTTCCAGAGACAGAGGTACGTGGACAGCCATCTGATCCCCGTCAAAGTCCGCATTAAATCCTGCACAAACCAAGGGATGTAAACGAATAGCGCGTCCTTCTATTAGAATAGGCTGAAACGCTTGTATTCCCAATCTGTGTAAGGTAGGCGCTCGATTTAACAATAGGGGATATCCTCGCAAAACCTCTTTAAGTACGCTCCATATAATGGGCGCCCTACCTCGAATCAGACTTTTAGCAGCTCTTAGGTTGGGAGCAATATGTCGTTCAATTAGACTACGAATTAAAAATGCTTGAAAAAGCTCTACTGCTATTTCAAGGGGTAATCCACATTGATACAATGAGAGAAAAGGACCCACTACAATCACAGAACGACCTGAATAATCGACGCGTTTCCCAAGCAAATTTTCACGGAATCTCCCTTGCTTGCCTTGGATCAAATCTGAGAACGATTTATAAGGCCTATCATGCAGATCTGTTACTGGGTGTCCGCCGATGCCGTTATCGAGAAGTGCATCTACAGCTTCTTGGATCAATCTTTTTTGACCATTAACAGAGTCTGGCAGTGGCGTAAATAATTTTGCCAGGAATTTGGTAAGAGTACCATTTCGAAGAATGAGTCTTCGATAGAGCTCGTTTATATCTGAAGTAACAATATTACCCGCATCTAATTGAAACATGGGCCTCGGTTCGGGAGGAAGAACTGGTAATAGGCATAAAACCATCCATTCTGGTTGTATATTTGTTTGAATAAAATGTTTAGCTAAATTCATGCGTCTAACCAAAAAATCCTTTCTTCTTCGAATCATATGCTCTTCCCAATCCGGGACCTCTTCTTCATAAAGAAGATTCTCCCCAAAAAGATGTGTCTCTTCAGTCCCCTTTCCCCATATTTGTTTTATAAGCCATTCTAGGCTTTTCTCCTCTTCTGGAACCTCCTCTTCTGGAATCTCCTCTTCTGGAACCTCCTCTTCTGGAAGCCCGTCAAAAACATTTTTGTTTTTTGAAATGTCGTCCAATGTAACCCATTCCATAGATGAACGATCTAGAATAATTTGCAGATCCAGATCAGCTAGTTTTTCTCTTATAGCATTTCCCCCAGTGGTTATTTCTCTCTCTAAAAATTCCCTAAGGTTCCGCCAGTTGATATAGTTATGAATAATATCAGTCCAGTATTGATCCTGATATTGGAACGGACCACTTCCAACTCGCAATAAAGTTGGTTTGTTAGCTACAGCCCTAGTGATACAAGAATCACAATATACTAGGCCTTCTAAATCTTTACGAGTTAGATCTAATAGATTCGCGATATAACTGGGACGTCGTTTAAAATACCAGAGATGAACCACTGGGCATGCCAGTTTAATGTATCCCATTCGATACCTTCGAATTCGAGAATCTACAAGCTCAATTCCACAATGTTTACAAAATTGAGAGCCTTCCTCATTTTCAATCACGTTAGGCTTTACACAAGCACAAACCCCAGTTTTTTTAGGTCCAAAAATTCTTTCACGGAACGATCCATCTCTTTCTGGTTGATTAGTTTCACTATCAAAAGCAAAAGGGTTAGTAACCTCTCCGACTCTTTCTCCATTAGGTAAAATTCTTTCAGACCAAGCACGAATCTGTTCGGGCGAAGCTAAGCCAATTTGAAGTTGGCAATGTTTATTTTGGTTAATCATATACATTATTAAAAAAGGGAAATTGATTCATAGTAAACGGAAAGTGGAATAGTATAAACTATAGAATCAGAAAACAAAGATTTTTCTAAATTTTGATTAAATTTGCTTCCTATCTATCTGAAAATCTTTTGCGGATATAATAGCATGGTTCAAGTCTAGAGCTAAAGATCGTAATTCCCGAATAAGTAATCGGAAAGCTTCAGGAGTAGTGTCTGGTTCTGGTTTAGGTATTGGTTCTCCAGTAAGAATAGCACCAAGTATTTTTTTACGACCGTCAATATGGTCAGATTTAAGAGTACCCATCTCGTGTAAGTTATAAGCAACACCAGATCCTTCTAGAGCCCAAACTTCCATTTCTCCTACTCGTTGCCCTCCTCGTCTTGATCTTCCTTTAAGAGGTTGTTGCGTAACCCGTGCATAGGGTCCACTGGAACGTGCATGGATTTTGTCATCCACTTGATGGCATAATTTCGACATATAAGCTATTCCTATTGTAACAGGTTGTTCAAAAACCTCTCCTGTTCTTCCATCAATTAATCTATGTTTTCCAGGATGATCAGGTTCAAATACCCATGGATTAGTTGTTCGCTCACTAGCTTTATAAAGTTCAGAAAACACTAGTTTTCTTGAAGCTTCTTGCTCGTACCTTTCGTCAAAAGTGGCTATTCTATAATGTTTGTTCATCAGTTTCCCTGCTAAACCCAGCAAACATTCAAAGATCTGCCCTACATTCATTCGTGAGGGCACCCCTAATGGATTTAATATCATATCCACTGGTGTTCCATTTTGCAAATATGGCATGTCTTGTTTGGGTAAAACTATGGAAATAATACCTTTATTTCCGTGCCTTCCAGCTACTTTATCACCCACTTTTATCTTACGTTTTTGTAAGATATATACATGAACTTCTTTTATAGAATCGCCATAGTCATTTTCTTTACGGATCCATCTCACATCAATAACTCGACCTCTTACACCTACCGGTACTTTAAGACAATTTTCTCTTGCATTAGAAAGCTCGATACCGAGTATGGCGTGTAATAACCTTTCTTCTGGAGTATATAATGATTCCTTGGCTGTTTGAGGCGTCAATTTACCAACTAAAACATCACCTGGTTCTATCCAAGATCCTAGCTTTACAAGGCCGTTTTTGTCCAAATGACGGAGTGAATGAGCATCTAAACGAGGTATTTCTCTAGTGATTATCTCAGGGCCCTCGTCCTTCATATATATTCCAATTTCATATCTTACGAGCTGGAAAGAAGTATAAATATCTTCATATACCAGACGTTCACTAATAACCACTGCGTCTTCAAAATTGAAGCCCTCCCATGGCATGTAAGCCACTAAGATGTTTTTTCCCAAAGAGAGCTCCCCCCCTACTGTAGCCGCGCTGTCCGCCAGAATTTGTCCTTTCTTTACACATTGTCCTTGACGAATCCGAGGTTTTTGATGTATACAAGTATTGTTATTAGAACGTTGATATAGGGCCAATTCTGTTCTTTGTATTTTTTTTCTAGTGTTTCGATAACCGTATGAAGTGATGCTTCCAGCATCAATATACTTGATACTTCCTTTTTGTGTGGCTATAGCTACACTTCCGGAATCTAGAGCTGCTTGACCTTCCAACCCAGTTCCGACAATGCACTTCTCAGGTTGAAATGATGCAACTGCTTGACGTTGCATATTGGAACCCATTAAAGCACGATTTGCGTCATTATGTTCAAGAAAAGGAACAAGGCAAACTCCAACGGAAAAGTATTGGTTCGGATAAATATTCCTAAAATCGATTTGCTCCCATGCAAGAACTAAAAATTCTTGTTGATAAAAAGCTGGAGTAACCTGTTCCTCTGGAATATCATGATTTAACGACAAATGATCACCCGTAGCTATCCGATAGCTTTCGTCTTCTCCAGGTAATAGATAAACCATTTCTTCTTTTGATCTCTCAGATATATTATAGTATGGAGTTTGTAAAGAGTCATAAGGACCAAGCGTTGCGTAAATAGATAACGATGCGACAAGTCCAGCGTTCTTTCCTTCGGACGTCGCAATTGGACAAATACGTCCATAATGACTAGGATGAATATCCCGGACCCGGAACGTAGCGTTTCGAGTTGTTAACCCTCCAGGGCCTAAATGACTCAATTTTCGGCTATGAACTATTTCAGCCAATGGATTAGTTTGATCCAAAAATTGCGATAAGGGGTGTAAACCAAAAAAATCTTGAAAAGTATTTGTTAATAGTCTTGATTTTACTAAGTCATTAGGAGTTGGTTCAGTTGATGAACGCCTTATCATCAGAGTTGTTTTCACTGTTTGTTCTAAAAGCACTAGGGCAAATTCAAATTCAATTTGTAATAAATCTGCCACAGAACGTATACGTTTATTCTGAATATGATCTATATCATCCAAAGTTCCCCCTCGAAATTGAACTCTGATAAGATAATCAACAGCAGCCAATAGATCTTGTGGTAGTAAAAAGATCTCGGTCTCGGGGATATTAAGATTCAGTTTTTTGTTCAGATTTCGCCTGCCGATCTTTCCTAATTCACACTTTTGTGTGAAAAAGTTCTCTTGTAATTCTTTACATTCAGACTCGGAAAATACTAGATCGTGATTCGTTTCTTCTTCATCGTCACTATCCTCTACTTCATCGGGACCGGATAGTTTTTTATAAAACTCCAAAAGGACATCTTCCTTTCTCATAGCTTCTACCTCCCGATATGCCCTATGTTCGAGTCCTCCAGAACGAATGTATTTATTGAGCAGGGGAGCATTGTACAGAATATCTTGGAGATCAAGACCCATAGCCAATAATAGAAGTAAAATAGATATTTTTTTTTTTTTTCTTACAAAAACCCATATCCTTCCTGTTTCATCGATCTCTAATCTTGATCTTCCTCCCCAATCTGAGATTATCGTACCAGTATAAATACGTTCATTATTCTTTCTTTTTGAACGGTAATAAACACCGGGACTTCTTAATATTTGATTGACCACAACTCTATAATTTCCATTTACTACAAAAAATCCTTTGGAACTCATTAAAGGTATTTTTCCAAGAAATACATCTTGTTCATGTATATCTTTACAAGTTCTTTGAATAACCTTTGCTGGTACGCATAATCTAGAATAATATGTACGGGATTTGTAGATAGCATCTCTCTCTTTAATGGTAGGTTCCTCTAATTCATATCTATTCCCAGAAAGACTAAATTCTAGTGTTTTATCTGAACTCTCAATTTTTGGAAACTTGTGTAGTTCTTTCATTAAGCCTTGATCCAAGAAACGACAAAATCCCTCAAACTGTATTTTACCAAATTCGGGGATTGTAAATGGTGCCTTATTGCCATCTAGGCCCATTGGAAGTTTATCGTCCATAAATTCAGAAGTTTATTTCGTTATTGATTTCTTATTGATCCATATGAATCAATCTGACAGAAATTGAGATGTATATTTCGTTCACTATATCCCATGGAATTCCACCCATATCAAGATAGATCATTGTAAAATCATAATGAAAAAGAAAAGGTCCCTTGAGACTTTTTCTTTCTTTTCTAGTTGACTCAAGCAAGGATTTATTATTAAACTTTAATCGAGAAAGAAATGCGGATCTATATCTACATCAGGTTGGCGACATGGCCAAGCGGTAAGGCAGGAGACTGCAAATCTCCCATCCCCAGTTCAAATCTGGGTGTCGCCTATTCTTTATTCTATATTGAATAGTTGCCCCTATTGGTATTAGGTTGGCAACCTGAGAAAGTAGAAAATCAAGGTACTGCAAACCCTCTATCCCCCCCATACGACACGCATGATTGATAGGGGGACTACCAATTCCCTATACAACAAAGCCTAGTGATCAGGGGACTCAAAATATTCTACCTTGGATTCAAATCCGAGTGCCCCCTCCCTCTGTTAGAGTAAACAGTAAATAGAGCAAAATAAAAGCAAAAAAGTTGGGAATTCCATTCCCATTATTTTTGCGGATAACTTGTACTGCTCCATATTACCCAATAGAACCTATAGAATGTTGTTTCTTTTTGTCGTGGATGTGCGATACTATAGATAGTTTCTAGTAACTAGTTGTAATAACGAAATGGAATACTAAATATCTCATATTTAGTAGTTAGTTTGAAATGGGAAGGTGGATGATTTACACTTTGCACTATCCTGATGAGTTCTCTTATCATCAGTAATTAATGATGATATTATTCTTTTTGTAAATGAGGCATTGGTATGGATATAGTCGATATTGCTTGGGCTGCTCTAATGGTAGTTTTTACATTTTCGCTTTCACTCGTAGTATGGGGTAGAAGCGGATTATAATATATATATATATATATATGCTTCATTTTCTAAGCAATTGCCTTGTTTCAAATCATTCTGGAATAATGTTCCAGTTTGATAACGATCTCGTACGTAATACTGAATCCTCGGTGATATAGCTAAAATGAAATATTTTAGCTATTTATGAAGCTATTTAGCCTTTACGGATATGCGAGATTTACCCTAATCTTTCTTGGATTTTACTCTTAAAAAGAGCATTCTTCACTCACTCATTCAACTAGTTCTTCTCTTCCCTAAAATGAGTCCATAATTATATTCGGCTCGAACGAAGAATAATATTTTTATTCTAACTCTTATCGTAATAAATACTAGTTATAGAGCTTATATATAGGAATAGCTGTAATAGTAGGAATCAAAACAAAATAGTGTACGTTTTCATATTTTTTCATCGGATGATGAAAATTTGATCCGATTCAATCTAAATCCGTTTTTTCTAACCTGGAGAAACTGAAACGTGCACATTGCTTGCGTTGATCTGTCTTAGTCATAGATCCTTTCTCCCCCATATAAACTGTTTTTCTTATGTAATGTAGATTTTCATATCCACTATGGGATATTAGTGCATCTGTAAAAAAGCATGTTATAAACATGTTATGAACATATTCATAACCTACACCTCTGTTCTGTTTACACAACAGTTTATTATGAGTTTATTATGAGATAAATAAATAATAAATGCTACTAGCCTCGATTTTTTAGTAGGCCTAATCCTACATTTGTTATCCAAGCACTGATTTATTCAGATTTCAAGATTAATGTGTATAAGTAGTAGTACACACTACTACTTATACACATTAATCTCTATCCGGGACCTCTATCACTGTTTCCCGCCTCATGATCCATAGCATTTCTAGATGCTTTAGTGATCAAAAAGCACTGTAATTTCATACAAGTTAATTGCTTCCGCTGATCGTTTTTACGTAAATAATGATCAGAAAAGCAGTAGGGACTGAAATGAACAATGCAACAGCAAGAAATGCAAGAATATTTACTTCCATGATTGATTTTCCCTTCGTTTTACAATAACTCGAGATTTGATCTCATAGATTTTTTTGAGATCCTAAAATGGATTGAATCAGGATGAGGTTCAATCAATAGGATCAATTAGATTAACGGAATCTAACAAATTTCATTGATTCTTCAATAGAACTGAAATAGTATAACATGCTATTATCCTTTATTCATACTGGATCTAGCAGTTCGGTCCATTGTTCCACTCATATGGTTCCAATGTCCTAAAATCAAAAATTTTAGGGTAACAAAATTTTGTTGGGCAAAACGAAATTTTAGATATGATCTAAAATTGAATCAGCATCTTGATGATGCTTCATATGTGCCAATTTGAAGGACAGAAAAGTATGATGAAGATTTCTCTGGTGGATTATCTTCACCAATTGATTCCTTATTTTTATAAGGCCAATCAATAAGAAAAAATTACATCCATTCAATTTGATCGTAATACATATCAAAGGAATCGATTCTAGTGATCGGGTAGATTCACAAAATTATCTAAGATAAAAACTAAGATACAGGGTGGGGGGGGGCAGCAAAGTAACACTGATGTTGTTGATGTGGATCACTCGGGGTCGTCACATCATTACGTACGTAATTTATTCGTTTCTTTTGGGGAAAGAAGAACTTAATCAGTTCTTTCCCATTTTTCTGATTTAAATCAGTGGTACCCTGGAAAAGTTCTAAATTCTCCGGGTGTACGGAGGAAAAAAAGGGTAAACTTATTCAATTCGATCGGGACTGACGGGGCTCGAACCCGCAACTTCCGTCTTGACAGGGCGGTACTCTAACCAATTGAACTACAATCCCAATAGATCGCCCACCAACTAGTCCGCAGTAACACAGTATGTTACTGCCGGATCCATAAAACATTGGATGTCCCAGATTCCTCGAATCTGAACACTTCGTTCCATTATATTTGTATCTAGACACGTATATATACATATAAACACAGATACATTGGGAGTTCAAAAACGAATTACCCTTTCATCGATGCCAGAGATTTATCTAAATCTCTTATTGAGGGGTTGATATTGGGTCGAGCTGGATTTGAACCAGCGTCGGCATATTGCACAACGAATTTACAGTCCGTCCCCATGAACCACTCGGGCATCGACCCAGGAACCATAAATTCAAAGTCTTTAGGATACTCATTTGTTATAGTAAGCTAAAGACTTTATAGCATAATACCCCTAGGGGAAGTCGAATCCCCGTTGCCTCCTTGAAAGAGAGATGTCCTGGGCCACTAGACGATAGGGGCCCGCCTATCATAATTATATTCAAATCCCTATAAAATTGTCAATAGTAGAAGCAAAAAAAAACTAATCTTATGTATGTTAGTGATTCACTATTCCTATTGTTCTATTGTTCATCAATTTATTTGCTAATAAATAGAAAGTTCCCCCGGGATACATATCGATCTATAATGATCACAGCATCGTTTGCGCATTGTTACAAATATGCATATATGTCCCATTGAACCAAAAGGTTCAACAATAATGTGAGGGAAAATTATTGAGGGCCCGATATTGTATGTAGATGAATAAGGATTCCTTTGATTAACTATATCACGAAATTGCTATTGGTTTTGGAGGAGCAAGGAAGGTATATTTGTTCCTTTTGAACCTAGGAACTTTTTTTTTTCAAAGTTATTTACTCGAGACTAGATCTGTTAAAAAATATTAATAAGATTACCCTTCTCATAGGTTGAGAAGTAATGGAACGTATAGCTGACAATTGCAGCGTACAGATGTCACCCTTTTATGACAAGATCGAATAGCTATATCAATTTATTATTATAATAGGGTTAATTTTCAATAATTGATACGATTGGAAATGATCAGCCCTGGAACAATTAAGTAGATCAATATCTATCCATATGCAAATTTTTTTATCCGTGGATCCATTGTGGTATATTCAAATATACTACAGATATATAGTAGAATAATTTATTCATAATGAAATGAGCACAAGCCCTTTTAACTCAGTGGTAGAGTAACGCCATGGTAAGGCGTAAGTCATCGGTTCAAGCCCGATAAAGGGCTCCTTTTAAGGTTCTTACAAGTAAGCCTTTTTTTTTTTCAATGGACAGGCGAGATTAAGGCAAAACCCCGAGACAATGACCACCAGTTATACTGGGTATTAGGGTTAACGTTTGTTATGATAGAATAGAACATTTAATATGAATAAGGGCCTATTACTATCTATAGCTTTAAAAGCTTTGTTCTATTGCTACGATAGGGTGAGCAATGATTTAGGATTAGGCATAGTTTTCTTCATCTTCCTCATTATTGAGACATATATTATGGAAGCCTAATGCCATACTACCAAAGCATTCTACATTTTTTGTATCCTACTACTTCCAGATCAAAAGAAGTAAAGAAGAGGGAGAAGTAAGTGAACCTGACCTATTGAGTTAAGAATATATGAGCTATTCTTATATTGAAATTTGAGGGACATTTTGAAAGCGAACCTTAAATTCCATCGGAATTCTCTTCATTTTTGATAGAAGAAACAAATATTTGTTTGTGGATTGAATGCTCTGCCGTCTCCTTCATATAGAAGAAAAAGAACGAATGGAGTTATTTTATTTAACTCTATGAGTTATAAAAATATCTACTCCTTCTTGTTCCTATTCGCTCACATCAAAAATGTAGTGTTAAAAAATGAACATAGAGATTTATCCATGAGATTGCTATAAAGATTCGTATTAATTTCGTCGATCTAGGAGGAGAATTAATATTGTGAATAGAATCTGTTGAAGAACTGGGAAGAAGCAAAAAGCYCMCCCGTCCCCCCCCCCCCCGCAAGTTGCCCCGTTTCCATTATTCCATTCTTCAAGTGATTTGAAGATCATTCAAAAACGGAATATCAAAACTTCGGGTTATCCTGCATTTACCTATATTGGATTGGTCCGGTTCAACGGAGAATCTCCAGGATCTTTGGGCCCATTTTGTTGAAAGGGATCATGGATGAAGAGTTGCCCGTAGATGGGCAAACCTTCGTATCCCCTTTTGATTCTACTATTAGATAGGGTGCTCGGAAATGGTCGAAATAGCTAAATAGGAGGATTATTATGACTATAGCCCTTGGAAAGTCTTCCAAAGAAGAAAAAACTTTATTTGATACTATGGATGACTGGCTACGCAGAGACCGTTTTGTTTTTGTGGGTTGGTCCGGTCTATTGCTTTTTCCTTGTGCCTATTTTGCCCTAGGTGGATGGTTCACGGGTACAACCTTTGTGACTTCATGGTATACTCACGGATTGGCAAGTTCCTATTTGGAAGGTTGTAATTTTTTGACTGCTGCAGTTTCTACTCCAGCTAATAGTTTAGCACATTCTTTGCTGCTATTATGGGGTCCCGAAGCACAAGGAGATTTTACTCGTTGGTGCCAATTAGGTGGCCTATGGACCTTTGTTGCTCTTCATGGTGCTTTTGGTTTAATAGGCTTCATGTTACGCCAATTTGAACTCGCTCGATCTGTACAATTGAGACCTTATAATGCAATTGCGTTCTCTGCTCCGATTGCTGTTTTTGTTTCTGTATTCCTGATCTATCCCTTAGGTCAGTCTGGTTGGTTCTTCGCGCCTAGTTTTGGTGTAGCGGCTATTTTCCGCTTCATACTCTTTTTTCAAGGCTTTCATAATTGGACCTTGAATCCTTTTCATATGATGGGAGTTGCCGGAGTATTGGGTGCTGCTCTTCTATGTGCTATTCACGGTGCCACCGTAGAAAATACTTTATTTGAAGACGGTGATGGTGCAAATACATTCCGTGCTTTTAACCCAACTCAAGCTGAGGAGACTTATTCAATGGTAACTGCTAACCGGTTTTGGTCCCAAATATTTGGGGTTGCTTTTTCCAATAAACGTTGGTTACATTTCTTCATGTTATTTGTGCCGGTGACCGGTTTATGGATGAGCGCCGTTGGAGTAGTTGGTCTAGCTCTAAACTTACGTGCCTATGATTTTGTTTCCCAGGAGATCCGCGCAGCAGAAGATCCTGAGTTTGAGACTTTCTACACAAAAAATATTCTCTTGAACGAAGGTATTCGTGCTTGGATGGCGGCTCAGGATCAGCCTCATGAAAACCTTATATTCCCCGAGGAGGTTCTACCCCGTGGAAACGCTCTTTAATGGAACCCTAGCTTTAGCTGGTCGTGACCAAGAAAGTACTGGTTTTGCTTGGTGGGCTGGTAATGCGCGGCTTATCAATTTGTCGGGTAAATTACTTGGGGCTCATGTTGCTCATGCCGGATTAATTGTATTCTGGGCCGGAGCAATGAACCTATTTGAAGTGGCTCATTTTGTACCGGAAAAGCCTATGTATGAACAAGGATTGATTTTACTTCCCCATCTAGCTACTCTAGGATGGGGAGTCGGTCCTGGTGGAGAAATTGTGGACACTTTCCCCTACTTTGTATCGGGAGTACTTCACTTAATTTCTTCTGCAGTTTTAGGTTTTGGTGGTATTTATCATGCACTCATCGGACCCGAAACTTTGGAAGAATCTTTTCCATTCTTTGGTTATGTATGGAAAGATAGGAACAAAATGACCACAATTTTGGGTATTCACCTAATCTTGCTAGGTGTTGGCGCTTTCCTTCTAGTGCTCAAGGCTTTGTATTTCGGTGGTGTATATGATACCTGGGCTCCCGGCGGTGGAGATGTAAGAAAAATTACAAACATAACACTTAACCCAAGTGTTATATTTGGTTATTTACTTAAGTCCCCTTTTGGAGGAGAGGGATGGATCGTTAGCGTAGACAATCTAGAAGATATAATCGGAGGACATGTATGGTTAGGCTCGATTTGTATCTTCGGCGGTATATGGCATATCTTAACAAAACCTTTTGCATGGGCTCGCCGAGCGTTTGTATGGTCCGGAGAAGCTTACTTATCCTATAGCCTGGGCGCTCTCGCTGTGTTTGGTTTTATTGCTTGTTGTTTCGTTTGGTTCAATAATACAGCTTATCCCAGTGAATTCTATGGGCCTACTGGCCCAGAGGCCTCTCAAGCTCAAGCATTTACTTTTCTAGTAAGAGATCAACGGCTTGGAGCTAGTGTGGGATCTGCCCAGGGACCTACTGGTTTAGGTAAATATCTTATGCGTTCTCCTACTGGAGAAATTATCTTTGGGGGAGAAACAATGCGCTTTTGGGATCTCCGTGCCCCTTGGTTGGAACCCCTAAGGGGCCCTAATGGGTTGGACCTAAGTAAATTGAAAAAGGACATACAGCCCTGGCAAGAACGACGTTCGGCGGAATATATGACTCACGCTCCTTTAGGTTCTTTGAATTCCGTGGGCGGCGTAGCTACCGAAATTAATGCGGTAAATTATGTCTCTCCCCGAAGTTGGTTAGCCACCTCTCATTTTGTTTTAGGATTTTTTTTCTTCGTAGGTCATTTGTGGCATGCAGGACGGGCTCGTGCAGCTGCAGCGGGATTTGAGAAAGGAATTGATCGTGATTTTGAACCTGTTCTTTCCATGACCCCACTTAATTAAACAGGTGATAAAACTTGATCAAATCCAATCAATCCAATTTGAATTTGATTGCCAATGGTGGCAAGCGGGATATATTTCAGCTATTTCCCTTACAACTAACTGAATCCTTCCTTGTAGCTTGGCTATACTCGAGCTATCTATCTATATGGATATATAGATAGATAGCCAAGCTCTTTTTTTATACTGGACTGATGAGCTGAATTGTTGAACGAACAAAAGGAGAGAGAGGGATTCGAACCCTCGATAGTTTTTGAACTATACCGGTTTTCAAGACCGGAGCCATCAACCACTCGGCCATCTCTCCTGGGCGAAGACAACTTGGCTTTTGCCCCTTCATATAATATCCGCCGACTATATGTCTAATGTCATAATTAGACATGCATATATCCATGCATGCATATGGCATACGCATAGATATTCTATCAAACATGCAGAGGTGCATATCTCTGTGTACATATTAATAGTTACATATATCTATGTTGAAATGATATTTTTATCAATGGGAAAATTGAACGAAATTTTTTATATTTTCTCTACCACTCAAATAAAATAAGATTGATAACAAAAAATAGTTTTTAAGATCGAAGAATTTCTGATCGAATAAAAGTAGTGCATTTGATTACAATTCGATCGGATAGGGATCGGATGGTATAGTTTATTGAATCTGTTGGAAACTTTTAAGATTACAACCATGACTATTGCTTTCCAATCGTCTGTGTTTGCATTAATTGCAATTTCAATTCTCCTAGTGATTGGTGTACCTGTCGCACTTGCCTCTCCTAATGGTTGGTCAAGTAGTAAAAATATTTTATTTTCGGGTGTATCATTATGGATTGGATTAGTACTTTTAGTAGGTATCCTTAATTCTTTTATATCTTAGATATGTTCTAAGCTCTTTTGGGTTGAAACTCTCCTCCCCCTCCCCGGAGGCATTATAGTTCGGAAGGGCATTTCCCACAAGTCCCAAGAAACCAAATGAAAGTGCTCAAGGGAGGGGCTAATTCCCCTTTATTCCATACTATAAACCTATGCGTCTATAGTATATATAGATATACTATATATACCAAGAACGAGTCAAATGCGGGTATGGTTTACCGGTAAAATTTCTCTTTGCCAGGGAGAAGATGCGGGTTCGATCCCCGCTACCCGCCCATCAAAAAATGGAATATGACAAAGGAATAGTTTTTGGGTTGAAGATATCTCTTTGAGACCTTTAATTCAATTAATTCAATTAGCCAAACGGAGAATTGGCTGTTTGGACAAGAAACACTTCTTGTGCTCTAGCGGAGACGGGATTTGAACCCGTGACTTCAAGGTTATGAGCCTTGCGAGCTACCAAACTGCTCTACTCCGCGCTATCATAGGATATCCTATTTATCCAATTATTTTGTGTATTATATAATACACGCAACGTGTACATCCAACAACCGTTGAGAACGTCTCTTCCCCCCGGGGGGGAAGAGACGTTCTCATAACCCTAAAAATATTTTTTTTCCTCCTACCAACTCGACTTGGTTACCCCGGGCAACAAACATGCGTGAGCTCTCTCACGCAGTATATATCCGGACAACCCAAAGTCTCTATAGTTGGCTCTAGGTCTTCCAGTCGAAGAACAACGGCGATGAAGACGTGTGGGTGCACTATTACGCGGTGAAGATTGTAATTTTCTATGAATTTCCAATTTTTCATCCAATGATGAAATTTCTCTTATCTCTCTCTTCAAGGATTGACGAATTAATTTGTATTTCTGTTCCAATCTTTGTTTCTTTTTCTCTCTCTGAATGAGACATTTTCTTGTCATAATGGTTCTGCCAGTTAGTATACAGGAATAAAAAATAGAGATCATATTTAAGATGAAGAAATATGAGGTTGATTACTCTTTTTTTCTATGCAGAGAGATTATGGATATATCGAATTATTCGATATATCCATAATCTTAATTACTCAATTTGATAAAAAAGAATTAACCAAATTTGCCCGATGTAGAAGCAATTAAAAAAGCTGCATAAGTGAATATATAACCTACGGAAAAGTGAGCTAATCCAACCAATCGTGCTTGAACAATGGAAAGAGCTACTGGTTTATCCCTCCATCGAATTAAATTAGCCAACGGTGTGCGTTCATGAGCCCATGCGAGAGTTTCAATGAGCTCCTGCCAATATCCACGCCAGGAAATAAGAAACATGAATCCAGTAGCCCAAACAAGATGTCCGAATAAGAACATCCATGCCCAGACAGATAAACTGTTCATCCCAAAAGGATTGTATCCATTAATAAGTTGTGAAGAGTTTAACCAGAGATAATCTCTTAACCATCCCATTAAATAAGTTGAAGACTCATTAAATTGAGCTACATTACCCTGCCATAATGTGATATGCTTCCAATGCCAATAGAAAGTAACCCATCCAATGGTATTCAACATCCAGAATACTGCCAAATAAAAAGCATCCCAGGCCGAGATATCGCAAGTACCTCCCCGCCCTGGACCATCGCAAGGAAAACTATAACCAAAATCTTTCTTATCTGGCATTAACTTAGAACCGCGGGCATCTAAAGCACCTTTCACTAAAATTAGTGTAGTCGTATGCAAACCTAGAGCAATAGCATGATGAACCAAAAAGTCTCCAGGACCAATTGTTAAGAACAGTGAATTGTTGTTATCATTAACAGCATTTAACCAACCTGGTAACCATATGCTTTTACCAGCATTGAATGCAGGATCATTCGCTGAGGATAAGAGTACATCAAAACCATATAAGGTTTTACCATGAGCAGATTGTATCCACTGAGCAAATATAGGCTCGATCAAGATTTGTTTTTCCGGAGTACCAAAAGCAAGCATAACATCGTTATGAACATAAAGCCCTAAGGTATGGAACCCTAGGAATAAACTAGCCCAGCTTAGATGGGATATTATAGCTTCCTTATGCTCCAACATTCTGGCCAATACATTATCCTTATTTTGTTCTGGATTATAATCCCTAATGAGGAATATAGCTCCATGAGCAAATGCTCCTGTCATAATGAATCCGGCAATGTATTGATGATGCGTATACAATGCAGCTTGGGTAGTGAAGTCTTGTGCTATGAATGCATAAGCAGGCAAAGAATACATGTGTTGAGCTACTAAGGAGGTAATAACCCCCAAAGAAGCTAGAGCAAGACCTAATTGAAAGTGAAGAGAGTTATTGATTGTGTTATAAAGACCTTTATGTCCGCGGCCTAATAGACCTCTCGGAGGAATATGCGCTTCTAAAATATCTTTTATACTGTGTCCGATCCCAAAGTTGGTTCTATACATATGACCAGCAATGAGAAAAACAAACGCAATAGCTAAATGATGGTGAGCGATATCAGTCAGCCATAAACTTTGGGTTTGTGGGTGGAACCCCCCGAGAAGAGTTAGAATAGCGGTTCCCGCCCCTTGCGGGGTACCGAATAAATGACTACTGGAATCAGTATTTTGAGCATAAATATTCCACTGACCTGTAAAAAGGGGTTCTAAACCCTGGGGATGTGGTAATACAGTTAAGAAATTACCCCATCTAACGTGCTCCCCCCTTGATTCAGGAATAGCTACATGAATCAAATGCCCCGTCCAAGCCAAAGAACTGACTCCGAAGAGCCCCGACAAATGATGATTCAGACGAGATTCGGCATTTTTAAACCACGAAACACTTGGTTTCCATCGAGGTTGTAGATGGAGCCGACCCGCTATTAAAAAAAGCGCAGAAATAAATAGTAAGAAAAGAGCTCCAGTATAAAGATCTTCATTAGTGCGTAAGCCAATTGTATACCACCACTGATAAACACCGGAATAAGCAATATTGACCGGACCGGGAGCACCTCCTCGGGTAAAGGCTTCTACAGCAGGTTGACCGAAATGAGGATCCCAAATTGCATGAGCGATAGGTCTTACATGTAAGGGGTCTTGTACCCACGCTTCGAAATTGCCTTGCCAAGCCACGTGGAACAAATTACCAGAGGTCCAAAGAAAGATTATGGCTAACTGACCGAAATGAGAAGCAAAAATGTTCTGATAAAGGCGTTCCTCGGTCATATCATCATGACTCTCAAAATCATGTGCGGTAGCAATACCAAACCAAATACGACGAGTAGTTGGGTCCTGGGCCAAGCCTTGGCTGAACTTTGGAAATCTTGATGCCATAATGCTTTTCAAATCCTCCTAGCCATTATCCTACTGCAATAATTCTTGCTAGGAAGAACGCCCATGTTGTGACGATTCCACCCAGAAGGTAATGAGCTACTCCTACAGCACGTCCTTGGACAATGCTCAAGGCTCTGGGCTGGATAGCAGGAGCAACCTTGAGTTTGTTATGAGCCCAAACGATGGATTCAATAAGTTCTTGCCAATACCCACGGCCACTGAATAAGAACATTAAACTAAAGGCCCAAACAAAATGAGCACCTAAGAATAAAAGACCATATGCAGATAATGAAGAACCATAAGATTGGATTACTTGAGAGGCTTGTGCCCATAAAAAGTCACGAAGCCACCCGTTAATTGTAATAGAACTCTGCGCAAAGTTTCCTCCCGTGATATGAGTTACCACTCCTTGATCACTTATACTACCCCAAACATCGGACTGCATTTTCCAGCTAAAATGGAATATTACTACTGAAATTGCATTGTACATCCAGAATAACCCCAGGAAAACATGATCCCAGGCAGATACTTGGCATGTTCCTCCCCTCCCAGGTCCGTCACAAGGAAAGCGAAACCCAAGATTTGCTTTGTCGGGTATTAAACGAGAGCTACGGGCAAATAACACACCTTTAAGTAATATTAATACAGTCACATGGATAGTAAAAGCATGAATATGGTGTACCAAAAAGTCCGCGGTTCCTAATGGAATAGGTAATAAAGCAACTTTGTTACCTACTGCTACCAAATCACCACCCCCCCAGGTTAAGCTGGTGCTCGCTGTAGCATCAGGGGCTGTTAAACTAGGCGCTGAAGCATGAGTGTTTTGTATCCATTGAGCAAAAATAGGTTGTAATTGTATAGCAGTATCTGAAAACATATCTTGAGGACGCCCTAAAGCGCTCATAGTATCATTATGAATATACAGACCAAAACTATGGAAGCCTAAGAATATACATGCCCAGTTGAGGTGTGATACAATTGCATCACGATGTCTAAGAACACGATCTAATAGATTGTTGTATTGAGTAGTTGGATCATAGTCCCTTACCATAAAAATAGCTGCATGTGCAGCAGCCCCAACTATAAGAAACCCACCAATCCACATATGATGTGTGAACAGAGAGAGTTGTGTACCATAGTCAATAGCAAGGTATGGATAGGGGGGCATAGAATACATGTGGTGAGCTACAATAATAGTCAAAGATCCTAACATAGCTAGGTTAAGAGCTAATTGAGCATGCCACGAGGTAGTTAAGATCTCGTAAAGACCTCTATGACCCTCTCCTGTAAATGGACCTTTATGAGCTTCCAAAATTTCCTTGAGGCTATGACCAATACTCCAATTAGTCCTATACATATGACCAGCGATAATAAAAAGAATTGCAATAGCCAAATGATGATGTGCAGTATCGGTCAGCCATAGACCTCCTGTTACCGGATTGAGTCCTCCACGAAAAGTCAAAAAATCTGCATATTCCGACCAATTCAGGGTGAAAAATGGGGTCAATCCCTCAGCAAAACTGGGAAAGAGTTGGGCTAAAAGATCGCGATTTAAAATAAATTCATGAGGAAGCGGTATCTCTTTAGGATCAACTCCAGCATCTAGGAGTTGGTTAATAGGTAAAGAAACATGTACTTGGTGTCCTGCCCAAGATAGAGATCCAAGTCCTAGTAATCCTGCTAAATGGTGGTTCAACATGGATTCTACATCTTGAAACCAAGCTAATTTTGGAGCGGCTTTGTGATAATGGAACCAACCAGCAAAAAGCATTAACGCTGCAAAGATCAATGCACCAATTGCGGTGCAGTAAAGTTGTAATTCACTAGTTATTCCTGATGCTCGCCAAATCTGGAAGAATCCGGAGGTTATTTGTATTCCTCGAAAACCTCCACCTACATCCCCGTTCAGAATTTCTTGACCCACTATTGGCCAAACTACCTGAGCACTCGGTTTGATGTGAATAGGATCGCTCAACCATGCCTCATAATTGGAGAAACGAGCACCGTGAAAGTACATCCCGCTTAGCCAAATAAAGATGATGGCTAGTTGACCAAAATGAGCACTGAATACTTTGCGAGAGATCTCTTCCAAATCATTGGTATGGCTATCAAAATCGTGAGCATCAGCATGTAGGTTCCAGATCCAGGTGGTAGTATTAGGTCCCTTAGTTAACGTCTTTGAGAAATGACCAGGTTTGGCCCATTTCTCAAAAGAGGTTTTAATAGGATCCCTCTCCACCACGATCTTTACTTCTGTTTCCGGTGAACGAATAGTCATTGAGTTCCCCTCTTTCCAGACGAGACATAAGAAAAACCCGCCAACAGGAAGGAATTATTGAATGATATATATATATATGTTCTCAACTCGTTCCTTTATTTATTTATTTCCCAGTTAATGACTAGAGCAACTATGATAGGAAGTCGATCTGAGGCAGGTGTTCAAATTTATTATGACATATCTAATATGTGCCCAATGGACCCTTATGGGTTTGGAAAAACGTTTATCATTTGGCCCAACGTAAAAACCTATTTATTGCTGTAATGATCATTATTATATTAATATCCAGATATATTTACCCATATATCTGGGCCCCCGCAGATCACATTTAAGAATCACGATAACTTTGAATTATTCATGGATCATTAATAAAAGACATCCCCGGATGGATTTGGCCCTATTCAAAAGATCTCTCTCATTAACGATCCACAAAAGGGTATTCCTTGTTATATTGTCAATTTATTCCAAGGATATGAGAAGCCAATGCAGTTGGAGGACTAATTCGAGAAATTATTAAGAAATAATTCCATTGATCTCTTCCGAAATAATCCCAACGATTTCTCTGGTATTATCCAGAGATTATCATTCTCCAAAGCGCCCCGTAATCTGTAACCAATTTTGTGCTTCGATGTAGTTGCTTGGGGCAAGCGCTATAGCTTGTTTCCAATACTCAGCAGCTTGGTCGAACCAAGCCTCCGCAATTTCAGGATCTCCCTGTCGAATGGCCTGTTCTCCTCGGTCGGGATAGGTCAACTTAGAAAAGTCTTCCTCCCATAGAACCGTACTTGAGAGTTTCCTACCTCATACGGCTCAATTCACTATTCTGTTCTGTAGTCCTTTACCCAAACTTCCAAAATAGTAGATAATTCATTGGCAATGGGTTGGAGTTAACCAAAGGACCAGAAAGGGTCAATGACATGAGTTTCAAACCTCACTTTCAATCAATAATCAGGTTTTCTCTTTTCTCCCACCCCCAGAAAGATGAAGTAGATAAACAAAGATATCTACTTCAATTTATTCAAATAGAAGTCTTTTTGAGAGGTAACTATCTCACTTCTGTATAGAAAATTTTACGAGTACTTTCCGTCTCTAACTGGTAGGTGAGTACTTTACATCTTTAGGATCCGATGCTACACCGCTGCTCAATAGCTTAGTAAATCTACTCTATTACATAAGTTGATTCCTTATTTTTGTCAATGAGCAGATTTGATCGTATCAGCCCAAAATTTCAATAATTGATCTTTATGGTGCTTTCCCAATCAATTGAATGATTTTATCCATGGAATATGGAGGCTCTATTTATCCATTCCTATTTGGGCTCCTATCAGGAATGTTCTTTTTTCCCACAGCTGATAAACCCCGTGACTTTGGACGGTGCATATGTAGAAAGCCTCTTCTGTCGTTCTCCGTAGTAGTTTTAAACGAATTCATTCTATAGTACAGATAGCCGCACGTAATGACAGATCAAGGCCGTATTATTAAGAGCCTGCGGTAAAGATGGGTTTCGTTCCAATGCCTGGAAATAATATTCCAAAGCCTTGGTATGCTCTCCATTACTCGTGTGGATAAGACCTATATTATAGAGTATATAACTTCGATCATAAGGATCAATTTCCGGTCGCATAGCTTCATAATAATTTTGTAAAGCTTCCGCATATTCCCCTTCGGATTGAGCTGACATCCGTGACGGTCGTTCATTCAATCGAAATGATCTCCGCTTCAAAACCGTACATGAGATTCTCACCTCATACGGCTCCTCCTTTTTTTTAAATATTGAGGGAAGTAATCCGTGAAATTTGAAAAGATTATTGCCCTATATTATGAATTGATAGGGGCTAGTGTATTGGCGAGAAATCTCTAGCCATCCTTCTTGCAAAGATTCTTTTCTTAACACCAAAGATCTTAGCACTACAAATAGAACCTCTAACAATTTCTTTGTTCTTAACGCAGCGTATTTTCTGGGGATTAGTCACTTCAACAATCTCCGATGGTTCTATGATATCGGTATCCGAAGTACAAACGAGATGGGTATTTGTTGTCCCAACCATTTCTATTAGCCCCTTAGAATAAAAAAAAGGGGGGGGGGGAGTAATGTGTATAATAACGAAGTGTTTGTGTTGTTGATTACCACACGTAGTGCTTTTTCCTCTATGCGTGCCTATCCGATAGGTTTGACCGCTAAGGTCTATCACATAGGTGTAACCTTTCGCTTGATACCAGAATTTCAGAAGATCAAAGCATCTAAGGCTGCATCAATCGGGGATACACGACAGAAGGGATTGTTCTATGTCTAAAAGTCACCTTCACTAAGCGTAAGTTTTGTTTGACTCAATATCTTTAATCCCCTTTTGCAAAAGGATAAAAAAAAAGAGAAAATGGTTCAAATCACACCATCTCTGTAATAAGTAAATGCCTCTTTTTCGCCTGAAGCCATCGGAATTATTTGCAATAATATATCCGCTACAATTGTGAACGTCTTATCGATAAAATTGTCATTTTTCTGAGATCTAGGCATAGTCAATTAGAGATTGAAAAATTTCCTTCATTCCCCATATGGAAATGATCCCATGAACAAAATTCTTTTCCGGTACACAATACCATAAAAAAATCGATCGATTTTCCAATCGTAAATATATGCACATTTTAATTCATTATTCTAAATAGGAATAGATAGGAAATCTGCGGAAAGTATGTTCATTCTATTAATGGATTGACAATAGAGAATTCCCTATTCAAAAAACCCTTCCTTTATACAGGATTTATGTATAATCAAGTTACATCCTCATTTGGTTCTAATCCGAACGAAACATTGTATAATGAGAATGAAAGTGTGCATGTATTCACATACATACATAAACAAATGTAAATAAAAAAAAAATAGGGTCATTATGATAGAATTTGCACGACGGATCATTGCCAATCGATTCTTAGCCAGACACGATGATGATAAAGAATCATCATGATTATATCATTCATCATACGGAACGGATTAGTGGATTTATATAAATTTACCAATTTTATCATATAAGAAAATAAGATAAGATAGATAGATTGAGAAATAAAAAGGGAAAATTTCCCAAAATAGGAGGAAGTATGGAAAAATGTTCTTTTGTCTTTTCAGGGATTGAAAAACTACTCTATTCCCGTATAAGTTTTTGCATATATGAACAAATATAATCTCTAAAAAGAATTTGCTATTTACTACTTGAATTGAATTTTGATTGATTATACCCAAGACATAGAATCTCATAGGAAAGATGGCCGAGTGGTTCAAGGCGTAGCATTGGAACTGCTATGTAGGCTTACGTTTACCGAGGGTTCGAATCCCTCTCTTTCCGTATCTTTACCTTATTCTCTTTTCCATCATTTTCCCGATCTGTTCAATGGGTTCATTGTCCCACAACTCCCGTTCTATCCTGGTATAGAGCAAATGGTGGAAGAAAACAAACAGCGGTATGGGAAAGCAAAGAAATATTGAAAGAAAAGGGGGACAATAAATGTCTCATGAATACCAAAATTATAATGTAGCCTACAGAAAGAACGATTTTAGAATATCGATTTAACCAAATAACGAAACAATTCTATCTATTTGCCTACTTTGGAAAAGTAGAGGGAGAAGGGAGAAGGGTGCAATTGCCCAGATATCGAGAAATCCTTCATTTTGATTCTCAATTTAAGCTCGACGGGAAAAATACTCTATGACCAACAATTCATTAATGTTCAAACCAATCCCTGCACTATCTATTATTCGATTAACTATTCCTTTATATTTAACTACTCCTTTATATCGTGACGAACCAAGAGTCAAATGAAAAGGCACTGTATGTTTCATAAAATACTTTTTAAATCGGAAAAAGCGAATAAATTTACGATTAATGATCCTCTTAGAGATCAATCTAGATCTCTCTTGATGTTTTTTGGATAGATCTATATTTTTAGTAATTATATTCCTTGATCTTTGTCGATCTTTTATAGTAATCACATCTTTAGGGTTACAACGATAACTCGGTATATCTACCATACGGCCATTGACCAGAATATGTCTATGGTTGACCAATTGTCTGGCTCCAGGAATGGTGAGAGCCATACCCAATCGAAAAAGAATATTATCCAAACGCATTTCAAGTAATTGCAATAGAACCTGGCCCGTGGAGCCTTTGGCTCTTCTCGCAATACGAACATATTGAAGTAATTGTCGGTCTGTTAGTCCGTAATGAAAACGCACTTTTTGTTTTTCTTCTAGGCGAATACGATACCGAGATTTTTTCTCTTTCTCACGATCAACTCTTCTATATTTGGTAAGCCCTGGTAAATTGTTCAGACGACGTATTAGTTTTATACGAGGTCCTCGATAACGGGACATAAAAAAGCTCCTTAGCGAAATGAAAAGAAAAAATAGTGCTGGAAAGAGGAATAGTATAAATCGTACGAATACTTGAATAATTTTATTCAAAGAACAAAATGTTTCCAAATTTGATCGGAGCAAATCCTTTTGTATTTCTCCAATAATGAATCCGCTTAATTATTGTAAACTGGTGGACCCGCTGTTGAAAGATAAAGAGTTTTCAACCCATATTTTTTGGTCCTAACGAAATATTGTTGGTTATAACGAAACAAAGGAGAGAACGTAAAAGAGCCAGCTATCGGGATCGAACCGATGACCATCGCATTACAAGTGCGATGCTCTAACCTCTGAGCTAAGCAGGCATTAATAGGAGATACAACCCAATACTCATTGGTGCACCATCCATAATTTCTTTGGGATCTTAAAAATTATAGCGATTCCAGATTCAATAGCGCAATCCGGATTACAATGAAAGATTGCTTTAATTTCTATTTCTCAAAAGAGAGAAAGAGAACAAGAAGTCAACCGATAGTGATCGTTTCACTATTTCTAATTAGAACAGAGTAAATAACCACATTGCATCTAAAATACAGAAACAATATAATGATTCTCAGCGAGAAAGTAGAGATGGCAAGAGAGAGGGGAGTAAAAAGGCACATTTCTGCCACCCATTAGATTAATATCTAATTAATTACCCTTCTATAAATGAAATAGTTGAATGAGATAGATTCCAAGTTAATCTCGTTTTCCGAGAACGGGGATATGGCGGAATTGGTAGACGCTACGGACTTGATCGAATTGAGCCTTAGTCTGGAAACGTACTAAGTGATAGCTTCCAAATCCAGGGAACCCTGGGATATTTTGACTGGGCAATCCTGAGCCAAATCTGGTTTCTAGGAACAAAGGTTTTCCGCCTAGAAAGGGATAGGTGCAGAGACTCGATGGAAGCTTTTCTAACGAATCAAAATCATTTGATCCAATACTTTATCTAGAGAAAAATATCTTTATTTATACTTAAAAAAAATAGAAGTGATTGATACCATCAATCACTCAAAACTCAATCAATCAAAACTTAGTTCAAGGAACTATTAACTAAAATAAATTTAGGCTCTTCTCTAGAAAGAGAGTCCACTCAGTTTTTGGAATGAATGATTGGACGAGAATAAAGATAGAGTCCAATTCTACATGTTAATGCCAGTAACAACAATGTAAATTGCAGTAGAAAGAAAATCCGTCGGTTTTTTTAGACCTTGAGGGTTCAAGTCCCTCTATTCCCAGGTTAATTTCCAAAATACTGATTTATCATTCTTTTTTTTGCTAATTCTGTCGAGAAGTTAAAAATCTAACTTTCTTTTAGATATTAGTTCTTGTTATCTATCATTCCACTATTTTGGAGAAAGTAGAAACACGAATAATTAAACATTATAACAAGTTCTAGATATGATCTATATAGAGATTATATAATCTCTATATAGATCATATCTTGGTGGCGAATTGTAATGAATCCCATTCGTTCGCAGTCCTTCAAAAGGTGACTTACCGAGGACCGCTTTTCGAAAGCGGAACTAGTTGACACAAGTTCAGGGTTTACACTAGGATGATGCACAAAGAAGAGCCGGGATAGCTCAGTTGGTAGAGCAGAGGACTGAAAATCCTCGTGCCACCAGTTCAAATCTGGTTCCTGGCATGCAAATATGGAGAAAAAACCCATTTCTAAAATATAGATATATATATCTATATGTACGGATATATTTATCCATACATATCATACGAGGTAGTATGAAATATGTTCCATTCTCTCCTTCTCTGTTTCTGTTTTCCTTCTTTATTCAAAATTCAACTGGATACCTTATACATATATATCAGTCAAAACTCATAAGTATGAAAAGATTTGAGGGTGGGAATAGATTGAATCTATTATCAACTGAAATTGGTAAAAAAAATTGAATATTTTGTTTTCGTAAATAACGTGCTCGTAGTACATCATTTATGGTGCGTCAAGAAAAGATTTTTTACCCATCCATTTCGATATACAATGAATGTGTGAGAATACACATGCACCAAATCTTGTTTGTGGTCCTTTCTACTCCATTGCATCTGAAATAGATGCTGCAAAGTTATAGATCTATAACTTTGCAAAAGGAAAAGATGTTTACATTTATCTTATTCAATGAGAATCTTGTATCTCATAAAAATCAGGTGCAATATAGTCTTTGCGTAAAGGCCAACCAATCCAACTCTCAGGCATCAATATACGTTTGAGACATAGATGACTTTCATAAAAGATTCCCAGCATATCATAAGATTCTCGTTCTTGCCAATTAGCACCTTTCCAAATACGGAGAACAGACGGGATTCTGGGATCTTCCCTTGGTACAAAAACTTTTATACAGACCTCTTCGGGTTGATCTGCATTATCATCTATTTTTGTAAGATGATATACACTAGCCAATAATCCCCCTGGGGCTACATCATAGGCACACTGGGAACGGAGATAGTTAAAGCCATAAACATATAAAGCGATGGCTATAGAAGCCCAATCCTCAGATTTTATCTGTAACGTCTCTGTGGCTTGATAATCGAAACCCAAAGGTCTATGAGCTAACTTATGCTTAGCTAGCCAAGCAGATAATCGACCCCTGATTTTATCAGCACTTTTTGTCAAGGTATTTGTATAGGGGGTTAACATTTGTAATGCAATTGCAAAAATTGGATTTCCTATTCGTTACTTTCCACTAAAAATTTTTTCATTTCCCAATTCTTTATTTTTCAAGGGGTATCCCTGAAATAGATTCGGTCATTTCGGAGAATATCTCGAAAGTTGATTCAAGTGGAGGTTCGGTAAATTCATGTAAAAACTTTTGTTCTTCATTTTCAGTATTCATACTGGGTACAACATGAAACCCATGATTTAGAGTGAAAAATCTCTTTCCTTGTTGAGGTTCAAATCTATCTTCATATATTTCTCTAGCTATCTTTTCACGAAGTTTTATTATAGCATCTATAATAGCCTCTGGTTTAGGCGGGCAACCCGGCAAATAGACATCTACCGGAATTAACTTATCCACTCCGCGGACGGTGCTATAAGAATCTGTACTAAACATTCCTCCTGTAATAGTACAGGCTCCCATAGCAATGACATATTTTGGTTCGGGCATTTGTTCGTATAATCTTACCAAAGAAGGAGCCATTTTCATCGTCACAGTGCCCGCTGTTATAATGAGGTCAGCTTGTCTAGGACTGGATCTTGGTACCAGACCATAACGATCAAAATCGAATCGCGAACCTATTAATGAAGCAAACTCAATAAAGCAACAACTAGTACCATAAAGTAGCGGCCATAAACTGGAGAGTCTAGCCCAATTTGACAGATCATTTACGGTAGTTGAAATCACTGAATTTCGAGTTGTTCGATCGAGTAGAGGTGATTCAATAGGGTTTATTACTGACTTTATGGAACCTTGTACTTTTCTCTCACCGCCCAAAAACTTGTAAGCTAAAACCATTCTAATGCTCCTTTTCGCCATGCATAAACTAAACCAATAATTAAGATAAGCACGAAAATAAAAACTTCTATCAATGCGGATATACCCACAATATCAAAACTCATAGCCCACGGATATAGGAACACTGTTTCAACATCAAACACAACGAACACTAAAGCAAACATATAATAACGAATTCTAAATTGGATCCAAGTATCCCCCATGGGTTCTATACCAGATTCGTAACTAGTGGGCTTCTCTGGTCCTTTACTGATAGGAGCCAAAGCTCCTGAAATTGAGAATGCCATAATAGGAATAAAGCTGGATATTGATAGAAATATCCAAAAAGGTTCATATTCGGAAAATAGAGACATAAAAAAACTCCTGTGAAATAGATCAAATTCTCTGGGAAAGAGTTGTTTTAAACATGAATGTGGTTTCCTGATAAATATCATAACTAACATGTTATGATCTTAGGGTTAGCAAGAGCACGAACCTTCGAGTCGTGTTTAGCCAGGATCAACATTTGTATAAAATTGATCCTTTCCAGTCGGGTATAAAAAATATGTACGTAAATCCATGAAAGAATGAGTGTGTTTGGAGCTCACAGCTCCATATCTGATTGATATTGTTATCAAAAATGACTGGACGTATGGATTGCGTGAAACAGAGGGCATTCCTTCAACAGAATTATGGAAGCTTTTTTTTTCAATCGGTTAGAATTATGTTACCTAATGGATCATTTCTCAGAACGAAACAAATACTAAACAACAAGTTTTTGTTTGTAACGAATAACGATTAATTTGTTAGAGTATACGTGAAAACACTTTGGTTTTATCATTCGTTAGAGGACTTCATTCCTCTATTCCTCTGTTCCGTCAGGTAGGTGGGATAAATCCAAAGATCTATCTTTTTTGTTGAAAAAAATTCATTTCAATAATGAACAATGAATAAGTCCAATTCATACGGTATCAATTTCATTTCGATCAATGAAATTTGATCGATCTGCCTTGTTCCCACGTGCCTATTAATCCTCATAGGCACAGGAGAATACGTGATATGACCTGACCCAGTTTTTGGTTAGGATCGGGTCATAGAAACAATAGTAAATTGAGGGAATATTAAGAGTACCAGAACTTAGTCCAGCGTATAGGGCTATACGGGCTCGAACCGTAGACCTTCTCGGTGAAACAGATCAAAGTTTTTATTATCGAAATGAATTGAACTGTTCTAAGAACCCAACATGCATTTTTAGTGCATTGGGCTCTGTCACTAACTAATGGATTGATCGGTTAGTCTGCCATTCTCCTCTTTCTAGGACGAAAATAAGATGGCTCCATATGCAATGGTATTTTATCCCAAAAGCAATCCCAAAGTAACTCAAAAAGTTCCCTTGACGTAGGTCTGCCTTGCTCAGACATAGATCAACTCGAAAGGAGTCTCTATCGCTTCGAAAATGAAAAGTAATATGAGACTTTTTACACCTCAAAGTTCATAAAGCCAAAAGAATTTATTTTGAGGTCCCCATATAATACTCATTATGCCTGGCATTGAATAGCCCTGAGATTGACCATATCAATTAGATCTAGAATTCGAATCAAGCAAATTGATTCGAATTTTTCGTCATGCTATTGTTCTCCTAATTTAATAGAGTAAGACTATTTCACATAAGATCTATTTTTAGACCGGGTAAACCGATAAACTCTCCTGAAAACCATTGGCGCACGTGTAAACGAGGTGCTCTACCTTGCTGAGCTATAGCCCTTGCCAATCCTGATGATATATGATACTAACCAAACAGATCACTATCTGTCAAGGTAGATATTTCATGATCTACTATTATTTAGTTGGGGGTATATTGTTTATCAGTTGAATTCCATTTAAAATGGTTTATAAGTCCAATTAATACCTATGATGATAAAAGACCCACTTAACTCAGTGGTTAGAGTATCGCTTTCATACGGCGAGAGTCATTGGTTCAAATCCAATAGTAGGTAAAACTTCTTAGATGCCATTGAGGACTCACTGGTATCTAAGAAGTTTTTCTACTTTTTATTTCGAAATAAATTTTTATTTCATGGGAATAAGGAATGCATTTTAAGATTATCCTCAAAGTTGAACTATCAAAGATATTACTAAGTAAATCGAAGTGGTAGCTCTCAGTCATGATTGACTCATCAACTTGATACACCACATTTTTGTTTGTTTAATAGTATCAGCAAACAATTAAAATCAATCTCTTTTTTTTTATGAGAACCCATCCTTTTGTTCTTGGAATTTCCACACTTGTAGAAAAAAATGTAGGCCGTATTGCTCAGATCATTGGCCCTGTACTGGATGTATCTTTTCCTCCAGATAGTATGCCTTATATTTACAATTCTTTAATAGTGAAGGACCAAAATACAATAGGTCAACTAATTCAAGTTACTTGTGAGGTACAACAATTATTAGGAAATAATAAGGTTCGAGCTGTAGCTATGAGTGCTACAGATGGTTTGATGAGAGGAATGAGAGTTATTGATACGGGGGCTCCTCTTAGTGTTCCGGTTGGTGGAACTACTCTTGGGCGAATTTTTAATGTTCTTGGAGAACCTGTTGACGATTTAGGTCCTGTAGATGCTAGCACAAGGTCTCCTATTCATAGACCCGCTCCCGCCTTTACGCAGTTAGATACCAAATTTTCAATCTTTGAAACAGGTATTAAAGTAGTGGATCTTTTAGCTCCTTACCGCCGTGGGGGTAAAATCGGGCTATTCGGGGGGGCTGGAGTGGGTAAAACAGTACTGATTATGGAGTTAATCAACAACATTGCTAAGGCTCATGGAGGCGTATCTGTCTTTAGTGGGGTGGGAGAGCGTACCCGAGAAGGAAATGATCTTTATATGGAAATGAAAGAATCGGGAGTCATTAGGGAACAAAATATATCAGAATCCAAAGTAGCTCTGGTCTATGGGCAGATGAATGAACCACCAGGAGCTCGTATGAGAGTCGGTTTAACTGCCCTAACCATGGCGGAATATTTCCGAGATGTCAATAAGCAAGACGTACTTTTATTTATTGACAATATCTTCCGCTTTGTCCAAGCAGGATCAGAGGTATCCGCTCTATTAGGCAGAATGCCTTCCGCCGTAGGCTATCAGCCAACTCTTGGCACGGAAATGGGGTCTTTGCAAGAGAGAATCACCTCTACCAAAGAGGGATCTATAACCTCCATTCAAGCAGTTTATGTACCTGCGGACGACTTGACTGATCCTGCTCCTGCTACAACATTTGCACATTTGGATGCTACCACCGTATTGTCGAGAGGATTAGCTTCCAAGGGCATCTATCCAGCGGTCGATCCTTTAGATTCAACATCGACTATGCTCCAACCTTCGATCGTGGGCGAGGAACATTATGAAACTGCACAAGGAGTTAAGCAAACGTTGCAACGTTATAAAGAACTTCAAGACATTATAGCTATTCTTGGACTGGACGAATTATCAGAAGAGGATCGTTTAACCGTAGCAAGAGCAAGAAAAATTGAACGTTTCTTGTCACAACCCTTTTTTGTAGCAGAGGTATTCACTGGTTCTCCAGGTAAATATGTTAGTCTTATAGAAACAATTAGGGGGTTTCAAATGATTCTTTCGGGAGAATTAGATGGTCTCCCTGAACAGTCTTTTTATTTGGTGGGTAACATCGATGAAGCTACCGCGAAAGCTATGAACTTCAAAGTGGAAAATTAATTTGTCAAATGACCCTAAATCTTCGTGTGCTGACTCCTAATCGAGTTGTTTGGGATTCAGAAGTTAAAGAAATTATTCTATCTACCAATAGTGGTCAAATTGGTGTATTACCAAATCATGCTTCCCTTGTTACAGCTTTGGATATTGGGGTTATGAAAATACGTCTCGATGCGCAGTGGTCCACTATGGCATTGATGGGTGGATTCGCCAAGATAGACGATAATAATGTCACTGTATTGGTAAATAATGCAGAAAGAGGTATTGACATTGATCTTCAAGAGGCTCGGGAAGATTTTCGTATAGCTAAAGCAGACCTTGCTCGAGCTCGAGGTAAGAGACAAGCAATTGAGGCTGATGTAGCTCTCAAAAGAGCTAGAACACGATTAGAAGCTATTGAGGCTATTTCGTCTCCCAATTAATACATTTCATACTGGGACTAATTTAGCAGCTAAAAGATCCTCGGGTCAATTGTGAAACAAATTCAATTTTTGGGTTGCGTTATACATACAGAACACTATACAATAATGTATCCGGACAAGTTTTATTGTCCACTTACGGATAACTTAAGTGTTTTGTAATCGATTGACGTAAATGAATTATTTACGTTACGTTTGACCCAGGTCGAGCAGACCTCGTCGTTGTAAGAGTGATGAATTAATCAATCATAGGGAGGGACTTTTTTATGTCACCGAAAACAGAGACTAAAGCAAGTGCTGGGTTCAAAGCTGGTGTTAAAGATTACAGATTAACTTATTATACTCCGGAATATCAGACCAAAGACACCGATATATTGGCGGCATTCCGAGTCACTCCTCAACCCGGAGTACCCCCCGAGGAAGCAGGAGCGGCAGTAGCTGCCGAATCTTCCACTGGTACATGGACTACTGTTTGGACCGATGGACTTACCAGTCTCGATCGTTACAAGGGGCGATGCTATGACATCGAACCTGTTCCTGGAGAGGAAACTCAATTTATTGCCTATGTAGCTTATCCCTTAGACCTTTTTGAAGAAGGTTCTGTTACTAACCTGTTCACCTCCATTGTAGGTAATGTTTTTGGATTCAAAGCCCTACGGGCTCTACGTCTGGAAGATCTGCGAATTCCTCCTGCTTATTCCAAAACTTTCCAAGGTCCACCACATGGTATCCAGGTTGAAAGAGATAAATTAAATAAATATGGCCGCCCCCTATTGGGATGTACTATCAAACCAAAATTGGGTTTGTCTGCCAAGAATTATGGTAGAGCAGTTTACGAATGTCTTCGTGGTGGACTTGATTTCACGAAGGATGATGAGAACGTAAATTCTCAACCATTTATGCGCTGGAGAGATCGTTTTTGCTTTTGTGCTGAAGCACTTTTTAAAGCTCAGGCTGAAACGGGTGAAATTAAGGGGCATTACCTGAATGCTACTGCAGGTACATGTGAAGAAATGATAAAAAGAGCAGTATTCGCTAGAGAATTGGGGGTTCCTATCGTTATGCATGACTATCTGACGGGGGGGTTTACTGCAAATACTTCGTTGGCTCATTATTGCCGAGACAACGGCCTACTTCTTCACATTCACCGCGCAATGCATGCAGTTATTGATAGACAAAAAATTCACGGTATGCACTTTCGTGTACTAGCGAAAGCGTTGCGTATGTCTGGGGGAGATCATGTTCACGCCGGTACTGTAGTAGGTAAACTCGAAGGAGAACGAGAGGTAACTTTGGGTTTTGTGGATCTGCTACGTGATGATTTTATTGAAAAAGACCGAAGTCGTGGTATTTATTTCACTCAAGATTGGGTTTCTATGCCAGGTGTCCTGCCTGTAGCTTCGGGGGGTATTCATGTTTGGCATATGCCTGCTCTGACCGAGATCTTTGGGGATGATTCTGTATTACAGTTTGGTGGAGGAACTTTGGGGCACCCTTGGGGAAATGCACCTGGTGCAGTAGCCAATCGGGTTGCTGTAGAAGCTTGTGTAGAAGCTCGTAATGAGGGACGTGATCTTGCTCGTGAAGGTAATGAAGTGATCCGTGAAGCTAGTAAATGGAGTCCCGAACTAGCTGCTGCTTGTGAAGTATGGAAAGAGATCGTATTTGAATTTGATACGATTGATACTCTATAATCCAGTTACTTTCATTCATTGGCTCTCCTAATCGGATCGAACTCGGCCCAATCTTTTACTAGAAAGATTGAGCCGAATCACGAATGCAGATTTGTACGAAGCTGATTCGAATAATCAGATATTTTTATTCGAATGGCGGTAAAATTAACCAATGGATTCTACATGGGATCGACAGGATCTAATCCTGTCGATCCAGATTGAGATTTACTCAATTTCTCCGGGTGTACAGAGGAAAAAAAGGGTAAACTTATTGAACTACAATCCCAATAGATCGCCCACCAACTAGTCCGCAGTAACACAGTATGTTACTGCCGGATCCATAAAACATTGGATGTCCCAGATTCCTCGAATCTGAACACTTCGTTCCATTATGTTTGTATATAGACACGTATATACGTATCTGTAAATCAAGTACATACTTGATTTACCTTGTAGGGGTTGGTAGCTCAGTGGATCAGAGCACATGGTTCCGGACCTTGGAGTCAAGGGTTCAAATCCCTTCTAGCCCGAACCCTATTCAAAAGATTAAAGAAATCAAATAATTGAACTGGATTCGAGGTAAATCCATTTTAGGGGTATTTTGACGAATGAATCTAGGATAGATCCATGTAGGATAGATCTTTGAATGTTTTTTAGCAAGAGAACCAACGAACGGGATCTTATATAAAAGATCCTTTTGGCGGACGGGAGGTACGAGCGAGAGACGTTGAGGAAACTCGTGTTTCCCTCTGTCTGTTTCTTCTTATTCTAAGAAGATTAAGAATAATTAATACGTTTTCATTTGGTATTTTCTTACCTTTTTGAGAAGAAGGTGAAAAGGAAAAGAATAAAAATGAGATTTACCTATTTTTTTTATTTGTTCTTGGAAAAAAAAATAAAAATGCCTTTGGAAGCTCATGATATATATATATCTCCTTTCCAGAATGTTATTCTGATTCTACTTTCAAATGAATCCAATATTTTTTTTCTGATTCTCTATTTTATACTATTCCACTTTCATATGAATCAAATGATTCAATTTAGTGTATTCATATATTGTATACGATGAAGGAGATATCATGACTTTAAGAGAATGGCACGAAGAACGACGTCGAATTAATCGAGTAATTGAGGATTTGACCGAGAAGGCGAATCACCTCGCTATTGTCAAGAAAGGAGATGAAAATACTGAACAGCCCCAGCTGGTTGATAATGAGCGTTTAAGGCAATTATGGGCGCAATGCGATAATTGTTACAATATGCAATTTAGGAAGCATTTGAGGCAAAATATGGCAATTTGCCAAGATTGTGGCTTCCCTATGCAAATGAGTAGTTCCGATAGGATTGAACTTTTAGTTGATCCTGGCACTTGGTTTCCCATGGATGAAAATATATGTACCATAGATGTTTTTTCCGATTTTGAAAATCATCGAACTGAAGAAAAGATGGAGATCCCTTGGCAGATGAACCGGAAAACTTCGAAAATTTCGATAGATTATTGCTGGAATTTCTGTATATATTATTCATTTTTGCTTTGGAAATTTTTTCCAAAAATTGAAGAATTTCTACTTACAGAAGAAATTTTCGAGGAGATAATAGAAGAGGGGCCTTCCATTAATGAAAATTTAATTCAAGATATCGAATATCCAGAAAATCTGATGCAAGATATCGAATATCTAGAAAAATTGACGCAAGATATCAAATATATAGAAGAGAACTTTAGAAATAGTTTTAATGAGATGCGAGAGCGGACCCCAAACAATAATAAGGAAAATAGTTTCAATATATTGAAAAGGATATTCCGTAAATATCTCAAACAAATACTAATGAATTTTGCATTAAATTGTTTTCAATGGCATATATCTATTTTGGAGAAGATAGATCTGGAATCTTTGGAAGTTCAATCTTTCAAAGATGAACTGCAAGGGACCCTCTTATACGGAAAGATAGTGACTTTGATGGATTCTTGTTCTCTAAATTCTTTTCCAGAAATAAAAGATAGTTTTTCTGAAGACACTGAAGAGGAGGTTCCTGAAGATCCTTTTTCTGAACAATTTTGGGACGACTCTAAGTCCTTACGGACTTGGGAAAAGTATCTTGAACAGTATACTCCAGTTTCAGCTGAATCTTCAGAAGAGTTTCTTCGGTGGTTAAATTGGTGGTTAAAGGATTTTTCTGAAGATTCAGAAGAGGAGATTCCTTCTAAGGAGGCCCCTTTGCTTCCTGAGGAGGAGGAGATTCGTTCACTTCGTGAGAATATTCCTGCATCTTCCCAGAAGGGACCTTCACCCTCTGAGCAGATTCCTGAGGAGGAAGTTGATGTTGATAAAGAGGGGGTTCCGGAAGATTCTTTTTCTGAACAGTTTTTGGAGGAGTATAATATTTTGCCTTACGAGGAGCAAGCTCCAGAAAGAAAGCTTGCTCTTGAAATCCAAAAGATTCATTATATGATTTCTCGTGAAAAGAGGACTCAGAAGAAGCTTCGTGAAGAGCGGAAAAAGGAAGAGAGGGAACTGGATATGGAAGAAAAACCTTATATGGAGCATATCACTGCCTATCAAATAGACACAGGTTTAACCGACGCTATTCAAACAGGTATAGGTCAATTAAATGGTATTACTATCGCAATTGGAGTTATGGATTTTCAATTCATGGGGGGTAGTATGGGCTCGGTAGTAGGTGAGAAAATGACCCGTCTGATCGAGTACGCTACCAAGAAATCTCTTCCGTTGATTACGGTGTGTGCTTCTGGTGGAGCGCGCATGCAAGAGGGAAGTTTTAGTTTAATGCAGATGGGCAAAATAGCTTCTGCGTTAAATATTTTTCAACGTAAGAAAAAGTTGTTCTATATATCGATTCTTACTTCTCCCACAACAGGTGGAGTGACTGCTAGTTTCGGCATGTTGCCAAATATCACTATTGCTGAACCTAAAGCGTACATTGCATTTGCTGGCAGAAGAGTGATTGAGCAGACATTAAATCTAACAATAGAAGATGAAGATTTCCAAACAGCTGAGTATTTATTTTATCATGGTTTGTTTGATCTAATTGTTCCACGTAGTATTTTAAAAGGTGTTTTACGTGATATACTGAAGCTTTACAAGTTTCGTTGATTCAACGCCGTAGAGTTTTCTTGCTTCAATCAATTATTATATGGATTGAGCTCTTTGTAACAAAACCATCTGTTATGATACAAGTTCGCGACAAAGCAAAAGTTGGATCTACATCAAAAGTATTGATTCTTTAATTACATGTAATAGAAATTACTACGCAATTTTCAAATCGGAGTAAGAAGATTTAAATCCTTCTTACTAATAAATCAAATTAGTCAATATGGATAAGCGTTATTGTAATAGACCTATATATATATTTATTCAGTCCTTAATATGAAAAATCCTTTCTATATCAATCAAAAGAAGATTCCGGGTTGAGTTTCAAATAGTTTTGTTTAGTTAAAAAGAACTTTTCCATGTGAAAAGGAACAATATTTTGTAGATGTGTTTGTGAAGAAGGACAGGACCGCTTATTCGGTTTTGACCTATCGCTGATTCGGTGTTATAATTATTACTTGTAATAAAGTAAAATATTTCATTAAGGTACTCGTTCTATGGCAAGTAGCATACCCTCGATTTTTGTGCCTCTAGTGGGCCTGTTTTTCCCAGCAGTTACAATGGCTTTCTTGTATTTCCATATTCAAAAAGACGAGATTTTATGAATCTAGTCTAATCAGATAGATTAAATTGATATCAATCTAAGATATACTTTATCTTTTAGTATAGCATAAAACACTCGTTCTAAATATGAACGAAATAGATCTAAATAGATATCCATCTAGATAATAGATCTATTCATCATACATGAATAGATCTATATGTAACATGTAGTATATATACAGAGGTATAATATATGGATAGAATCTGGATGGATATCTATACATATCCATCCATGAATGGATATGTTTCTTATCCAACACGAATATACAGAAATATCTATGTAAATAGAAAATGATGCTTATATTGGACTAATCCCATGAAGTGTCGTTTTTACAATCGATTGATAAGTTACAATGTCCCAAACGGAGAGCACGGGAAAACAATAGGGGAACGATAGCCGAGATATTCTATTCTCGGCTTAGATGCTTAGATGCGTATAGCTAGCTTATTATTATGATAATTAGTTCGGGTGCCATAGGAGTATTTGGCCATTACCTTAAATGAAATAGGACACATTTTGTTATGAATCGTCGATCAAAACAGCTGTTGATAGAACCCGTAAGAGGGTCTCGAAAAATGAGTAATTTTTTTTGGGCTTGTATACTCTTTTTGGGTTCACTAGGATTTTTTTTAGTCGGAATTTCGAGTTATCTCGGTAGGAACCTGATACCCCTATTGTCATCTCAGCAAATACTTTTTGTTCCACAAGGAATTGTAATGTGTTTTTATGGTATTGCAGGTCTATTCATTAGCACCTATTTGTGGTGCACAATTCTGTGTAATGTGGGTAGTGGCTACAATAAGTTTGATAAAAAAGAAGGGATTGTATGTCTTTTTCGTTGGGGATTCCCCGGAAGAAATCGTTCTATTTCACTTCAATTTCCTATAAGAGATATTCGGGCAATCAAAATGGAGGTTAAAGAAGGTATTTTTCCTCGTCGTGTGATTTATATGCAAATAAAAGGTCAACAAGAAATTCCCTTAATTCGTACTGAAGATAATTTGTCCTTACGTGAAATGGAGCAGAAAGCTGCCGAATTAGCACGTTTTTTACGTGTATCTATTGAAGGTTTTTAGGCGATTATTTATCTCATTATTTCCCGATAGAGAAACCGATATATCCTCACCAGAGGGAGAGGTTTCGAGGCTGGTGGGGGGGGGGGGTACTTGGGAAATCTGATTAGTATTTCCCGGCAGTTCTCAAACACCTCATGGCTCTTCTTTTTTTTAGAAGGGAGCCAATAGAGCCAGTAGACTGATACGATGTATCAAAAAATAGAAATATATATATACTATATATCGTACCATTTCAGGCATTTTTATTTGTTTTTTTACAAATGCATATTTCAATCGTATAATTGAATCGAATATACGAACCGGATTCACCCCGATGAAATTCTAAATTCATTTAGGTGGATCTTATCCCCAAACTATGATGTTTTTTGTTAGGAAACATTGATCTCCTTTTTCACTTGGAAAAGGAAGACTTATATATAACTTTAAGTGTTCGGAGAAACAACTGATAGTAAAATAATGAATACAGAATTAGTCTAGATCAAAGCGATTTGAAACTATGGATTCGGCTGGAAACAATCTCTATTTTTATTCTCCTTCTTATTCGGAATAAATCGTTGCTTATTCAAAGCATATTATTTCTCGGAGTCGAAGAATTACTCAATACATCAATCTATGAATCCCATACCTCGTTCTATAACTCGTACCTTGTTCAGATTTCGCACAGAGCTAACAAGTGAATCTAGCTCGTTAGCGATTCGCGAATTGGAAGTGGCCAAATATAAAGCAGCAGCCTCTCTGCGATATCTTGCAGGTCTAGTAGTACTACCTTGGGGAATTTCAATTTCATTACAGAAAGGCTTGGAACCTTGGGTTACCAATTGGTGGAATACTAATCAATCTAAAAAAATTTTTGATTATATACAAGAAGAAAGCACTCTAGGGAGGTTTGAGAAAATAGAGGAGCTTTTTCTGTTAGAAAGAATGGTGGAAGATTCTTTGGAAACGGATTCACAAGATCCTCGGATAGAGATTCAAAAAAAAATGATTGAATTGGTGAAAATGTATAATCAAGATTGTATCCAAATAATATTACACTTATTAACAAATATAATAGGTTTTGTTATTCTAAGTGCTTATATTATTCTGGGTAAGAATAAGCTTGTTATTCTTAATTCTTGGATCCAAGAATTATTCTATAGCTTAAGCGATACGACCAAAGCTTTTTATATTCTTCTAGCAACCGATCTATGTATCGGGTTTCATTCGCCCCATGGTTGGGAACTTTTGATCAATTGGATCTTCGAAAATTATGGATTGGCCCATAACGAACGAATAATTTCTGGTCTTGTTTCTACTTTTCCAGTCATTTTGGATACGATTTTCAAATATTGGATCTTTCGTCGTCTTAATCGTACATCTCCTTCACTTGTAGTAATTTATCACTCGATCAATGAATAACGAACTTGTTCATCTAACAACAGTTCAATTCAATTGTTTTTTACATTTGTCCCTTTTTCATTCTCTTTATAGTTCAGTGTGAAAGACGCTACTGACTAATCTAGTAGCAAAATTGCATACAGGTAGCTATGATAGCTACCTACTCTTATGTATTTTCAAACAAAAGGATTGGAGCCCATAATTGAACCATGCAAAATAGAAATACTTATTACGACCGGGTTAAAAAGTGGATAACTCGATTCATTTCGGTCTTGATCATGATACCTATAATTACTCGGGCATCTATTTCGAATGCATATCCCATTTTTGCACAGCAAAGTTATGAAAATCCTCGAGAAGCAACTGGGCGTATTGTATGCGCCAATTGTCATTTGGCTAAAAAACCTGTGGAGATTGAAGTTCCACAGTCTGTGCTTCCCGATACTGTATTTGAAGCAGTCGTTAAAATTCCCTATGATACACAAATAAAACAAATTCTTGCTAACGGTAAGAAAGGGAATTTAAATGTAGGGGCTGTTCTTATTTTACCCGAAGGCTTCGAATTAGCCCCTCTGGATCGTATTTCTCCTGAGATGAAAGAAAAAATAGGTAATCTTTTTTTCCAGAACTATCGTCCTAATCAAAAAAACATTATTGTAATAGGTCCTGTTCCCGGTCAAAAATATAATGAAATTCTCTTTCCCATCCTTTCACCAAATCCTTCTACTAATAAAGTAGCTCACTTTCTTAAATACCCCATCTATGTGGGTGGTAATAGAGGAAGAGGACAACTTTATCCCGATGGGAGCAAGAGCAATAATACGGTCTATAATGCTTCAGCCACAGGTAGAGTGAGCAAAATATTACGTAAAGAAAAAGGTGGATATGAAATAACTATTGATAATCAATTAGACGGTCGACAAGTGGTTGACATTGTACCCCCGGGACCGGAACTTCTTGTTTCCGAAGGCGAATTGATCAAGGTTGATCAGCCGTTAACGAATAACCCTAATGTGGGTGGATTTGGTCAGGGAGATGCAGAAATAGTGCTTCAAGATCCTTTACGCGTTCAAGGTCTTTTATTCTTCCTAGCATCTGTCATTTTGGCACAGATATTTCTGGTCCTTAAGAAAAAACAGTTTGAGAAAGTTCAATTGGCCGAGATGAATTTTTAGGTACATAAAATTATGTGGCTATTACCACCCTTTAAGTTGACTGAAAGATTTGAACCTATACCTTATATATAATATGAATTAAGAACAATTCTTATATTAGAGTAATCCCTCTTCGAAGATAGGGAACATTCATTCGCTCTTTCCTTCTGTTCGAATATCTATATATAATAGATTCGGTGTATATATAGATATAGATATATATCTATATATATCTGCGCTTACTATTCTTTTTGATCTAAATTATCATCCTATTCCTTTAATGAAAGAAAGTCAGTTTTTGACTGTCTTTTGACAAATTTTTGGGAAAAGGAAGAGCAGGCGAGTAAAAGCAAATATGGTTGGGTTGATTGAGCAAATGGGAGGACCTATTTTCAAAGTAAACGTTTGAATAAGGCTCGTTACTTTTAGTTGCTTTTCTCATAAAAGAGAAACATTTTTCCAGCTTGGGCCATAACGTAAAAGATGTAATTATACATACATAAAAAATAATTGTGTAATTCTCTGTTCCAGAAATGAACAAGCAGAATGTCAACTAACATTTGTTTGAAGAGGAACATTCAAACTAGATCGACAGAATGCTATGCTTCTGCATATCAGAAGCATGAGAATATATTGTCTTATCACTTTACTAAAAGAATGGGACGAAATAAAACAATCATCGGATTTGTATGAATCTCCTAATTGTAAGCCTCAAAGATATTGAAAAAGAAAGATAAGACCTTACGGTACCGTAAGGTCTTATCTTTCTTTTTTAGTTTTCCCTTTTTAGAGTCCCATAGATCTGAACTAAATTCATTATCTATAGGGATGATCCTAATCCGGAATAGGAACCATAAAAAAAGAGACCTATTAAACCAATAACGAGAGTACCAGTTAAAGTACCTATCAACCAAAGAGGGATCCTTCCAGTAGTATCGGTCATTTCTCTTACTCCCTTTTAGATCAAATTGTCTTAAATAGTCATGCTCAAGACATAAACAATCATACATATATGAGTATTAGATCTCACCAAATTGGGTGATAAAGAAGATTATCACTATATTTAATTGAAAAAGTAATTAGAGAATAGAACAGCAAGCACAAAAATGAGTAACAACCCCCAGTAGAGGCTGGTACGATTCAATTCAACATTTTGTTCGTTTGGGTTTGATTGTGTCATAGTTCCATAATATAGTTTATATATAGTATATAGTTTATCGCTGGATAAACTGCATTGCTGATATTGACCCTAAAAAAAAAACTGTAGGTACAGCTAGTCCGTGAACGGCCAACCATCTAACTGTAAAAATTGGATAGGTTCTATCTATAGTCATTAGTACCTCCTAAAAAGATCTAGTAAACTCATCGAGTTGTTCTAATGAATCGAAACGGTCAGTTACTAATGGAACCTCCTGTCGGCTTTCTGTGAAATACTCATTCGGCCGGGGGCTCCCGAATACATCATAAGCCAACCCCGTGCTTACAAATAACCACCCCGCTATGAATAGCGAAGGTATAGTAATACTATGGATAACCCAATATCGAATACTGGTAATAATGTCAGCAAAAGCGCGTTCTCCTGTATTCCCAGACATGCTAAGCTCCATATATTATTGGAAAGTCAAAGGGGAAATGACCCCATGAAAGATAGAGATCAGGAAATGTAAAATTACTGATATTTTCTCTAATCCTCGTTTGATTGTCAATATTATACCAAAGGTATATTGAAAGTATACTGAACCAGTATAGCTGGCTTTTTGCTAACGCAGCAATACTATTTTGCCGAAGGGAGACGAGTAAAAGGATTCTACTCCTCCCAGTTTCTCTAGGACTGTTTAGCCGACTGAACAACCCTTTTAATTTCTTACACGGGACAGAAAAAGCAATATTATTGTATGTTTTATGATAGGCCCTGAGGCAACTCTATATCAATATTTTATTCAATTTTGGGCACGTGGATCATGCAAAAATCATTTTAATTCGAGTATTAATCAAATTAATGGCTTTTGTTTCTACAGCGCGCTTTATAACTAAAGCTGCTTCAAGAGGAATAACATTTATTATTATAAAACTTATCCTTTTTTTAAGTTTTTTTATTCCCCAGTTCGTTTGGGCATTCTGTCCCTGTAGATCATCCTAGTAATGGAAGTTCCATAAGAAGAGGAGCTTTGAAGCTCCTCTATGATGCACTTCCAATAGCATTGCGGGTGGAGTTATGTCAGTCATAAATTGAAGGGCTTCGGAATATAAGCCCTTTGGATATTAAGGGCCAAATGTTACTCATCCCGTAGATAAAGAAGAGGACCCAGTGGATAGTGAATATTTTCCAACTTCGTCGAATTGTAGTTCGATTTAATCACGGGCTATTCCTATTTGATTTTAAAAACAGAAATAGAATTCTTGGAATATCAGACTTTGCTTGCATTTATTACTGCAAGAACGCACATAATAAAAAAACTAATATTTCTATGATTGAAGCGGAGTTACTAATGCTACGCAACTCCTGAAGGGATTACGCAGTTGGTCTTGGTGCTACTCATGAAATGGGGCGGGGTTATTTTCACAAATCCGCTCTCATTCATACTTGTGGATACCATTCGTATCAATGATACAATCAATGAATTGTATTCATTTGGTTAGACTTTTTTATTCTTATCGTATCTCGTAGATACAAAAAAATATAGGTAATTGCCTTAAAAAGATATGTATCATATCATACTTCTTCCATTGAGTTTTCCCATGCCTGCTATAATTAGTTATTTCGGGTTATTATTGGCTCTGCTAATTTCCACCTTAGTCCTATTCATCGGTTTGAGCAGTATACGACTTATTTGAAAATAAAAATGAAAACTTCTTCGTTCACTCTAGTTTTATAAAATCCCATCGCTTATCTTAATATCAATATATTTTATATTGATATTGATAGTTAATTCGGGATACTATCTGGGGTAGCTATTATCTTTACTTATTCTTTTGAATCGAAATGGTTGAAGCTTTACTATCCGGAATTGTGTTAGGTTTAATTCCTATAACTCTGGCTGGATTATTTGTAACTGCGTATTTACAATACCGACGGGGTGATCAGTTGGATATTTGATTGAGGAACATCATTTTTTTGAATGGGCCTCCTACTCATCCTGGGAGGCCAGATTCAATTGATTGTTTTAGTTGAAATTATTGATAATCCGTCAATAGAATTGGATTGAATAGGAACACGCTCTGTAGGATTTGAACCTACGACATCGGGTTTTGGAGACCCACGTTCTACCGAACTGAACTAAGAGCGCTTTCTTAGAGAAAAGGTACGAATAGAAAAGGAGTAAAAAAAAGTATTTTTTTTTTTTACTCTTAAGAAAACTTTTGCATGCGACATGATCCCATGACTGATAACTGATAGTTGCTATACTATCGAATCGATATCTATGGATCTCCCGCTCTTTTCTTCCCGTAGGGAAAAACGGGGTAGGGATGACAGGATTTGAACCTGCGACATTTTGTACCCAAAACAAACGCGCTACCAAGCTGCGCTACATCCCTTTCAATTATTCAACTTTAGTATTATGTTAATACTAACAATTTTTTTTCACATTTATCCACTTTTTTAACACTTTTCTTTTTATTCAATCTCGTGAATAAACTCTATATATGTGGAGTTTATTATCTAGAAAATGATTACTCATTCATAATATCTCGTAATAATAAATGTTCTGTTTCAGAAATAGCAACATCTTGCATTCCGCATCATTGTACGGATATCTATTCATCTGTACAAGAGATTCATGAACTACAAATGTAGTTCACCATTCGCCATATAACATATACATCATGATTGAGAAGGGGAACTTACGAACAATGCAAGATATAAAGACATATCTTTCTACGGCGCCTGTGCTAGCGACTCTATGGTTCGGGTGTTTAGCCGGTTCACTGATAGAGATCAACCGTTTTTTTCCAGATGCTCTTACTTTTCCCTTTTTCCATTTTTAGTTTTACTGCAAATGTTAAAGTAAAAAAAAATGATGCTAGATCTCTGCTCTCATTTTTCCTTGAGAAACAAAAGGAGTTGATTCAGTTCCCAATAGATCCGAGTTCAGAGCTACACAAGGAGGGGGAGCGTTAGAATCAAACGAAAAGGAAATATAGATACCAAAAATCCTCCCACAAATACCATACTGTTGAAAACTCCTGATTCAAGATTTTATTACGGTAATGAATCAGTAATAAAATCTTGAATCATCGGATCTCCGACAACTTCTACCCCATTTTTTCTCTTCTCTTTTTAAAGGGTCTAAAAAAAGAGAAGTATGTCATATATATATATCCAGAGTGATTTTATGGCCAAGGGCGGAGATGTAAGAGTAACAATTACTTTGGAGTGTACCAGTTGTACTCTAGATAGTGCGGATAAAAAATCCGTGGGTATTTACAGATATACGACTTGCAAAAATCGGCGCAATACACCTATTCGGTTGGAATTGAAGAAATTTTGTCCTTATTGTTACAAGCATACCCTTCACGGGGAAATAAAGAGATAGATTGAATATACTACTCAATCTTCAAGGATAAAAATATATCAAAGATATAGAAAGAAAGAATTTCTATTTTCACAGAATCTGTGAATATTTATTTTTAAAATGTTTTGAATAAATAGTTTTTTTGGGAGGAAAACAAACTATGAAGATTTTATTTGAAAGGTTCATGAACCAAACTATGAATACACCTAAGCGATCTTTCGGTAATGGAAAGAAACGGTCTATTCGGAATAAATATAAGCGCTCTTTTCGGAATAAATCCAGACGGTCTTCTAGGAATAAATATAAGCGAACGTTTCATAAACGTTTGCCTCGAATTGGATCAGGGGATCGAATTGATTATAAAAATATGAGCCTAATTAGTCGATTTATTAGTGAACGAGGAAAAATATTATCTCGTCGAGTGAATCGATTGACCTCGAAACAACAACGCCTAATGACTGCCGCTATTAAACGAGCTCGTATTCTATCTTTGGTACCTTTTGTTAATAGTCATAACTAATTTGATCCCTCGAGCTTACTCCTTGATCAAATCAAAATTGGGATATCTCGCAAAGTAAGGTAGATCTAAATTCTATTATCAAAAAGTTGATTGAAAGAATTGGTTCATCCAAGCGGAGCGGATCTGTTAATTTCGAACATTTTTCAATTTTTCTAGCTTCCCGGAGCAAATTCTCCGGGAGATTGAGTTTGTATCATTATACAATGATATTTTTCAAGATTGTAGAAAAGCAACTACTATCTAATACGGATATTTGCGCAAGCGTTTTACGATTTAGAAGCAACTGCCTTTTATACAAATATTGTATGAATTTTTTATAAGGGATTCCATTAGCACGGGATGCCGCATTAATCCGGGTGATCCACAAACGACGAAGATCTCTCTTTCGTCTACTTGTATCTCGTTGAGCATAAGCTAAGGCTCTAATTTTCTGTTGGTTAGTGGTTCGAAAAAGTGTTGAATGGGCCCCTCGGGAGCCTGATGCAAATGCAAGAATTTTTTTTCGACGTTTTCGAGCTCTATACCCACGTTTAACTCTGGTCATTGAAGTTGATTCTCGTGAATGACTAATCTATTTTTTGATCAGTCTTTCTTTCGTTTGGTTTATCAAGAATCGAACTGATTCTTCTAATATATAAAATAAAGATTCCAATGGCTTTTGCTACTGCAACCTTCCCAACCATAATTTCCTTCAGTTAGGCACCTTCTAGATAGGCAAGGGATGGGACCTTGCGTGAAGAAAAAATCATGGGTTTCATCGTTTCTATGGTTCTTTCTCTAACGGTAAGGTCCTCTCTATACGCCGGAGCCCTTTTATTTATAAGATATGAGATGAGTGTGTTATTAGTAACTTGTACAGTTTACCACCTGGAGCTCTACTCACAAATTAGAAAATAAAAAAATGCTGTCATAAACTGTCATGATAAGATTTATACATACAGTGACGACATGTAATTATGAGAGTTGGCCAGGTAGCTAACCTTTTTGATCCGTTTTCGCAGCAATAAAAGTATCATTTTACACTTTTTAAATTTGCATTATTTCCTCGCTAAATGGATTGATGACCATTCGCTACCAATGAGGAATTGCTTTTCATCCCACATCAATTGAGGTGATTGGATTTGCACCAATGGAAACCATAAATTTCATCCCCAGTAAGGCTAGATGATAGATCTATACTTTGCCACAGAAGAAAAGAAGAATTCTTCTGTTAGAAGAGTCTCTTATTCTATTTCAGCTTCTGATCTAAACGAGTCGCACATACACCCTAGCACATACTCCTCTACGTTGAGGGCATCCTCGAAGAGCAGGAGATTTTGTTCTATTTCTTATTGGCTGTCTAGCATTTCTAGTAAGTTGTTGAATAGTCGGCATTTAAAATTCGGGATGAAATTAACTGGTTTGGATTGATCCTAACCAACAATATAAATAGGGCGAAACTTGTTCATTTGAACGTAAAAAGTAGAAGGGGAATGAAACTAGATTTACCTAATTCTTCCATTCGTCCATCAATTATACGGATTAAAATGAAAAAGCGGAAGTTTTTAGTTATCCATATAATATATTTATACCATTAGAATATGATATATTCTATAATATGATATATTCATATCATTTTATTGCAAAATGATTCAATATCATCAATATGGATGGGTGGATATAGGCATTTGTATTTGTTCGTGAAAGATAGGAAAGGAGAAATATTTATGGATGAGGATCAATATCTAGATCTAGTACTTACAGAAAAAAGTTGTCGCCTATTAGAAAAGAATCAATATATTTTGAATGTGGATTCGAGATCGACCAAAACCAGGATAAAGAATTGGATTGAACTTTTTTTCAATGTTAGAGTAATAGCGATAAATAGTTATCGACCCCCGGAAAAGAAGGGAAAGATAAGGCAAATCATGAGACGTCGAATGCATTATAGACGTATAATTATTACACTAGAACCAGGTTATTCTATCCCACTTTTTCCGCAGGAATGATACTTATTCAATTAATTAATAACATGACCACTCGTTTGTACGGAACTGTTACTCCAGGCACACGCGATAGATCCCTATCAGATTTCAACGGGGAAGCCCAGTCTCATCCACAAAAGAAATTAACCTCTGGACGGCATCGTTGCGGGAAAGGTCGTAATGACAGAGGAATTATTACAACGAGACATAGAGGAGGAGGTCACAAACGTCTATATCGTCAAATTGATTTTCAGCGAAGTAAAAAAGACATATTGGGAAAAATTGTAACGATAGAATATGACCCTAATAGAAGTGCATACATCTGTCTCGTACACTATAGAGATGGTGAAAAGACATATATTTTGCATCCCAGAGGGGTCATGATTGGAGATACTATTATTTCCGGTCCAAGAGCTCCTATATCGATGGGAAATGCCCTACCTTTGAGTGCGGTTTGAATTATTAATTTACGTAATCGGAAGCAACCGATTGGGTTTACAGCGAAACCTACAAATCTATCACTGATCCAACGAGAATACTTGTATGTATGGGATGAATCCCAAAGGGAAACTGAGGATAAATGGCAGCGGGTGATTGAGTTCAATAGTTACTCTTATGGAATCTTTGGCTCCAGAGATATGATAATATGGAGAAGGCCGGATTGTCTGAAGCAGAAACAAATAGGGTAGAGGACCCCTTGTTATGAAGATAAAGACAAGTTACTCACATCTGATTTGATGGTCAGAGGCAGATTCGGAGCTGGACAGTGAGAATATTTTCTGGAGGAAGAAAAGAAAAAAAAGAACGAAAAGAGAAAGAAGGATGGAAAAGAGATGTTTCAAATGCCTCCTACGTTATCCGGCAGATACAAAAGTATTGATGTAATTTGATAAAGTCATTCATTCTGAATGCTACATGGAAACGGAACATAAGCCAGATGATGGAATAAAAACACCTAGGCTGTACAGAATTGGAATATAGGGAATTGAATATATATTCTTCTTCACCCTAGATCCATAGATGGGTATATATATGTATATATATCTAGTCTATATTGATATTTGTTAGATTAATATTATGTACATCCAGAAAGCTGTATGCCCTGAGAGAGGCTTGTACAGTTTGGGAAGGGATTTTTACGAACTAAAGGTCTACTTCAACCAATATGCCCTTAGGCACGACTATACATAATGTGGAAATACAAGCCAGAAAAGGCGGACAATTAGCTAGAGCAGCGGGTGCTGTAGCAGAACTGATCGCAAAAGAGAGTGGATTGGCCACAATAAGATTACCTTCTGGGGAGGTTCGTTTAATACCCGTGAACTGTTTAGCAACAATTGGACAAGTAGGTAACGTCAATTCAAGCAATAGAGCTTTGGGTAAAGCTGGAGCCAAACGGTGGCTGGGTAAGCGTTCTGAAGTAAGAGGAGTAGTTATGAATCCTGTAGACCATCCTCATGGAGGTGGTGAAGGAAGAGCCCCAATCGGTAGAAAAAAACCCGTGACTCCCTGGGGCTATAGCGCGCTTGGAAGGAAGAGTCGGAAGAGGAATAAATATAGTGATGCTTCGATCCTTCGTCGACGTAAGTAGGAATAGTTGGAAATCCTTTTTATCTCTTTTTTCAACAAAAAGAAAGGTAATTCAAAAGAAAGGTAATTGGTCATGGCACGTCCACTAAGAAAAAATCCTTTTGTAGCTAATTTTTTATTGAGGAAAATTGAAAATCTAAACAAGAAGGAAGAAAAGAAGATAATAGTGACCTGGTCCCGGGCATCTGCCATTGTACCCGCAATGATTGGTCATACAATTGCTGTTCATAATGGAAAGGAACATGTACCGATTTACATAACAGATCGTATGGTAAACCACAAATTGGGGGAATTTGCACCTACTTTTATTTTCCGGGGACATACAACGAAGAATGATAAGAAATCGAGAAACAATAGGAAATCGAAAAACGAGAAGAAATTAAAAAATGATAGGAAATCTTATTGGTAATAGTCTTCGTAGATCGGGGAGGATGCAGGTTAATGATAAATAAGAGTGAAAGCCCAAAAATACGAGCTATGGCTAAACAGATACGTATGTCTGCTCATAAAGCACGTAGAGTAATCAATCAGATTCGTGGTCGTTCCTATGGACAAGCACTTATGATACTGGGACTGATGCCTTATGGCGCATGTTATCCCATATTACGGTTAATTTCTTCTGCAGCTGCAAATGCTAATCACAATATGAGTTTAAATAAAGCGAACTTATTTGTTAGCAGAGCCGAAGTTAATGAAGGTTCTTTTTTCAAAAGATTTCAACCTAGAGCTCGGGGACGTGCTTATCAAATACACAAACCGACTTGTCATATAACTATTGTATTGGAAGAAATATCCCGATAGATTGAATAATCCAATTATATACCAAAAAGGAAAATATGTATGGGAAATAAAATAAATCCACTTGGTTTTAGACTTGGTTTCACCCAAAATCATCGTTCCCTTTGGTTTGCAAAACAAAGGGATTATTCCGAAGATTTACGCGAAGATGATAAAATATATAATTGCATTGAAAATTATATCCGACTTATAAGGAGCTCCTCAGATTATGGGGGACTCGCACGTATAGAGATTGCAAAAAAGAGAGGTTTGCTTTATATCCAAATATATATGGGATTTCCCAACTTATTAACCAAAAGATCAAGTGTGCATCAAGAAATAAAACGATTAAGAAACGATATAGAATATTTGGTTTTACGAAATAGGCTTTCTGTGGACAGAAAACTTTTCATTTTTCTGCAAGAAGTAGTGAATCCCTATAGAGAACCTAATATTCTTGCAGAATATATTGCGCTGCAAATAAAGAATAGAGTTCCATTCAGAAAAACGATTCAAAAAGCTATTGAACTAGCTAAAGGAGCAGATGTAAAAGGCATTCGAATCGAAATTGCAGGACGCCTCGACGGAAGAGAAAGGGCCCGTAGCGAATCGACCAAGCAAGGTAGGGTTCCCCTACAAACAATTCGAGCTAAAATTGATTATTGTTATTATGCGGCTCGAACCATCTATGGAGTATTAGGGATAAAAATTTGGATTTTTGAGGATGAGGAATAATGGATTCATCCCATGATCTTTCTGATCATGAATCATCAATTCTATCAGATCAAATTGAACTTAGATTTACCATTCTGGAACAGTGCTATGCTTAGTGTGCGACTCGTTGAGATCGAGCTTTTGCTTCTTTTCTGAAGTGATGAGTGATGGAGAACTCAAAATAAGGACGGATTGGTCTCTGATATTAGAAACCAACTCCCCGCTTCATATTATCAAGATCCAATAAGCTAATAACTAGAAGTACATATAACTATTCCATAGTTATATGGAATGAATCCAAGACCTTCTTCCACAAAGGGGCAGACCTATGAGATCTATATCTCTTGTGAAGCGAGAGAGACGTTCGGCAATGCAAGAAAAGAAAAAGATGGGAAGGAGAAGAAGAAAGAATGAAATCTTCTTCCTTTCAGTATTGTATGGTTCATGAGCCACTCCTAAAGAGCAGTGTGATAAAGCATAAGAATCATCCGGATTCATCCCGGATTGAATGAATTCAATTTCTGAAAAAGAGAGCTTCGGGTCGATGAAAACTAAGTAAGTTGATTCTGATGAATTTAGAGCTCCATTGCAGAGGGAAGACCTGAACATCAATTTAAAAGCTGTGAGAACGATGGAACTTGTGACTGCATAAGATTATATAAGAATCTTAATCATCCATTGGATAGGATGGCGAAATAAACCAACAAGGAATTGATTTCAATGGAGTCTATGAATCGACCCATGAAGCAAATACTGAAAGAGTCAATATTCGCCTGTGAATTTTTTATTGGACAATCCCAACTGAAATAAAAGAATTGTTCCGTGAATGATATGCGTAATTTCTAGCCTAATTTGTTTGTAGATATAGGCTTATTGCTATCTATATAAAACATGATGTCAATATTGATTGTCCCAGTTTTGGATAGACTCCTTCACGAGGAGCCGGATGAGAAGAAACTTTCATGTCCGGTTCTGAAGTAGAGATGGGGTAAAAATAGTAATATTTGCTAGAATAGAACCATCGACTATAACCCAAAAAAAACGAAATTTCGTCATCAACATAAAGGAAGAATGAGGGGAGTATCTTATCGGGGCAATCACATTTGTTTCGGTAGATTTGCTCTTCAGGCACTTGAACCTGCTTGGATCACATCTGGGCAGATAGAAGCAGGACGCCGGGCAATAACTCGTTATGCCCGTCGTGGTGTAAAAATATGGATACGTGTATTTCCGGACAAACCCGTTACAATGAAATCTGCTGAAACACGTATGGGTTCGGGGAAACCCAAAGGAGCTCCCGAATATTGGGTATCTGTCGTCAGACCTCGTCGAATACTTTATGAAATAGGTGGAGTGTCAGAGACTGTAGCTAGAGCAGCTTTTCAAATTGTTGCATACAAAATGCCTATACATACTCAATTCATTATTGCTTCGTCTATATAATACAGAACGAAAGAGCTTCTTTTTGGCGGAAGAAGATTAATAGTTCGTAAATTAGAAATTTTTTTATTTATGCTGAGGTAACAAATTTTTTGGAGGAAAAATGATTCAGTCTCAAACTTATTTGAATGTAGCGGATAACAGCGGAGCCCGAAAACTAATGTGTATTCGAGTTCTAGGAACCAATAATCGTAAATATGCTCATATTGGTGACGTGGTCATTGCTGTGATTAAGGAAGTAGTACCTAACATGCCCCTGGAAAAATCAGAAGTAGTTAGAGCCCTAGTTATACGCACGTGTAAAGAACTTAAGCGAGACAATGGAATGATAATACGATCTGATGACAATGCAGCAGTGGTCATTGATCAGAAAGGTAATCCAAAAGGAACCCGAGTTTTTGGTTCAGTTGCTCGGGAATTGAGACAATTGAATTTCACCAAAATAGTATCATTGGCTCCCGAAGTGTTATAAGCACTGATTTCTAAATTAAATAGAAATAACGGTATAAAAAATTATTTCTTTTTAGATCGCAGTAAATTGCATTTCAGGCATATTCCTCAGAAGAAAAAAGAAAACATGCCTTTTATATTTAGATCGGGAATTCGTAAAATTTAGTTCATCATGGGTAACGATACTATTGCCAATTTAATGACTGTTATAAGAAACGCTGACATGGTAAAAAAACGCACAGTTCGAGTAGCAACTACTAATATTACTGAGAAGATTGGGAGAATCCTGGTGCGAGAGGGTTTTATAAAGGATGTTAGGGAACACCGGGAAGGCCAAAAATCTCTTTTAATTTCAACTTTGAAATATAGAAAAAGGAAGAAAAATACATATATAACCGCTTTAAAGCGTACTAGTAAGCCTGGTCTTAGAATTTATTCTAATTCTCGGGAGATCCCTAAAGTTCTAGGTGGAATGGGGATTGTAATCCTTTCTACTTCCCAAGGAATTATGACCGATCGAGAAGCTCGGCAAAAAAAAATTGGTGGAGAAATACTATGTTATGTATGGTAATTCATCTGAATTTTATATGAAACTATTAGGTCTGTTAGATATGAGAAAGCAGCAGAACGAAAACACTATTCTTAGCTCTAAATATGATGCTTATTCCCACTTATCGGGAGTTATTTTATAATAAAATTAATACCAAAACCCTATTTATTATGAAGAAGGATTCCAATTTAATCAATGCGGAAGGTTTGGTTACTGAATCACTTTCCAATGGTATGTTTCGCGTCCGTTTAGATAACGAATCTAATATTATAGCCTATATTTCGGGTAGAATTCGACAGAATTATATACGAATACTACCAGGGGATAGAGTCAAAGTCGAATTAAGTGCTTATGATTTAACTAGGGGGCGTATAGTTTATAGACTTCGCAACAAATCTGCAAACGATGAGATCACCTTTTGATTTTTATCGAATCCCTGATAGAGATCAATATATAGATCTTATGGATTAGATGAGTTCCATTTTTACAGAAAATGAAATGGAATATGAGCGTACCCATTGCAAATTGAAGGACCACAGACATGAAAATTCGTGCTTCTGTTCGTAAAATTTGTGAAAGTTGTCGCCTAATTCGTAGGCGGGGACGAGTTAGGGTAATTTGTGCCAATTTGAGACATAAGCAAAGGCAGGGGTAATCCTTCTCTATGTCAAAAGATAAATGTTGAAAATCAATTTTGACACCCAATCTATCTAAATCTATTTATACAGATAGATTTAGATAGATTTCTTTTTTTTTTCATAGATATGAAACGATTAATAAAACTATTAATATGTCAAAAATTACAAGAAGAAGAATTGGTATTATAAGAAGAGGAGTTGGTATTCCAAGAAGAAGAACTGGTTCACGTAGGAATGCACGTCGCATACTCAAAGGAGTTATTCACGTTCGAGCAAGTTTTAACAATACTATTGTGACTGTTACAGATGTACGGGGACAAGTGGTTTCTTGGTCTTCTGCTGGTGCCTGTGGATTCAAAGGCAAGAAAAGAGGTACAGCATTTGCTGCTCAAACTGCAGTGGAAAATGTTATTGGTACATTAAAGGATCAGGGGATGAAGCGAGCAGATGTCCTGATAAGCGGCCCTGGCTCGGGGAGGGATACAGCATTACGAACCATTCGTAAAAGTGGCATACTTTTAAGTTATGTACGCGACGTAACTCCTATGCCGCATAATGGATGTAGACCTCCCAAAAAGAGACGTTTGTAAAAATTGAATGAATTTGAACAAAAAAAATGATGAAATAATCTATTTAAGTAAAATGAAATTAATATGATTCAAGATGAGATCTCAGTCTCCCTTAAGAGACCACAATGGAAGTGTGTCGAATCCAGAGAAGATAGTAAGCGTCTTCATTATGGCCGTTTCATTCTATATCCGCTTTGCAAAGGTCAAGCTAATACAATAGGTCTTGGAATGCGAAGAGCTTTACTTGGAGAAGTAGAAGGAACATGTATAACACGTGCCAAATTTAAGAACATAACACATGAATATTCTTCAATAATAGGTATTGAAGAATCGGTACATGATATTTTGATAAATCTGAAAGAAATTGTACTTAGAAGTGATTCGTACGGAATTCGGGAAGCATCTTTATGTATCGTTGGACCAAAACCCGTAATCGCTCAGGATATCATATTACCACCGTCTGTAAGAATAATTGATACTATGCAACATATAGCTACCGTGCATAAAAATATTACTTTGGATATAAAATTACAAATTGAAAAAGGTCGCGGATGTATTATACAAAATACGAAGGATTTTAATCCTAAGGATGGCGTTTATTTAGATGCGATGTTTATGCCCGTTCGAAATACAAATTATAGTATCCATTCTTATTGGAATGGAAATGAGATACAAGAAGTTCTTTTTCTTGAGATATGGACGAATGGAGGAGTTACTCCTAGAGAGGCACTTTACGAAGCTTCTCGGAATTTGATTGAGTTATTGCTTCCTTTCCTGTCTGCAGAGCAACAGAGTATTGATGGAACAAATAATCCCCTTTTGCATATATCGACGGACACGAACAGAACAAAAGAAGGAGTGGATTTTTCTAATATTTTAATGGACCAATTAGAGTTACCCACTAGGATCTATAACTGCCTCAGAAACGCCCATATAAATACATTATCGGACCTAATGAACTACAGCCGAGAAGATCTGAGGAAAATCCTCACGGAACATTCTGTCAAACAGATATTGCAAGTTTTGCACAATTTTGGGATTAGATCCCATTAAATAGTTCTATTTTCCCTCTCTATTTATCCCGTCTATTTATCCCGCTTTCCTAAGTTATTGTGTAAAATAGTTTGAATAACTAACTTAGGATCCGTGTTCGACATATTTTTTTTGTAGAACAGGCAAAATCTCTGGCAAGGTGAATATATCTAGGGAGAGATAATTTGTCTTGAAGCAATGAGTCCCTAGATATATCCACGAAAGATTTGTTTCAATATTTTTAAATTCTAAGTTAGATCAAATTGGAAAAGGCCCAAACTGAAAGATTTATCGATAGGTAACGTTGCTCCAATACCTAGCCAAAGGGCTACTGCAGTACCAATTAAAAACACTGTTGTAGCTACTGGACGACGAAATGGATTTTGAAATTGATTCACATTCTCCAAGAAAGGTACTGTTAATAGTCCCGCAGGTACTGAGGCCATTAAAAGTACACCTAATAATTTATTAGGTACTGTACGAAGTATTTGGAATACGGGGAAAAAATACCATTCGGGCAATATTTCCAAAGGAGTTGCAAATGGATTTGCCGGTTCGCCAATCATTGATGGCTCTAGAACCGCTAAACCTACGGTACATGCAATAGTACCTGAAATTACTACTGGAAAAATATATAAAAGATCATTGGGCCAAGCGGGCTCTCCATAATAATTATGTCCCATACCTTTAGCTAATTTCGCCCTTAATACAGGATCATTCAAGTCAGGCTTCTTTGTTATTGGGATAAGTAGATCCTTATGGGTCTATCCCCCGAAGGAACCGGACATGCCTTTTTTTATCATCCGGCTCGAGCAATAAATGAATTGCGTATCCTCCTAATAAAAACTAAGAATATTTATATCATTCTTGCTCATTTTAGTATTTCAGATTAGATGCTCAGTACCCAAGTAAGCTTAAATTTCGATCATGGTCAATATACCTTTTGGACTATCTCATTCCTTGTAATCCATATCTATCCCCATGAATAGACCTCCATAGCATACAAGGTATTGACTTGTTACTGATCCGGCCCTTCTCTTTCCTTAGATCTCTCATTTTACTCCGATAGTTTACCTTACTGAAATGCAAGGGAAATGGATGCATTTTCATACTATGAAAAGTAATAAAATTTTATTCATTATCGTACACTATTACCTGGATCTCACGGAGCCCTTCCTAATTCGGATTCGATCATAGAAAAAACTCTCTTGAAATGGAACAAACCGACGGATGTCTTTTACCCAGGTTCTAAACTTCTTATTTCTGATAAGGAAATTGGGGCAGAGACTTCGTCATGAATCTTTATAAGGCAGATATGTATCTGCACGGCCTAAACAATAGTTCAAGTCACACACTCCCATAATCAATATTCTCCCTCTGAGCTAAGGATGTACTTCAATTGTTTGTATTGGATCAATAATACTTCAGAATTGAAAGTAGAAATCCGGGGAACTCCGAGGAGCATGGTTTCTTATTTCCATATTCCCGATATGAAATATTCCCGGCAATGATCTAATCATTATTAATTGTTAATCAACAAAACGCTAGATTATGACTACTCATGGATACTCGTTCAAAATCCATCTTTCCTTTCTATAAAGGACCTGAAATACCCTGCTTACGAATCATTAGAAAGTGCATTAGCATAAATACAGCAGTAAGGAGGGGTAATATGAAAGTGTGTAAACTATAAAAACGAGTCAAGGTGGATTGGCCCACACTAACACTTCCGCGTAATAACTCTACCAAAGGAGATCCTATTACAGGAATGGCCTCAGGCACACCGGTTACAATTTTGACCGCCCAATAACCAATTTGATCCCAAGGCAAAGAATAACCAGTTACACCGAAAGATACGGTTAGTACAGCTAGAATTACACCCGTAACCCAAGTTAATTCACGAGGTTTTTTGAACCCACCTGTGAGATAAACACGAAATACATGCAAGATCATCATTAAAACCATCATACTTGCCGACCATCGATGAACCGATCGGATTAGCCAACCGAAGTTTACTTCGGTCATTATGTATTGAACAGAAGCAAAAGCTTCTATTACAGTCGGACGATAGTAAAAAGTCATAGCAAAACCAGTAGCTACTTGTACCAAAAAACAAGTGAGTGTTATCCCCCCTAGACAATAGAATATATTCACATGAGGAGGAACGTATTTACTAGTGATATCATCCGCAATCGCCTGAATCTCGAGACGCTCTTCGAACCAATCGTAGACTTTATTGAGATAGGTAAACTTCAATTCCCCCCCTCTGAAAACCGTACATGAGAATTTCCTTTCATACGGCTTAAACAAGAACATTCAAATACTTTTTGAACGAATATATTAATTGTTCAATATCGAGATACTTTCTATTTCGTTCTCTGGGGATATGAATGAACAGAATTCGGAGTGATCTAGGAGCTCCTACAATAAATAAGAAGGAAAACTTCCTAATGCTCGAATTTCAAGTTGGCTCATCCTTATGCAGAAGAAATTGCTATAGGCCTTTTGAAAAATCTTTTACCCTATTCGTGATATAAATTGTTTAGAGAACAACTAGTATCCACGATAATAGGAATTATCTTGTTGAGATCTCAATAGATGAATAAAAGTAAACCTAAGATTTATACTCTACCCCGATAATTTGATTTCATTCTAAAAAGGTTCTCTGGATAATAATCTTTTGATTCAATTGTAGCCTTTCAATGAAATATATAACTCAGATAGATGAAATACTATCTCATTCTTCAGCTAAAGTCAGCTGAAGAAAGACGAGAGATCTCTCCATTTTTGATCATACTTCTTTCAAATTATTAGAAACCTGGTGACGAGGTTTAAGTGACAGGTATAAGCCATAGTTCAGATCTTGTTTAATATATCTAAAAAACATCTCGTGCTCCAGATATTCACTTTTTAGCAATATCCAACGAAGTAAGACCATCTTTATGAAGATAACAGACTGGTATTCTGTACTAGAATAGAGATCAGATTTGACAAGTCGCACGCCCATATTCCAAAAATCCTTAGATAAAAGTAATTACACGATCAAACTACCGGAACGTAATAACTTGGAAACTCGAGCTATCCAATAGCTCGCCTTCAATTCCTTAGTTTTTTTTATTCTGAAGAACTCGAGATCCGAGCGTATGTTCTGGTTTATCTAGACCCAACTAACTGGAATTCCGTCCAATAAAACGGAAGAATTATAAATTTCCAATATAATTGATAAGAATACTGCAAATAAGGCCATTGCAATACCCATCAATGGAGTAGTGCCCCATCCGGGAGCTACTTTACCAGATTCTGTATTAAGCGGTTTTAAATAATTTCCTACAATAGTACGTCTTGGCCTGGTCTTAGAAGTATCATCAAAAGTCTGTGTAGCCATAAAAACTATTGCATCGGTTGAGATCTGCTAACTTTGTATACTATTCTATGTATATATATATACATGGGATTACCTAACAATGGAAACTGCAACCTTAGTCGCTATCTTCATATCTTGTTTACTTGTGAGCTTTACTGGTTATGCCCTATACACCGCCTTTGGGCAACCGTCTGAACAACTTAGAGACCCTTTTGAAGAGCACGAGGACTAGCGGAAAGAAAGGCCTTCCCGATAGGGAAGGTCATTCTTTAATGATAATAATGAGGAGTAAAAGGATAAGACTTATTTTCCCCCTTTATCTGGAACTTTGGGGGGTTCTCGGAAGAAAATAGCAAAAAAGATTATCCCTAAGGTCGATACCAAAAGGAATGTATAAACCAATGCTTCCATAGATTCGATCGTAGTTTACAATTATGGAGATAGCTTTTGTACTAATTAGAACATTTTCCATAAAGATACGTAATCAAAAGATTTTTAATCATTCTTAGTTAGAATGAATATTACACCCATATATTGGTGTAATATATTTATTGGGTATAATCTCCCAATATTGATTAAACACCGGAAGCAATGTCATATTATACCACTTGTTTCTTAGTAGTTGGATCCCCCAATTTTTGGAATGCCCCAAATTCGACTTGGGCATCCAAATCCGGATCAATACCAGCAAAAACATCTCTGAATAGAGTTCTAGCACCGTGCCAAATATGTCCAAAAAAGAAAAGAAGAGCAAATGTAGCATGTCCAAAAGTAAACCAACCCCTTGGACTACTACGAAAAACACCATCGGACTTCAAAGTAGCACGATCTAATTCAAAAATTTCACCTAATTGCGCACGTCTAGCATATTTTTTAACTATAGCCGGATCACCAAAACTAACCCCGTCGAGTTCACCACCATAGAACTCCACAGTTACACCTACTTGTTCAACACTATACTTTGATTCCGCTCTTCTAAAAGGAACATCAGCTTTCACAATTCCTTCTTCATCAACTAAAACGACTGGAAATGTTTCAAAAAAGGTAGGCATACGACGTACAAAAAGCTCACGTCCCTCTTTATCTTTGAAGATAGGGTGTCCTAACCAACCAACAGCTATTCCATCTCCATTGTCCATCGCACCTGCCCTGAATAACCCCCCTTTAGCTGGATTATTCCCAATGTAATCATAAAAAGCGAGTTTCTCAGGAATTTTTGACCAAGCTTCTGATAGACTGAGATTCTCGGCCAGACCGGCACGAACTCGTCGATCTATTTCTTGTTGGAAGTATCCCTGATCCCATTGATAACGAGTGGGACCAAATAATTCGATCGGAGTCGTTGCGGAGCCATACCACATGGTTCCAGCGACAACGAAAGCTGCAAAAAACACAGCAGCAATACTGCTGGATAGGACAGTTTCAATATTCCCCATACGTAATCCTTTATACAAACGTTGGGGAGGACGAACACTGAGATGGAATAGACCTGCTAATATACCCAATATACCTGCTGCAATATGATGAGCAGCTATTCCTCCTGGAACAAAAGGATCAAAACCTTCAGCCCCCCACGCTGGGTTTACAGGTTGTATTCTTCCAGTTAGCCCATAAGGATCAGACACCCATATTCCGGGTCCATATAACCCTGTTACATGAAATGCTCCGAATCCGAAGCAGGCTGCTCCTGAAAGGAATAAATGAATTCCAAAGATTTTGGGCAAATCTAAAGACGGTTTTCCTGTACGTTCATCACAGAATACATCTAGATCCCAATATACCCAATGCCAGATAGCTGCTAAGAAACACAAGCCAGAAAACACAATATGTGCCCCGGCCACACCTTCATAACTCCAAAGACCTGGATTAGTTACAGTTTCCCCGGTGATGCTCCATCCACCCCATGAATCCTTTATTCCTAAACGAGTCATAAAGGGTATAACAAACATCCCTTGTCTCCACATTGGATCAAGAACAGGATCGGATGGATCGAAAATTGCTAATTCATAAAGAGCCATTGAACCAGCCCAACCGGAAACTAAAGCCGTATGCATTATATGTACAGCGATTAATCGGCCAGGATCATTCAATACGACGGTATGGACACGATACCAAGGCAAACCCATGATAAATACCCCTTTATCAGAAAAAGTGGACACTATGTAACTTTCTCGCATTAGAGAAAAATCATGCTATGGAACTAAAACCGTGTATGACAAAAATGAACACGTCTTCAAGGTCATTAATGGAGGAACAGTTTAAAAAATTTATGTTCATAACAACAGCAGAAGTGGAACTAAGATACCTTTTCTGTGTGCCAATACACAATGTGGGAATTGGTCCCATTTTACCACCGAGCAAACACATAAAATACTTGTCCAATGTAAAATTGAGACATTTGCACGACAGAAGGGTATACGAACCATTACTGTTGGAGTAATGTATGCAGCTAAAGAAGCGTTTGGCACCTAGCTAGGAAAATACTATTAAAGTATAATAGTGTATTTTCTTGTATCAAATACGATTAATCACTATTGAAATTATAGTATAACACTGTACTTTATTATAACAAAATACATTATACCAAATTTTCTTGTACCCAATACGATTAATCACTATTGATTGATAGTGCATGTCTCTAAGTGCTTAAGGCAAAATATTTTTAGAGTTTTTATAGTTATTTTTAGAGTTTTTATAGTTATTTTTAGAGTTTTTATAGTTATTTTTAGAGTACTCTGTATTTTCTTGTATCAAATACAAGTTAATTACACGAGAAATATGTATACTATTTGATACATATTTAGCTAATATGCCGTTTCGTGAATCTAAAAAGAAGATTCTTAGGTGTCTAAGGTATCTATATTACTTAATTTTGCTATTACCTAGAGGCTTTTATACAGGACATACTCACGCGACAAGTACGTATATTTTGATCTATATTCAAAAGAATCAAAATCAAAATAAGGCAACCCCTAGAAAATAAAATAAGAATTAAGGCTGTCCGGGTCTCACAAGACGCGCAACAGCCGATTTTTCGGTAGTCTATTTTTTGGGGGAGCTCCACCATGCCGTTAGGCGTCCCTAAAGTGCCGCACCAACATTTTGAGGAGGAGGATGCAATTTGGATGGACTTATACAACAAACTCTATGAGGAAAGACTCCTTTTTTTGGTTAAGCCACTTGACGACGAGATTGGAAATCAACTGATTAGTATGATGATATATTTAAGTCTGGATGATGCAACTCAAGAGCAGTTTTTATTTATTCATTGTACTGGTGGACCAGTAATACCGGGACTAGCTATTTATGATACTATGCAATATATAGCACCAGAAGTATATACAATGGTACTCGGGATAGCTGCTTCAATGGGGTCTATTATCCTAAGCGGGGGGTATCTTGGTAAACGTATAGCATTCCCTAGCGCTACGATTATGCTCCACCAACCCGCTAGTACTTGGACGAATGGAGTGTCCAGCAGGTGTATACAGAATGCTGAGGATTTAAGAATGATTAGGGAGCTCATTGTGGAAATTTATGTAGCAAGAACGAACAAAGAGAAGCTCGTCATTTGGAATGACTTAGACAGAGATTTTTTTATGTCAGCAGAACAAACCCTGGAATATGGCCTTGTGGATCTTATAATTGGCAAGAGAAGGAGGGCACCTTCCTGGCTAAAAAGAGAACGGAAACGGGGTCCTATAGAAAGGATTTTGCACGATGAAGCTATTTCATCGTGCATTTCCGTATAATTGCTCTTTCATCGATACCAGAGATTTACTTCAATATTACTGAAGGACCATGTTGATATTGGTCGAGCTGGATTTGACAGCCCTATTGACAAATCCGATAAAAGTAATTATAATGGTCTTTACACTCTTAGATATTTTATGGCCTACTATTGGACTACCCAATATTTTTTTTATGGTAAAGCGTAAAGTTTTGAATTAGAATATTTTATTCAATATAATTTATTATTACGGGAAGGAGGGCTCAAATGCTCAATTCTTTTAGGACATTAACAACCGCGTGGTTAGAGACATATAACTGTGTTTTGTTATTTGGGGTCTTTTACGGGTTCCTTTCCACATTACCGCTGGGCCCCGCGCAGATATATTTTGCGAGATCGTTTATTTTAGAACACGATGCAAGAAGAAGAAGTGAGTTCAAGAGGAAATATCTTGGGCAAGAAAAAGGCTTTCGCTTGCGCAAAAGCCAAGTAATTTTCAGTGGCTCTGTTCTCGCGCAGGCAATAGTATTTTTATCCGTCTATTACGTTCCTATCTATTTAGTGTTTTTCAAACCCCATGTGATGCTTTTTATTGCTGCACCAATCGTGTACGTTATTTTACGTAAGTATATACGGAATTTATCTACTAATCGTATAAATTCATTACTAATTGGAATAGTTCTTCAATTAATGAATCCTGTTTTATTTTTCTCAGACTCGATTTTTACAAGATTAATCAATCTATTATTGTTTCGATATACAGAAAATTTAGTATTTCTGATAAGTGTTTTCGTTGGTTGGTTCAGCGGGCAGATTTTATTCATCAAGTTGGCAAAATTTTTTTGTTTGCGCATAGAACGTGATTCTACATTATTGGGGAGTAGATATGCGACATCAAAACGGTATATAAAGGAGACTTTAAAGATTCTCTTCTTTGGATACTTTTTCCTATTCTGCTTTAGCGGGAACACCCCAAACCCTATTATTTCTAAGAGATTCAAGGAAGAACTTTTTGGGAGAAGGGTACTCGCAGAACCGTTTTCTAGGATGCAAAAATCGATTTATAAATTGATCGATAAGGAGCAAGAAAATAAGACAAGAGTTGGATTGTCGACGAAATCTAGTGACAAAGAAACGTCTAAGAAAAAGAAAGAATCTGATTTCGTCCCGCTTCCGAGTGAAAGTGAACTTGATGACAAAGTATCTGAGATAGAACAGGAGGAGGCCGACGACGACGGCGGAAAAGAAAAAAAATCCTACCGTATTGAGTATGTAATAGCACCATGGATTGGAAAACCGTGGCTCAATCTGTTTTATGATTATCGCAGATGGAATTGGCCACTTCGATATATCGAAGTGGATCCTGAAAGTTTTGTTCAGGGGCATTTTATCGGTCCTTTCAAGTCGGAAGTTGCCGACTATTTCTTTGATACGTGCATCAGCGATGGAAGAGAAAAACTTTCTTTCACATCCTCACCGGGTACTTTCTGGTCCGCGGAAATGATCCGCCAAAATCTGAGGCATTTAGAATCAGTTTCAGGATTAGAAACTGGTTGTTCTAATGAAGATAATTTTGTTAAATGGATTGTAGCAAAAACAAGTAGAAGGGATTACTTAGGCAGTGAGCTTGAAGACCGAGTCAAAGCTCTAAGCAATGGATCTCCTATTCTAGATGTGATGGAGAAAAGAGTAAAATTCTCCATGCAAAGTGGAACGTGCCTTCCCGAAATAGAAGATCCTTTCCTGAGTGGACCCTTTCGGGGAATAATGGAACATTCGAGATCCGCATGGATTCCCCTATCTAAGAATATACCCGAGGAGGATAGAATAGCTGAAGAGCTATCTAAACGGGTTCAGAAACAGCCGCGTACTCCAAAAGAGAAAAAAAAGGCAAAACGTACTATTGCTAAAATCAACCTTGTAGTGAATTTGCTAAAGAAAAAAAAGAGATGTAAAGAAATAAGAACAAACCTTATTAAGACAAACAAGTTTAATTATTTTACTGACGCTGTCACGAATGAACTGAAGACAATTATTCAGTTGAGTAAGAAATTATGCTTCTTGCTTGATAAGAGGAAGTTATCATTCTTGGAGGAACATGGGAAGAACAAGCGGATATTTAATACTCGGGAGGAAGCATACATCTATCATAAAAGAAAGGGCAAGAATAGAATTCTAATAATCGATGAATTCCTAAACGAGTTCTTTTTATTCGTTAATAAAATGGAAAAAATAGATATTTCTATTACTGAGAGAGATATACTCGGCGATTTCGAAGAGGGATCTAGTTCAGTAGATGATGCCTTTGCCCAGTTTATTGATGAGTTCTTTTTGTTCGTTGAAAATCAATTATTGTTCTTGGATAAATCAGAAAAGGACGAACAGATCACTGAGAGTGATATTTTTAAAAAAGGGATCTCTGCTTCTATGTTATTATTTCCAGAAAATAAAAAAGTGAAATTGATTTTGAATTTTTGGCTCCCCCTCTTCGATCTATTTCGAAGGAGGAAGGTTGGGTTGAAAGAGGCGGAAAATTTAGTTGTTTCTAAAGGAAAAGCTGGAAAGGCCTTAGATCCCCACATTTATGCGTTTTTCAATAAAATATTTTTGAACGAATTGAAACTTTCGGAGATGAAGAGGGATGTGCCTTTTTGGGCTCCCAAACTTTATACCGGTTTATATGATGATTTTGGTGAGAAAAAGGACCTCGATCTTGCCTCACCAGAAGTTCGGAGTGCATTGCTTTTGGACCCAACGGGGGAAGAACCAAATATAGTCAGTTGGATCTGGGAGGCGGATGATGACCGAGACCTAATCAAAGGATCCATACGTGCTCAAAGACGTAACCTTAACACATTGATGTTATATGATCTACACGTACGTTCCTCTTTCTTCGTGAGATTTTCTGAAATGGGAGTGAAAAGCGAACGAATAACAAGAAAAAGCAAGAGAAGAGATAAAAGAAAGGTCCAGTTTTATTCGAAAGCGAATTGGTTGCAGCATTCTCGTGGTCCTCTTCGTAAAGAAATGTATAAACCATTGCTCACTAGAGCAGAACAGACTCGCCTGGAAGAATTGACTTGGATGGATGAGGAATTCATCCAAATCATAAGAAGTGTGTGTTTAATCATTCTTCTTTATATAAGAAAATTTGTCCTAGTACCTTTCTTCATAATAACGAAGAATATTGTTCGTACATTATTATTTCAGTTTCCCGAATGGAAGGAAGATTGGAATGATTGGACGAGAGAAATGTATGTCATATGCGATTATGACGGTGTTGAATATTCAGAAACAGAATACCCAGAAGACTTTTGGGAAGTTGGAATTCAAATAAAGGTTCTATCCCCCTTTCGTTTTAAACCTTGGCATGAAGAGGACTCTGAAGGCGATGCTGGTTATTTAACGATGAATCCCATCGTATTAACTGAAAAACCTTTCTCTGACACAACCCCTGATTTTGAACATGAGAAGAAAGAGGATCTGTCCCAAGTCGTTTGGGAAGAATTCTTCGGACCTATGAGAAGATTCTGGGGACCTCGTATGAAACAAATGATACAACGTATCAACGAATTGATACGACCAGTAATAGCACGTGTCAAAGAATTAATAAGACATGTTAAAGAATCAACAGGGCGAGTAATAGGACGTATAAAAGAGTTGATAAACCGTTTTATCAAATTCGATGAATGGATAAGACATATCAAAGAATTAATAGGGCGAGTGGTAGAACGTACCATGAAATGGATAAGACGTATCCAAGAATCGATAGAACGAGTTTTAGAACGTAGCAAAAAATTGCTAGGACGAGTGCTGAAAGGGATTAAATGGATCAAAAATTCCGAACTTAGACCGGATAAAAAGGTTATAAACGATGATGAAATGAATGATCGAGTTCCTTCTCAATTAAAGATTCCTTCTCAATTACAGATTAAGACTAAGCCAGGAGTTAAGCATAAATTTGGAATGGAAACTCGACCCAATATTAGGGAAAGAAATGTTGAGACCAAAGTGAAACAAAGGAATGAGAAGACCAAGGTTAAACAAAGGAATGATGAGACCAAGGTTAAACAAAGGAATGATGAGACCAAAGTGAAACAAAGGGATGCTCAGATCAAACAGATTACAGAAAAGTATCTGTTGAACTTGGAGATTCACGCCAAATTGAAGAAGGAAAATGATCAATATTCTTATGATATAGGATCCGGATTGAAAGATAAGTTGGTCCAAAAGAAGATTCGGGAAATAACTGCGCGAAAAAAAAGCGTTCGATTTGATATTGATCGAAATTCTCTCTATTTCAAAAAGCTTTTTTTGAGAAGAAAACTTCTAGTCATTAATTTCAGACTAAGTGTTATGAATCTTATCGATTCAATTGTCTATTTTTTGAATATACCAAAAAGGAAAATTGCAGCAATTCTTAATAATGATTCAAATAAAATTTTAATTCCCGAAAAGAAACAAGATTTAAAAATTGGCCCTGATAAAATTTCTCAAGCATATGTATTTCACAAGATGTGGCAAATAAGGACAATGAACAAGTCTTATGCTAAAGATTTACTAAAATCCAGAACATCATCCCCTTTAATTAAAAAAAATATTAAAGAATTACTAGATATACAAGGAATATTGGAATCTAAACAACCACAAGATTTAAGGATGAATCACTGGAAACAATGGTTAAATTTTTGTTATGGGTATAGAGTAGTAAAAAACAAAGGTTCCCGATTATCACAGATATGGTCTAGAATAGCACCCCAGAAACGAGGAAATAAACTTAGTAACCAATGTACGAATAAGCGTAAGCACGAATTTGAATCATTTATAGGAATGCTCCAGAAATGGAATAAACGTTATAGATATGATTTATTAGCCTATAATTTTTTGGATTCCGAGAAAGAGCATATTCACAGACATTTAGTACAAGATATGGTGGTAAGAGACATACCAGATCATCTTAATACCAATAAAAAAACTCGGAAGAGTCCCGTATCAAGTTTATTCACATTGGATAAAAGTGATTTAAAATTGGCCAAGGCAGAATGTAATAAAACAGAATTGAGGAAAAGTGATGACAAAAGTAACATCGAAACAGGAGGAGTGGTGGATACTCATGGGAAAACTTCCTTCACCATAGAAGAATTGAGGGAATTGTATGGGATGAGTAATCTCCAAGTAGAACATTTGGAGTGGCTTTTTGCGAAAAAGAATAGCATCGAAATAAATTTTAGGAAGGGTTGGGAAAGTGATCAGGGATTGGACAAAAAAGGGGAAAGTAAACGAAATGAAAGAAGAACATTCAATTTCATAGATGTCTTTCCCAAGGAAAATGAAACCACTCCATTGAATCAAATGGTAACCGATCAATTGGATCAAGTTAAAACCGATGAATCCTTAGAGGATTTCCAATCCATTTTTCAGTCCAATGAGAGTAAAATAGATATCGAAAGTCAAGATGATAATTTGCTGATTGAATTTTTGGATGGTTACAAATTCTTAAAATCCTATTGGTTTTTCCCAATTTTCGCCGAAAATCTAGAAATTTCGGAGGTGATTCAAACTATTCGTTCTGATATGACTTCTCTTATCGAGTATTGTCAAATGTATTTGCCTGTAGATCAATATTTATCGGAGCTCAATTCCTATTACTCCGAATTATGTAAAGAGAAACGGAAGAAAGTGAAAGATCACGATAAGATAAACAAGATCAGACATGACCTAAATAGACTAAATGCTTCTTTGGATAAGCTGAGGCCCCATATGGATAATTTTATAAGCAAAGCTTACGCTAAATCCGATCTGAAATTGCCGTGGTTAAAACCAGAGGTTTCTTTTACATTGGTAGTCAAAAATAAGAAGATTTCTAAGAAGCTCCCAGAGAAAGAAATGAAACCATCGATTTTGAAAAAAACTGAAACAACCCCAGAAGAAACTGAAGCCATTCGAGAAACCAAAATCCAATTGATAAGAGAGGAAATTTCCAAATTGATAAGAGAAAAGGCGCGGGTTTTCGAACAACCAACAACAGCAGAAGAGAATAAGATTCAAGCGGAGTGTAAAGCTGATTATGAAGTACCTCTGAGAGATTATCTACTTAAAGACCATACTGTCTTTCTTCCTTTGAATAAAGTGCTGGAAAAGGATAGACTAACAGCAGAGATTATAGCATATAAACAAAAACTCGCAGAAGGAATTGATGCTTTTCATTTCATTTGTACTAAAAAGAAAGGTCTGTCTGAAATGGCTTTTTGGAGCGGTGCACTTTGGAGAAATTTAAAACGTATTCTGAATGAAGTAGCGGAGCTAGATAGATTTCCTACAATACAACTGAACAAAGTTCAAACTTTCAGAATTGTGCTTAGGGATATGAAAAAAGTCCTAGAGAGATCACCAAAAAAACAAGGTCACGAAGAAGAAAAGAATGATAGTGATAGAAATGCATACAACGAGTTGAAGGTTCAATTGAACTCTGGATGGGAAAAAGGGGATAATAAAAATGTATGGATACAGGCCAATAGGGTTGGTGCGAAAATGAACACCGAACGCATTAGTAGAAATGGTGGTCTTCCCTTGCTGAAGGAAGAAGTGTGGTTTCTTTTCCAATATGAGTATATCGCTAGTACAATGGAATTTTTACTTTTTGACGAATCTAATAAAGATGAATCTAATAAAGATGAATCTAATAAAGCTAAATCTGGTAAATCTCAATCTGATAAAGCTAAACCTGCTGAGGAGGAAAAAATTTTTGCAAAAGACCGAAAAACTCATCAAGAAGTTCCACTTTCGACAAGAGCGATACGTCACCTAAATAAAATTTGTAACCTAAATGACGCCACAGACGTGGTTTTATTTCTACATAAATTCTACTCCAAAAAGTATCCAGAACTAGAACACCTAATGAATGAAAAGAAAATATTAACACATGTGGCGAATTGTCTTTGTTTCAATGATTGCCCTAACCATTGGGCATTATTAGGGTGCAACGACGACCGATCCCTAATCGATCAAATGTTGTTCAATATGTGGTTAGATCCTCTTGTTTGTCTCTCTTTGGTATTAAAAGATATTCAAGTATTCAAATCAAATAATAGGATTCGGGAAGGGCTATATGTAGATCTTTCTGATAAATCTGCACGATCCATTCTTAATGAAAAAATTTCAAGTTCGCTCATTTTCGAAGATATTTTGCTTCCAAGACGTCGCAGAGAATTCCGAATTCTTAATCGTTTGAATCTTGAAAACAATCTAGGTGAAGGAATTACGGGATATTCCAACGGTAAACAAGACGTGCAGAGTGATGAGGAGTTAATGGAAAAAGACCAATGTCTTGGCATAGATACAACACAAAAAATGAAACGTTTTCTTTGGCCCCGTTATCGAGTAGAGGATCTTATTTGCATGAATAGGTATTGGTGGAATAGCCATTATAGGAGTCGATCTGTTTTGAAAGTACGTATGTATCCAAAAATGGATAATTGGAATAGTTGGGATAATTTCTTATGTTTTATTACGAAGTACATAAGAAAACTGCTATTTTTTGTGCATTCTGTAATAAAAAAACTCCTATTTTATGCGAACTCTTGTAAAGCAGAAGAATGTTCTACTTTACACCATTTTCCTGCTTTGCAGCAGAATAAAAAAAAAAAAGAGCGTTAAAGAACGAGTAACTTTTTTTAATCAAAACAACGAATAAAAAAAGTTATTCGATTAGAAATACAAACCATCTAGGCAAATCTTCTATCTTCCGGGGAAGATAGAAGATTTGCCTAGAAATAAGGCGACAAAAAAAGGGTAACCGCTCTATCCCGAAACCGCTCTATCTCAAATAATCTGCTATTACCGTGCCAGTCCGAGGATGCCAGAAAATGGCAAATTGGATCTGGACAAGTAGAGAAAAAAATAACCCTAGGTTGGAAATTTAGGAATAATAGCGTATATTTAATATTAGATATTGCATACCATTACAAAAGTTTGAATGAGCTACGAGGGGATCTGGTAAAAATAACCAATGAGACTTTGGTGCAGCCAGCCCAGCCCAATGGAGTTTCGATCTTAATTTGGTGTGTCAAATCCAATGGAATTTAAGGCGCTATTCAACAGTAATAGCGTCACCTTATCCAGATGGAGATTTTATCTACAATAAAATAATAAATTGTCTTTTCCCGTTGGAAAAAAAATCGGATCAACAGTCAAACGCGATACTGGAAACGCGTCATCTTTGATACTCTAAGTTTATCAAACTATTTCCTTAGTCGCGTTTGGCTACGAAAACATCATATTTATCGACTGTATCGAGGACCACCTCAACTCCAGACCCCCCTTTTTTTTTTCATTTTTTAAGGCGTAATCCATGCCCGCCTTCGTAGAACAAAAATCAAAGGATCTCATTCTTTTTTCTGACTATAAATCAATCTTTTTTGAATAGGAGGAATTATCTTTTTATGATAAAGAATTTGTCCATTCGTTCATATTTGGGTACTAAAGAGCAGAAAGGATCTGTAGAATCTCAGGTGGGTTATTTAACCAATCGAATTATAGGACTTACCCAGCATTTGCAACTGCACAGAAGAGACTATTCAACCCAAAGAGGTTTGCGGAAAATTGTGGGTAAACGCACGCGACTTCTTGCTTATCTGTCCAAAAAAGATATACTTCGTTACAATAATTTAATCAGTCAATTAGGTATTCGTGGACTAAAAACACGTTGATTTTCACGAAGTTCTCAAATTCAATTTTGGTTCATGAAATTTCGGATCCTGACTAAACTAATAAGTCATTTTTTTTTTCTAATCGATTTATAAAACAAATCGGGGGAGATTTATGATTATGCTTGCTACGGAGAAAGACCCCATGAGGGTAAGTATGGGTCCTCATCATCCATCAATGCATGGTGTTCTTCGACTTGTTGTTACTCTTGATGGTGAAGATGTTATTGACTGTGAACCCATATTGGGTTATTTGCATAGAGGAATGGAAAAAATTGCTGAGAACCGAACAATTGTCCAATACCTCCCCTATGTAACACGATGGGATTATTTAGCTACTATGTTCACAGAGGCCATAACGGTAAATGCACCGGAAAGATTGGTGAATATTCAAGTACCTAAGAGGGCTAGCTATATCAGAGTGATTATGCTAGAGTTGAGTCGTATAGCTTCTCATTTGTTATGGCTTGGACCTTTTATGGCTGATATTGGTGCACAGACTCCTTTCTTTTATATTTTCAGAGAAAGGGAAATGATATATGATTTATTTGAAGCTGCCACCGGTATGCGAATGATGCATAATTATTTCCGTATCGGGGGGGTAGCTGTAGATTTACCCTACGGGTGGATAGAAAAATGCTTGGATTTTTGCGCTTATTTCTTACCGAAAGTGGCGGAATATGAAAAACTTATTACACGCAATCCTATCTTTTTGAAACGAGTGGAGGGAATAGGTATTATTGGTAGAGAAGAAGCAATAAATTGGAGTTTATCAGGACCCGTGCTACGAGCTTCTGGAATCCAATGGGATCTTCGTAAAGTTGATCATTATGAATGTTACGATGAATTTGATTGGGAAATTCAATGGCAAAAAGAAGGAGATTCATTAGCTCGTTATTTGGTACGGATCGGGGAAATGAAAGAATCCCTAAAAATCATTAGACAGGCTCTAGAAATAATTCCAGGGGGACCTTATGAGAATTTAGAGGCTCGACGTCTGAATAAGAGAAAAGATTCGCAATGGAACGATTTTGAATCCCGATTCTTTAGTAAAAAAGCTTCTCCTACTTTTGAATTGTCAAAGCAAGAACATTATGTGAGAGTAGAAGCTCCCAAAGGAGAATTAGGAGTTTTTCTAATGGGAGATGACAGCATTTTCCCTTGGAGATGGAAAATCCGCCCACCTGGTCTTATTAATTTGCAAATCCCCCCTCAACTGGTTAAAAAGAGGAAATTGGCCGATATCATGACGATTTTGGGTAGTATAGATATCATTATGGGAGAGGTTGATCGTTGAAATGGTGATTAATATAACGGATTTCGAAGAACAAGCAATCAAAGTCTCTTCTCGATTGGGATTTTCAAAAGAAATCTCTAGTTTTATATGGATTTTAATTGACATTACTACTCTTCTATTGGGTATTACGATAGGATTATTAGTTATTGTATGGCTTGAGAGAAAAATATCTGCGGCAATACAACAACGTATTGGTCCTGAATACGCTGGTCCTTTAGGAATTATTCAAGCTTTGACGGATGGGATTAAACTACTTATAAAAGAAGATATTATTCCATCTAGGGGGGATATTTTTTTATTTAGTATTGGGCCAGTTGCAGTGGTTATACCTATTTTTACAAGTTATTTAGTAATTCCCTTTGGTCGCCACATTGTTCTACTTGATCTTAGTATAGGTGTTTTTTTTTGGATTGCTGTTTCCAGTATTGCTCCCCTTGGACTGCTTATAGCAGGATATGGATCAAATAATAAATATTCTTTTTCAGGTGGTCTCCGAGCTGCTGCTCAATCTATTAGTTACGAAATTCCTTTAGCTTTATGTGTGTTATCTATTTCTCTACGTGTGATTCGTTGGAATATCAGATTTATTTTGCCCTCTTTCTAGAAGAAAGAAGGAGAAATGAGTGAATGGAATGAATATTGGTTTTTCATTCCGGTCGAAAAACCAGATGGTCATATGGGTGAGATCAAACAGTTTATGAATCCGCAGTAAGATGATTGAGCCCCATTCCCCATGTACAAGAGTGAAAGCATGCGCAATCAGTGAAAACTGTATACCCCAGTTCATATATTGGTTATCGGGGCCCAACAGCGGGGAGGCAAAACAAAAAAATGTATGAAATTCCTATCATACATACCGAAAAGTGAGCAAAGGTAGGTGATGAGAAACACCAAGATATAAGAAAGATTAGTGAGAAAGATAAACCTCTTTCCAGATCAGAGATGTTTCCATTGAAATGGGATGACAATGAGGACTTGTCATTGGTAGGGATGATCAAGTAGTACTTCCCCAGAACCCCGATCTAAAGTATGTTTCTATCTACTGTAAAAAGAAGGACTATCCAGAACGAAATAATGCTTTACACAGTTCCCCCTCTCCCAGAAAAAAAATCGTGAAGGTTAAGATAGGTTCAAAAGCTCATAGCAGACAGAATCCCATTGGTCCAAAATGTGTTAACATTCTGATGCTTTTTGTTATTTTATATATTTTTTATTTTGATTCCCCAATGGCCATCGAGAAGCCGTATGAAGCGAAAGTTTCACGTACGGTTTTGGAATAGAGAGGAGAACAGCGATGTTCCCATCGACTATAATTATCCAACAGTTCAAGTACAATTGATATAGTTGAAGCGCAGTCCAGATATGGGTTTTTAGGATGGAATTTGTGGCGTCAACCCATAGGGTTTCTAGCTTTCTTCATTTCGTCTTTAGCAGAATGTGAGAGATTGCCGTTTGATCTACCAGAAGCGGAAGAAGAATTGGTAGCCGGCTATCAAACTGAATATTCGGGTATTAGATTTGGGTTGTTCTACGTCGCTTCTTATTTAAATCTATTAGCTTCTGCATTCTTTGTAACAATTCTTTATTTGGGCGGATGGAACTTTTCAATTCCATTAATACCAATTCTGGAACATTTTGAATGGGATTCTATTTCTGGAATTAGCGAGATTATTAATATAATGATAGGGTTCCTAATTCTATTAGCTAAAGCTTATCTGTTCTTATTTCTTTCTATCACGGCAAGGTGGACCTTGCCTAGGATACGAATAGACCAACTATTGGATCTTGGTTGGAAATTCCTTTTACCCATTGCTTTGGGCAATCTATTACTTACAGCTTCTTTCCAACTTATTTTATTGTGACCCGATATTTCTTGTTCGTATTTTGGGTTTTGCAATAATCCAAAAAAATGGATAGATAAAATCTATGAAGAGAAAGAATTCTCTAGCAAATCATTATTTAAGGAGATTTGCCATATGTTCTCCACGGTGACTGGATTTCTAAATTATAGTCAACAAGCAATACAGGCTGCGAGATACATTGGTCAAGGGTTTATGGTTACCTTATATCACATGAATCGTTTACCTGTTACTATTCAGTACCCCTATGACAAATTGATCCCATCAGAACGATTTCGCGGACGGATTCACTTTGAATTTGATAAATGTATTGCTTGTGAAGTATGCGTTCGTGTATGCCCGATCAATCTACCCGTTGTTGATTGGGAATTTGGAAGAGATATTGGAAAAAAACGATTACAAAATTATAGTATTGATTTTGGAATTTGTATCTTTTGTGGGAATTGCGTCGAGTATTGTCCCACAAATTGTCTGTCAATGACAGAAGAATATGAACTTTCAACCTATGATCGCCATGAATTAAATTATGATCATGTTGCTTTAGGACGTTTGCCAATATCGGTCATTGAAGATTTAACAATTCGAGCAATTCCGAGTTCAACTTATTTGTCTGAAGGAACTAGGGAAAATATTCTGATTCAATAACTAATACTCATTATTTAGATTGATTGAGTTCCAGGACTCATGGATAAATAAGATACCTTTTTTGGCTGAATCGGGAATTCAAAATCTTATTAACATTCCATTAATAAATTGACATGTAGGATTGATCGAATTTTATGATTGACTGATTCAATTAGGAATCAGTGCTCTTACTGCACTTAAATATCTGAAGTCAAATATTTATATAGAGTATACCGAATAGGTACAGGTAAATGAGGTCACTTTTTTCTTTAGTGAATGAGATCATGAGGAATAATATTCAAACTTATTGATGCACATAATGAATCGACCTGAACTCATATATGATATTCTTTTGGCCCCTCTAACGCTAGGCCTCATATTAGGAGGTCTAGGAGTAGTATTATTTACTAATCTAATTTATTCTGCTCTTTCCTTGGGACTAGTTCTTGCTTGTATATCCCTATTCTACATTCTATTGAACGCGGATTTCGTAGCTGCTGCACAAATCCTGATCTACATAGGAGCTGTCAATATTTTGATTGTATTCGCCGTTATGTTGATAAATAACGAGAAGTATCTAAAATCTGCTCCTCCCTGGACCGTAGGAGATAGCATCACTTCAATAGTTTGTACGATTCTTTTTTGTTCATTAGTGACTATTATACTGAACATCTCATGGTTCGGAATATCTCTGACTAAAAAATCAGATCAAATTTTGGAACGAGACTTAACGAACAATGTTCAACGTATTGGGGCTCATTTATCCACTGATTTTTTTCTTCCATTCGAAATTATTTCTATAATTCTTCTAGTAGCTCTTGTAGGAGCTATTACTATAGCTCGCCGAGAAGAAATAGTTTGAAGAACAAGTTGCAAATAAAAGTTTTCTTGCGTGTTATTCGGATAAGGACGATCCTTGGTTCTAGACCATGTAAATATATTTGAATTCATTAGATGATCAAAATAATCAACTTGATAGAACTTTTGTTTGTATCTGAAGAACCCAAGGTATGGGGAGTTAATCTATTATGCTCGAACATGCACTTATTTTAGGTGCTTATTTATTATCTATGGGTATTTATGGGCTAGTAACAAGTCGGAACATGGTTCGAGCGCTTATGTGTCTTGAGCTAATACTGAATGCGGTGAATTTAAATCTAGTAACATTCTCAGATTCTTTTGATAATCTGCAAGTAAAGGGAGATATCTTCTCGATCTTTGTTATAGCTATTGCAGCCGCTGAAGCAGCTATTGGATTAGCTATTGTTCTGGCAATATATCGGAACAGAAAATCAACTCGTATTGATCAATTTAATTTGTTAAAATGGTAACATAGTAACATTCCCAGATTTTCAATCTGTCTCTCTATTTCATTCAAATAGATATTAGGTCTATTTATCTAATGATGAATCTAGAGATAGATCCTATCTGTATGTTGTAAAGATGGATATAGTGTCCCGATCAATCGGGAACATGATTGATATTGAACAAATTGCCTGGATGATGCAATAGGGACAACAGAGATAGTACAATCAATTATTTGATTCATTTTCCTAATATCTTGTTATTTGCCATCGTTTTGTTATTGGCCATATATTCATTATATAATCTTCTAGAATGAAAACTTTTTACAAAAAAAAACTAATGGGAGTTCTTAGATCCAATGGCACATTCAGTCAAAATTTATGATACATGTATTGGTTGTACCCAGTGTGTACGAGCTTGTCCCACAGATGTATTGGAAATGATACCTTGGGAAGGATGTAAAGCTAAACAAATTGCTTCTGCTCCAAGAACAGAAGACTGTGTAGGTTGTAAGAGGTGTGAATCCGCGTGTCCAACGGATTTCTTAAGTGTACGTGTTTATTTATGGCATGAAACAACTCGCAGTATGGGTCTAGCTTACTGATCCATATGCACAATGAGAATTGTTAGATCCATCCCATACCTACTTTGAATTACCCCCTTTTTTCTTTCACTGATCAAAACCCATGCTTGAGATCTTGGTCGAGTATGGGTTTTGATATCGGAAGTATCTTTGCGTGCTATTATGAGCAATTTACCTTGGTTAACCATAATTGTGATTTTGCCCATATCCGCGGGTTTCTTAATCCCATTATTTCCCCATCGAGGAAATAAGATTATTCGATGGTATACTCTGGGTATTTGCTTATTAGAACTCCTTTTAATAACCTATACATTCCGGTATCATTTCCATTTGGATAATTCATTAACCCAATTGGAAGAGAATTACAATTGGATAGATCTTATTCATTTTCATTGGCGACTGGGAATTGATGGGCTTTCCATTGGACTGATTTTATTGACGGGGTTTGTTACTACTTTAGCTACTTTGGCCGCTTGGCCAGTTACTCGAAATCCACGATTGTTGCATTTCTTGATGTTGGCAATGTACAGCGGCCAATTAGGTTTATTTGCTTCTCGAGATATTTTACTTTTCTTTCTCATGTGGGAGTTGGAACTAATTCCCGTTTACCTACTTCTATCCATGTGGGGGGGTAAAAGACGTTTATATTCGGCTACAAAATTTCTTTTATACACTGCAGGTGGTTCTATTTTTATTTTAATGGGGGCTTTAAGTATGGGTCTCTATGGCTCTGATGGACCCACATTTGATTTAGAAATACTGGCTAATAGATGTTATCCCATAACACTCGAAATAGTTTTTTATTTAGGGTTCTTTATCGCTTATGCAATAAAATTGCCAATCTTCCCTTTACATACCTGGTTGCCGGATACTCATGGGGAAGCGCATTATAGTACATGTATGCTTTTGGCCGGAGTTCTCCTGAAAATGGGAGGATATGGATTGATCCGAATAAATATGGAATTGCTACCTCGTGCGCATTCTCTATTGTCCCCGTGGTTGGTAATAATAGGAGCGTTGCAAATTATCTATGCAGCTCTAACTTCTATGGGTCAACGTAATTTGAAAAGGAGGATAGCCTATTCATCAATATCTCATATGGGTTTTGTAATTCTAGGAATTGGCTCCCTGACGGGTATAGGTCTCAATGGAGCCATTTTACAAATGATTTCTCATGGATTAATTGGTGCTGCACTTTTTTTCCTGGTAGGAACAAGTTACGATAGGATACGGACTCTTTTCCTTGACGAAATGGGGGGAATTGGTATAGCAATTCCCAAAATATTTACTATGTTCAGTAGCTTTTCAATGGCTTCTCTCGCATTGCCAGGAATGAGTGGTTTTGTAGCAGAATCTATGATATTATTGGGAGTACTTAATAGTAATTATTATTCTTCAACCTTTCGAATAATTATTATTATAATAGCCGCAGTTGGAATGATATTAACGCCCATCTATTTGTTATCTATGTTACGCCAAATGTTCTTTGGATATAAGGTTTTAAATGTCCCGAACCCCTGTTTCACGGATTCGGGACCACGCGAAATTTTTATTTTGATATGTGTTTTTCTGCCAATATTAGGGATTGGTCTCTATCCCGATCTAGTTTTATTCCTATACAATTATAAGGTAGAAGCCATTTTCTCTAGATCTTTCTATGAATAGCCAAAAAATTGTACCAGAGGATAGATTTGGTATCTAGCTAAAAAATATAGCTGTCTTCTTTTATTTTTGAAATCTAAATAGAAAAAATTTAGAGTATTATCTTTCTAAATAGACAGTTCAAGTTATTTCAACTTGTAGTGATTCTACGATTCTATAATCACCTTTTGAAATAACTTGGACAAATTGAGTATTGATCTCAGTTATCAATACTAACTGAATAACTCTATTTAGTCTATCTTGCGGGAATTTATTCCATTATGCTAAAGCAGCCATCCATAGCTGTGTAAACCTATTCCTAATAGATCAACCCCCAAATAACAGATCCAAACTATAAAAAATCCTAGAGAAGCCACAATTGCCGGTTTCTCACCTTGCCAACCCCTATTTATTCTAATATGCAGATAAATTGCATATATAGTCCAAGTAATTAATGCCCAAGTTTCTTTGGGATCCCAGCTCCAATAAGATCCCCATGCTTCATTGGCCCATACTGCTCCAGAAAGAATACCTATGGTTAAAAGAGAAAACCCTATACCAATAGTACGGTAACTCCAATGGTCTAATTGGGAAGTCAATTGATATTGACGCGAATTCGTCAATGGAAAATCAAAAGCGTTTCCCAAATCATTTTCTTCTTGATCGCGTGAATACCAATTTTTATTGGTAAGGAAGGACCGTAAAAAACAATTGTTTGCAATAAGAACAATTTTTCGATTTATTTGAGACGTAATGATCAAATATGCTATTGATGATAGGGATCCGCATAAAAGAGTTGCATAACTAAGCAATATCATAGTTACATGCATCATTAACCAATGAGATTGTAAAGCGGGTACTAACATTGCAGATTGCTGCATTTTTTCCGGAAGACCTAAAGTAGCAAACCCTTGAGTCAACATAGCACTTGTTGCAGTTATCGCACCTAACCACCGAGTATCCCGGCTCCGTATTTCTATAACTATGTGAATCAAAGAGGAACTCCACGACAGGAACATGAATGACTCATACAAATTACTTAACGGTAAATGTCCCGAATAAAGCGAACGAGTAACTAATGATCCGGTTATACAACCAAAAGTAACTATCATGCCCTTTCCCCCCGAACTACTTAGTTCTTCAATTGGATAAACTAAGGTTACCCAATAAATCACAGTGACAACAGAAATCAGGGAAAAACAGACATGAGCTAATATATGTTCTAATGTGATTAATATCATAATAAACCCATTTCGTAATTTTATTTTGAATAGGAACGATGAAACAAATCTCAAATCGGCTGATTTGTCACCAAACTATAGACATAGATCTACCAATGATAGTATATCTAATCTAGAGGCCAGGGATGTAATCCATGGTATCTTATACCCAGAATGCCGCCACTCGGATTCGAACCGAGATGCTCTAGCACTGCTTCCTAAGAGCAGCGTGTCTACCAATTTCACCATGGCGGCTTGTTGGTATTCAACATTATAAGGATAGATATGACAAATTGTCAATAGATGTGCATACTTTGGTGTTTCCATTCGATGCTATTGATTGAATCAAGGTAATATTGGTCGTTCGGGGCATGGCGCAGTTTGGTAGCGCGCCATCTTGGGGTGATGGAAGTCGTGGGTTCAAATCCCGCTGCTCCGAAAGACGAGAAATAATTCCATTCAGTTTCGTCATTAAAGAATATCTATCTAATATTTCTCTAGATGGAATCAGAGCAGCTAGCATGTAAAAATGAGAAAGGTTAAAGTTTTTATATTCTTCCTTTCTCAGGATTATTTTGGAATGGTTAATAAGTGTTCTATGTAAAAAAATTGGTCGGTGAGGACGGCTGTAGTATACCTAATTTATGACCGTGTCCCTTTCGTCCGACTACCCCTGTGCCTCGACTTTGAATAAATAAAAAAGGTTTCCCTTCCCATCCATCGCTGTTCCTTGTTCAGGGTTCTGAAGGGTGTAGTATATTTGCTGGTGTTACGCACAATCCAATTCATTGATTGAATTATATTTTATTTGGAAGATCCAGAGGGCTCTTCCTTTGCCGTGTAATAAAAACCTTTTGAAGGGCGGGTCGAAATTGATTTAGTTGTCGTAAACCCTTTTGAAGGGCCGGTCGAGATTGATTCAGCTGTCGCAAAACTTTTTGAACGGCCTGTCGAGATTGATTCAGCTAAAGAAAAAGCTTTTACTGCGGCTCGGTATGCTTTTCCTTTCCAAATATTTCTACGAATTCTTTTTCTGGATTTAGAAGTACGCTTCTTTGGAACTGCCATAATGAACAATAGTTTTCAGCTATCTAGTTCGATGTGAAGGACATCTATGTGTCTATCCATATTATATGGTTCTTTATGAGGGAAACACTTTAATAAAAAACAACTGCCCGGTGAATTACTTCATTCAAAAACGAAGTAATTGATTCATTTTTTATTCTTTTGGAGAACCCATTAGTTTAATCAATTCGGAGTTTTTAACTTTTGGTCTCAATTCTTATGTATGTATTCATTATTCAGTTTCGGGTGGAAAGCAATTATGTAATTTGAAAATATTCAAATTATTAATAACCTAGGGAATAACTATAATAATCTCCCCAATGGGTCTTGTTAAGTCTCATCAGAAACACTACTATTCATCTTCAGAGTTTCAAAAACCTCTCTATCGCTCTAGTTCATAAAACTAAATGCTAGGAAGTGTTTTCTAAAAAAAAGGGTTACTGGATGTACACAATTCTCTCTATATCTGAGTACCTAGACTGAAAACTAGGAGCTAGAGTTCCTTCTGGCTCATATAGCTAATATTTTATTAGTATTGATCGATGCAAATCTGGTATTTGCAGGAAATAAGAGTAAAAGGGGGTATGAAATGGATGGGATCCATATTCTATCGTTTTTCTTGGTTCGGGACCTCTTCTATTTACTATTTAGAACATTCTCTTCAGTTCTAGTGGATTGTAAACCAATAAAGGGCAATATCAAAATATCTTGAATAATTATTTGATCTTCCTATGGAATTCCTATATAAATATGCTCGGATCGTGCCTTTCCTTCCACTTTTAGCTTCTGCGGCAATAGGATTAGGATCCTTACTTTTCCCAGTAGCAACGAAGAGTCTGCGCCGTATATGGGCTCTGATTAGCATTTTTCTGATAAGCACAGCTATGTTTCTTTCTTTCAATCTGTTCTTACAGCAAATTACCGGCGGCCCCATTCATCAATATTTTTGGCCCTGGATCATCAATAATAAATTTTCTTTAGAGTTGGGCTATTTGATTGACCCGCTTACTTCCATTATGTTAGTATTAATTACTACTGTTGGAACCATGGTTCTGATCTATAGTGATCATTATATGTCTCATGATGAAGCATACGTGAGGTTTTTTGCTTATCTTAATTTTTTCAATGCATCTATGCTAGGGCTAGTTATTAGCCCCAATCTAATACAAATCTATATATTTTGGGAATTAGTAGGAATGTGCTCTTACTTATTGATAGGATTCTGGTTTACGCGACCCAGCGCGGCTGATGCTTGTCAAAAAGCCTTTATAACAAATCGTGCAGGGGATTTCGGACTCCTATTAGGAATCCTAGGTTTTTATTGGGTAACGGGTAGTTTTGATTTTCACTATTTGTCCGAAAAATTAAACGAATTCATTGCCAACGATGGAGCTGGTTCATTCTTTGCTACTTCGTGTGCCTTTCTCTTATTCCTAGGTCCAGTAGCAAAATCCGCGCAATTCCCACTTCATGTATGGTTACCTGATGCTATGGAAGGACCCACTCCTATTTCAGCTCTGATACATGCCGCTACTATGGTAGCAGCAGGAATTTTTCTTGTAGCTCGATTGTTTCCCCTTTTCAGAACTCTACCCTTAATAATGAATCTCATCTCTTGGATAGGCGGAATAACAGCTCTATTGGGAGCTACTATGGCTCTTGCTCAAAAAGATCTTAAAAAAGGCTTGGCTTATTCCACTATGTCTCAATTAGGTTATATGATGTTAGCCCTGGGTATAGATTCTTATCCAGCTGCTCTATTCCATTTGATTACACATGCTTATTCTAAAGCATTATTGTTTCTAGGATCTGGATCGGTTATCCATTCCATGGAACCCATTGTTGGATATTGCCCCGATAAAAGTCAGAATATGGCTCTTATGGGTGGTTTGAGAAAATATATGCCAATTACAGGCATAACTTTTCTTTTAGGGACACTTTCTCTTTCTGGTATTCCGCCTTTTGCTTGTTTCTGGTCCAAAGACCAGATTCTTAGTGATAGTAAGTTATATTCCCCTATTCTCGGGGGGATCGCTTGGTTTACAGCGGGATTAACTGCCTTTTATATGTTTCGTATGTATCTCCTTACTTTTGAAGGAGACTTCAATATAGAATTAAGTAATTCATCTAACGATAATATTACGTTATATTCCACTTCTATGTGGGGAGAAGAATCCAGCACATTCAGTAGAACTAGAATTGATTCTATGTCGTTTCCATTTACAAGAACGAATAACTGCTTCTCCAAAGAAGCATTTCCAATTTCGGAAAAAATTAAACAATTTTATAACAATAAGGCAAACTTTGTTGCTACTTATCCCTTTTTCGGGAAAGGTGATTTTGCATATCCGAAAGAATCCGGGAATATAATGCTGTTGCCTTTAGTTGTATTAGGTATATCAACTTTATTCGTTGGATTGATAGGAGTCCCTTTTTTTCGAGGAGGAATGAGTTATGATATATTAACTCAATGGTTGACCCCATCGATTGACCATTTCTATAAGAATCCTCCGGAGAATTGGTTCGAATTTTTCACAGATGCAATCCCCTCAATTGGTATAGCATTTATAGGTATATTAATAGCCTATGTTCTATATAGACCTATTAACTTATTGCAATATGTGCCCAATAGAGCCCATCCTCAGATGAAGAGGATTTCGGACCAATCGATTAATATCATATATAATTGGTCATATCATCGAGCTTATATAGACAGATATTATGGCATAATCTTCACTAAAGGTATACGACGATTAGCTGAATCAAGTCAATCGTTTGATCAATGGGCAATTGACGGAATTCCAACGGGAGTTGGTATTATAGGTCTTTTTGTAGGGGAGGGAATGAGATATCTAGGAGGAGGGCGGATATCTTCCTATATATTTGGGTGTTTATTTGGTGTATTAATATCTGGATTAATCTATTATTTCTCATTTTAATAAGGGCGATTTCCAATCCGTATCATTAAAAAGATGGATATAAATATTAATAGTATTTTGACTGATCGATTATCAGAATTATCGTGTTGTGGCCATAAGATAATCCAATCTTTATATGATTGATTTATTCAATCAAGGAATTCACATGGGACAGATATAGAGTATATATTCAAATTATATAAAGGGATTCAAAATGATAGATGAGAAAGCAAATGAAACAAAAACAGGGATTGGTCAGTACATTAAAGACACTGATCGCTGATACGAGATGAGTCCCCCTCATATCGCCTATGCAAATTCCTGATGGAACGAATCACACTTTTACCACTAAACTATACCCGCTTTTTTTGCGTTGCCAAACTAAAGCGTAAATAGGTATACTATTTACCGAAGAAGGGGATGCTCTTATCCACAAGATTCTATTCTTGTGGATTATCCCCTTTTTTGTTTCGTGAATACTAAACAAATTGATTATATATCAATATAATCGATGTTGTCAAGAATCATTTCGACAACATTTCTTATTTCTGTTGAGTTCCTCAATGGTTCATGTATTCTTCATAGGTGTCTTTAAAAGACAAGAGTATTCTTATATGATATTTCCCTCCCCGTTGTTCCTCAGTAGCTCAGTGGTAGAGCGGTCGGCTGTTAACCGATTAGTCGTAGGTTCAAACCCTACTTGGGGAGATGCTTTTTGTTCAAGCACTCACTTGAAACAT